AAAATTATACTATACGTTATTTAGTAATATATTTTAGGGATTCAATTCATATGAGTAAAGTTGTTGGTATTGATTTAGGTACTACTAATTCTGTCGTAGCTGTAATGGAAGGTGGAAAGCCTACTGTAATTCCTAATAAAGAAGGTTTCCGAACTACTGCTTCAGTTGTAGCTTATACTAAAAATGGCGATAGGTTAGTCGGACAAATCGCAAAGAGACAAGCAGTTATTAATCCAGAGAATACTTTCTATTCTGTAAAAAGATTTATTGGTCGTAAAAAAGAAGAGGTTAATAGTGAGTCTAAGCAATTATCCTATGTAATTAAAACAGATACGAATACAAATATTAAGATAGAGTGTCCTGCCTTAAATAAAGATTTTGCACCTGAAGAAATTTCTGCACAAGTACTCAGAAAATTAGTAGAAGATGCAAGTAAATATTTAGGTGAAGTAGTAACACAAGCCGTGATTACAGTACCTGCTTATTTTAATGATTCTCAAAGGCAAGCCACAAAAGATGCGGGGAAAATAGCTGGTTTAGATGTTTTAAGAATTATAAATGAGCCAACAGCAGCATCATTATCTTATGGTTTAGATAAGCAAGAGAATGAGACGATTCTTGTTTTTGATTTGGGTGGCGGTACATTCGATGTGTCTGTTTTAGAAGTAGGCGATGGTGTTTTTGAAGTACTTTCAACTTCTGGAGATACTCATTTGGGTGGAGATGATTTTGATAGAAAAATAGTTGAATGGTTGATTACTGAATTCAAGAATGATGAAGGTATAGATTTGGGTGCAGATAGGCAGGCATTACAAAGACTAACAGAAGCGGCTGAGAAAGCAAAAATAGAGTTATCTAGCTTGACTCAAACAGATATTAATTTACCATTTATTACTGCTACTAATACAGGTCCCAAACATCTAGAAAGAAATATTACGCGTGCAAAATTTGAAAATTTATGTTCAGATTTAATTAATCGTTGTCAAGTGCCTGTTAATAATGCACTAAAAGACGCCCAGTTAGATGCAGCTAAAATAGATGAGATTGTTTTAGTAGGTGGGTCTACAAGAATACCTTCAGTACAAGAGCTAGTGAAAAAGATAATAGGTAAAGACCCCAATCAAAGTGTTAATCCTGATGAGGTAGTTGCTATTGGTGCAGCAGTTCAGGCGGGTGTTTTGGCAGGTGAAGTAAAAGACATTTTATTATTAGATGTTACGCCTTTATCATTGGGTGTTGAAACTCTTGGTGGAGTAATGACTAGAATAATTCCTAGAAATACTACAGTTCCAACAAAAAAATCGGAGGTTTTTTCTACTGCTGTAGATAACCAGCCTAATGTAGAAATCCATGCTCTTCAAGGAGAAAGAGAGTTTACTAAAGATAATAAAAGCTTGGGTACCTTTAGATTAGATGGTATTATGCCAGCGCCTCGAGGTGTACCTCAAATAGAAGTTACTTTTGATATTGATTCTAATGGTATTCTATCTGTAAAAGCCAAAGATAAGGGTACGGGCAAAGAGCAGTCTATTACTATTACAGGAGCATCCACCTTGCCTAAAGATGAAGTTGAAAAATTAGTTGAGGAGGCGGAGAAAAATGCAGGTATTGACAAAGAAAAAAGAGAAAAAATAGATCTAAAAAATCAAGCTGATTCTTTTTGTTATCAATGTGAAGCGCAATTAAAAGATCTAGAGGAGAAAATAGATTTACAGGATAAACAAGAAATAGAGGACTCTATTAAACAACTGAGGCAAGCAATTTCAGAAGAAGATTATGCTATGATGAAATCTGTGCAGTCTAAGATACAGGAGAAACTAATGGAATTAGGAAAAAAAGCTTATAGTCAGTCTGAACCAAAATCTTCAGTAAGTGATTCAGCTGATGATACCATTATTGATACTGAATCTAGTGAGGCATAGATATTAGCAGGCAAATAAGCGGGTAACGCGATTCGAACGCGCGACATCAACCTTGGCAAGGTTGCGCTCTACCACTGAGCTATACCCGCTTCATAAGATAACATTATTTCAGAGTACGTTCTAGCTGTCAAGTTTAATAAAAAAATAGATATATAGTCTTGAAATGTATAATTTTCTAAAAATTATATATCTATCTCATTTTTCTATAAATTTTTCACCGAAGTTAAACTATAAATGAATTTACTAAGCCAGTAATAATTACTAAACCAGCCCAAATACCTGCACTTGTATAGATTAAATTTCTAGATTGTTCCCATTGGCCAGGAGATGCTAAGGTAACAGGAATACCTATTACTAAAAGTGTTGATAATACAACTAAAATTAATACAAGCAATTGAACAGCTATTGTCATAAGATAATATCTCCCTATTATTTATGCTTAGTCAAGCAATATATATATATAATACTGCATATTCTTTTCTATTATTCAATTATTATTCTACGATAAAAAGTTATCTATATTCAAGTTTGTAAATAAAATTTACTTGAAGATTAGTAAAAGTCTATGTTTTATTATTTTAATTAGTTATTTTATATATCTTAATTGGGTTATTATAGAAGATATTATTATTTGCAAGACTAATATAATAAATTCAGAAGAAAATATATAAAGTTTCTTCTAGTAAATAAATTGTAAGAGGTATATATATGTTTGCGACAATTATTTTAGCAAAGTTACCCGAAGCTTATGCTATATTTAGACCATTGGTAGATATTTTGCCAGTTATTCCTGTGTTTTTCTTGCTTCTGGCATTTGTTTGGCAGGCAGCAATAGGTTTTAGATAAAAGTTTCTTTTTATATTTTAAATAGTTTTTTAATTTTACATATTTGCAATTTGTAGTAGATTTTATGGTTGAACCTCTTTTATCTGGTATAGTATTGGGCTTAATTCCGGTGACTTTATCTGGCTTATTAGTTGCTGCTTATTTACAGTATCGTAGAGGAAATCAATTTGGTCTTTAGCTTGAATGTTGAGAAACTGACTGACTATTGATGAATTGATTATCTCTTTTATTGTATTTTAATACTCTAAATATAAAATTTAGAGTATTTATTTTTTATATTTATTGTCATAAGTGGAAAGGATTACCTGTTTGATTATCTTTGTATCACCAACTAGATTTTGTTACTCCTGGTAATAAACATTCATGAGCCATTTCTCGTAAAACATGTCTAGACAACCCAAAGTTCTTGTAATATCCTCTACTCCGTCCAGTTAGCCAGCAACGGTTACGTAATCTTGATGGTGCACTATTCCTTGGTAATTTTTGAAGTTCTTGTTGCAATTCTATTTGTTCGTCAAAACTAGCAGTTTTTTTAATTTTATTTTTTATCTCTATCCTTTTAGCTTTGTGTTTATCGACAAGTTTTTGTCTCTTAACTTCTCTTTGTATCATACTTTGTTTTGCCATCTGCTATTGATGTTTCCTTATCACCTTTTAATTTATTTAATGAAGAAGACTTTTATCAATAATCTTATCTAATTTTAACGTCTATTGCAATAATGGGACTATTATAAATTACTGTACTTAAGCAGTAGCTTATAATAATCCCAATATAATGTTTTATCTTCTGCTATACAAATTTACCAGATGTTGATGCTATAACAAATGCTGCATATGTTAATATATAACCAACAGAAAAGTGTACTAGCCCAACAAGTCTAGCCTGTACAATAGATAATGCTACAGGCTTATCTTTCCATCTGATTAGATTAGCTAAAGGAGTTCTCTCATGAGCCCATGCTAGAGTTTCAATAAGTTCTTGCCAATACCCTCTCCATGAAATTAAGAACATAAATCCAGTTGCCCAAACCAGATGTCCGAATAAAAACATCCAAGCCCAGACAGATAAGCTATTTGTACCAGTTGTATTATATCCATTTATTAAAGGTGCTGAATTTGTCCATAAGTAATCTCTTAACCATCCCATAAGATATGTAGATGACTCATTGAACTGATTTACATTACCTTGCCAAATAGTTATGTGCTTCCAGTGCCAATAGAACGTAACCCATCCAATTGTATTTAGCATCCAGAACACAGATAGATAAAATGCATCCCATGCAGATATATCACATGTACCACCACGACCAGGACCATCACAGGGAAAACTATAGCCAAAGTCTTTTTTGTCAGGCATTAATTTAGACCCTCTAGCATCCAGAGCACCTTTTACTAAAATTAATGTAGTAGTATGCAAGCCTAGTGCAATTGCGTGATGTACTAAAAAGTCACCAGGTCCAATGGTAAGGAATAAAGAATTCTTACCGCTATTAATTGCTTCTAACCATCCAGGTAACCATACACTGCTACCGGCCTGTGTAGCGGCACTACTTGATGATGATAAAAGTACATCAAATCCATATAAAGCTTTGCCAGAACTAGCTTGTATCCATTGAGCAAATACAGGTTCGATTAAAATCTGCTTTTCTGGTGTACCAAAAGCAATCATTGTGTCATTATGGATATATAGTCCTAGAGTGTGAAATCCTAGAAATAAAGATACCCAACTGAGGTGAGAGATAATTGCTTCTTTGTGTTCTAGCATCCTTGCAAGTACATTGTCTTTATTCTGTTCCGGATCATAGTCCCTCACAAAAAAGATAGCCCCATGTGCAAATGCACCTACCATTAAAAAGCCTGCAATATATTGGTGATGTGTATAAAGTGCAGCTTGAGTAGTAAAATCCTTTGCCATAAACGCATATGGAGGCATTGCGTACATATGTTGTGCAACAAGAGATGTTATTACACCTAGAGATGCAAGTGCTAAGCCTAATTGTATATGAAGTGAGTTTGTGATTGTTTCATATAGGCCTCTGTGTCCAGATCCTAGTTTGCCACTCGGTGGTCTATGGGCGTCTAAAATATCTTTTAGATTATGTCCAATTCCCCAATTTGTTTTATACATATGGCCAGCTATAATAAATACTACTGCAATAGCTAAGTGATGGTGTGCCATATCTGTAAGCCAGAGTGATTGACTTTGAGGATGAAATCCTCCCAAGAAAGTTAATATTGCAGTACCAGAACCTTCACTTGTACCAAATATATGACTAGATGTATCAGAATTAGATGCATAAGCACTCCAATTTCCAGTGAAGAATGGCTGTAGGCCTAAAGGATGAGGCAGTGTTGTGGTAAAGTTATCCCATCCTATATGTTGTCCTCTAGATTCAGGAATAGCTACATGTACTAAGTGACCAGTCCATGCTAGTGAACTTGCTCCAAATAATCCAGATAAATGATGATTTAGTCTTGATTCATTATTTTTAAACCAAGCTAAGCCAGGCCTGAATTTTGGCTGTAAGTGTAGCCATCCCGCAAATAGCATTAGTGCAGAAAGAACAAGTAAAAATAATGCACCACTGTATAAATCGTTATTTGTTCGCATGCCAATTGTATACCACCAATGATATACACCAGAGTATGTAATATCTACTGGATATGAACCTCCATCTCTTGTAAAAGCTTTTACAGCTGGTTGACCAAAATGAGGGTCCCATATTGCATGAGCAATTGGTTTTGTTTTTAATGGGTTGAGAACCCATTGTTCGAAATTACCTTGCCAAGCAACATGGAATAAATTACCAGACGTCCATAAAAATATAATTGCCAGATGTCCAAAATGAGAAGCAAAAATCTTTTGATATAAATTCTCTTCTGTCATTCCATCATGACTTTCAAAATCATGTGCTGTTGCTATTCCATACCAGATTCTTCTGGTTGTTGGATCTTGTGCTAATGCTTGGCTAAACTTTGGAAATTTTGTTGCCATATTTGTATTATCCTAATTTCACTATTAACCTACTGAAATAATTCTTGCTAAGAAAAATGCCCAAGTTGTACCGATTCCACCTAACAGATAGTGAGCAACACCAACTGCTCGTCCTTGTGTAATACTTAGTGCTCTTGGTTGAATTGACGGAGCTACTTTTACTTTATTATGTGCCCAAACAATTGATTCGATTAGCTCTTGCCAGTAACCACGTCCACTAAATAGAAACATTAAGCTAAATGCCCAAACAAAATGTGCACCTAAGAAAATTAAGCCGTATGCAGATAACGCAGAGCCGTATGATTGAATGACTTGCGACGCTTGTAACCAGAGGAAATCTCTCAGCCATCCATTTATTGTTATCGCGCTCTGTGCAAAATTCCCTCCTGATATGTGCGATACTGTACCTGTTGGAGATACACTTCCCCATACATCTGATTGCATTTTCCAACTAAAGTGGAATAATACTATTGATAGTGAATTGTACATCCAAAATAAACCTAGAAATACATGATCCCATCCTGATACTTGGCATGTACCACCACGGCCAGGTCCATCACAAGGGAAACGGAAACCTAGGTTTGATTTATCTGGAATAAGTCTAGAGTTGCGAGAGAATAAGAATCCCTTAACTAGTATTAATACAGCCACATGAATAGTAAATGCATGTATATGGTGTACCATAAAGTCAGCAGTCCCTAATGAAATGGGCATCATGGCAACTTTATTCCCTACTGAGACAACTTCTCCACCAAATGCATAACTTGCAGTTGCCAGTGAATTAGGACTAGTATTTCCAGGTGCTAACGTATGTATGTTTTGTACCCATTGAGCAAAAATGGGTTGTAATTGAATTGCTGTATCAGAGAACATATCTTGTGATCTTCCTAGAGCTCTCATAGTATCATTATGAATGTAAAGCCCAAAAGAATGAAATCCCAGAAATATGCATACCCAATTTAAGTGAGAAATAATAGCATCCCTATGACGTATAATTCTATCAAGTACATTATTGTAGTTCTGAGCAGGATTATAGTCCCTTACCATAAATATTGATGAGTGTGCACCAGCACCAACTATACAGAATCCTCCTATCCACATATGATGGGTGAATAAAGATAACTGTGTAGGATAGTCAGTTGCAATATATGGATAAGGTGGCATTGCATACATATGATGCGCAACAATAATACTTAAGGATCCTATCATTGCTAGATTGATTGCTAATTGAGCATGCCATGAAGAAGTTAGTATTTCATATAATCCTTTATGACCTTCACCTGTAAAAGGACCTTTATGAGCTTCTAAGATTTCTTTCATACTATGACCAATACCCCAATTAGTGCGATACATATGTCCAGCTACTAAGAATAATACAGCTAATGCCAGATGATGATGTGCAGTATCACTTAGCCAAAGTCCACCTGTCACAGGATTTAATCCACCCTTGAATGTTAAAAAGTCTGAGTATTCATTCCAATTAAGAGTGAAAAAAGGTAATATCCCTTTGCTGAAGCTAGGGTACAATTGTGACATTAATTCCCGATTGACTAAGAATTCATGTGGTAATGGTAGCTCTTGTGGAGAAACTCCAGAATCTAGTAATTTGTTGATGGGTAAGGATATATGAATCTGATGACCAGACCAACCTAAGCATCCAAGTCCTAGAAGTCCTGCTAAATGATGATTCATCATCGATTCTACATTTTGGAACCACTCTAGTTTTGGAGCTGCTTTATGGTAATGAAACCAGCCAGCAAATACCATTAAAGCTGCCATTACAAGTCCACCTAGAGCAGTAGCGTACAGTTCAAATTCAGTGGTAATACCAGAAGCTCTCCATAATTGGAACCAGCCTGATGTAACTTGTATGCCCTGAAATCCTCCTCCAACATCGCCATTTAAAATCTCTTGACCTACTATTGGCCATACCACTTGTGCGCTTGGTTTAATACTAGTAGGATTACTCAGCCAAGCAACATAATTAGAAAATCTAGCACCATGGAAATACATTCCACTTAGCCACAAGAAAATGATTGCTAATTGGCCGAAATGTGCACTAAAAATTTTTCTTGATACTTCTTCTAATGAACTTGTATGACTATCAAAGTCGTGAGCATCTGCGTGTAAATTCCAAATCCAAGTTGTTGTTTTCGGACCTTTAGCTAATGTTCTAGAGAAATGTCCTGGTATAGCCCACTTCTCGAAAGATGTGCTTACTGGATCTTTCTCTACAGTAACTTTAACTTTCTTTGCCTCTTGCTCTTGTGAGCTAATTGTCATCGAGATTCTCCTCTCTTCATTCTCTAAAATGAGACAAGGAATAAAACGCTCACTCTTATAATCTTATTTAGCTAACAAGTATAAGTAAACTTGTCATACTATGTTAAGTGAGTTTTCATTATAGTATTATATACTTAATAAGTTTATTATTTTGAAATCTGTTAACAATAGTTAAAATCTGATTTCTGAATTACTTTAAAAATTTTAGTATACTTATGATTATAAAGGCTTAACTTTCATTAATGCTTGTCCACAATCTACAATATCACCGTCTTGTACTAGTATTTCTACGATTTCTCCATTCACTTCAGCTTCTATTTCATTCATTAATTTCATAGCTTCTATTAAGCAGACGGTTTGACTTTTTTGTACAATATCTTGCGTTTTAATAAATGGTGCTTCATTAGGTGCAGGAGATCTGTAGAATGTTCCTACCATTGGTGATATAATTGTCGAGTAAATTTCAGATTCTTTATTAACAGTATTATTCTGTTTAACTTTACTCGAATCCATTTTTATATTCCTTTGTTTTTGTGCTCGCTGATTTATAGAATTTTGCGTAAGGATTTTATCTCCTATTTTGTGTTCATGTATAGCTACTTTATTGACTGTTAATTCAAATTGATTACTTGTTATCCTTATCTGTTTTATCTCATTTTGCTGGATTGAGTGTAGAAATTTTTTTAGATGGATGATTTGGAATTTCATAAGAGTTATGCTCCTTAGTTTTATATTGTAAGTGTATCAACTTATAGTATGTCTAGTTCTTCTGGAAGTATCCAAACTCTTGTGTAATCTTCAAACTCAATAATTGGAACGACGCATATTCCTGGTATTATTTTCTTACCTTTTATTTTACCTTTTTTACCTAAGTAATAGATGATTTTTATTGGTGCATTGCAGTTAATTTCTTTAACTTTTACTGATTTACCTATAATTAATGACATAAAATGAATTAATATACTATTAAGAAGTCAATAATTAAATCTATGCATATTGTTGAAAAATATATTTGCCTATATTTGTTTGTTTAATCTAGGCAATGTCATTTTATTATTGTCTTTAATAATTTGTTCATTATTATAATCTAAATCCTTTTGCCATATTAAATTAATCTTTTTAACTTGATAGTGATCTGATTTATTTTACGAGCTACTGATATTTATGAAGAAGTTGAATTATTAATAATTTGCTATCAGATTAAATGTATAAAAAGACGTATCAATATGAAAAATTTAATTGTATTTATATAATATTTACATACAGAAATAATGTTAATTGCAGATGATTTAGACAAATTGTTAGAAATTCTTCCAGATTTTATTCGGCAGCCACTTGAAAAACATTCAAAGAGAAAGTACTTAATAGAAATAGTCATGGACCTTGGAAGACGTCCAGAAGCTCGTTTTCCTGATGGTCCTGAGTATCTTTCTGATACGACTATTTCATGGGAAGATTTAGATTATTGTATCAAGAGAATAGGAAATTTTAGTGGAGACAATCGTTCAGGAATTGAGCGTACATTACACCGAATAAGTTCAATTCGCAATAGGAAAGGCAGTATTATTGGATTAACTTGCCGTGTTGGCAGAGCTATTTTTGGTACTATTAGTATAGTTAGAGATTTATTAGAGAAAGGTCAATCTTTATTATTATTGGGAAAGCCAGGGGTTGGCAAGACGACAGCCATTAGAGAAATTGCAAGAGTTTTAGCTGATGAAATGGAGAAAAGAGTAGTAATTATTGATACTTCTAATGAAATTGCAGGGGATGGAGATATTCCGCATCCTGCTATAGGTAGAGCAAGACGAATGCAAGTATCTCGTCCAGAATTCCAGCACCAAGTTATGATTGAAGCTGTTGAAAATCATATGCCTGAAGTGATAATTATTGATGAAATAGGTACTGAGTTAGAAGCTCTAGCTGCACGCACAATAGCAGAAAGGGGAGTTCAGCTAGTCGGCACCGCACATGGAAATTATTTAGAAAGTTTGATAAAAAATCCTATTTTATCAGATCTTATTGGAGGAATACAGTATGTTACTTTAGGTGATGATGAAGCTAAGCGTAGGGGAACTCAGAAAAGTATTTTAGAAAGGAAAGCAGCACCAGCATTTCAGATTGCAATAGAAATTCATGATCGTCATAGTTGGGTAGTACACGAAAAAGTTGATGAAATCGTTGATAATATTTTGCAAGGATCTCAGCTATTTATTCAGAGGCGCAAGTTTTGTCATAATGGATCAATATCCATCGAATGTGAGCAATCTTCCTCTAATGACTTTTCTTCCAATTTTAACGTTAATAGTAAGTGGAAAAATTCTAAGTTACCAAGTTTAGTTAAACATGACATGAAGTCACAAGTTATGCATTCAGGTTCAGATAACTTATTATTAAGTAAACGAATTAAATTCCCGGATTTATTGACTAGAAAAAATAATACAGTAATTTTGCCAAAGTTAGATAACCGTATCATATTACTATATGCTTATTCGATTAATATACAGCAAATCGAAGCTGTTGTTAATACTTTACAGTTACCAGTCGCTTTAACTAGAGATGTTATACAAGCCGATATTATCTTAGCATTGAGATCTCATGTAAAGCAAAATACTAAGTTAAGGCAAATAGCTAAATCTAGACAGATAACCATTTATACTATTCATAGTAGTACGGTACCACACATTACCAGAGCATTAAGGCAAATGCTAAACTTGAATATTGTGAATTATATAAATTGGCAACAATTGTGTATAAACAAGAATATGAGTGAAATAGAAGCTTTGGAAGAAGTACGTATTGCAATAGAGAGAATAGTATTTGAAAAAAAACAATCTGTAGAATTACTGCCTCGTTTAGCTAATTTAAGAAAAGTTCAGTATCAATTAATTGAATCTTATAATTTACGAGCCCGTAGTTTCGGAGAAGAACCTAATAGAAGATTACGTATTTATCCAGATTAATTATTTCTAATAAATACTCCAAAAAAAAAGATGTTAACTATAGATACAGGTAATATTGTTATTTGCAATTATATTAATTTAGGAGAATTTTTATGTCATCAGAAGATGGTATTTTTGAAAGAGTACAAGATATAGTAGCTCAGCAGCTGGGTGTTGATAAAAAACAAGTGACCTTAGAAGCTAATTTTGCGAATGATTTGGGAGCTGATTCATTGGATACGGTTGAGTTAGTTATGGCAATAGAAGAAGAATTTGCTATAGAAATACCTGATGAAGATGCAGAAAAGATAGCTACTTTAGATCAAGCAATTAAGTTTATTGAGAAAGCTGTAGAGACTAATTAGTTCAGAACGGAGAGGGTGGGATTCGAACCCACGGAACCTTTCGGTTCATCTGATTTCAAATCAGACGCAATCAACCAACTCTACCACCTCTCCTGTCTTATACAAGGATAATAGTATCAGATAAAGGACTATAAAAACAATTTTATTTTTCTAGTCTTTTATCTGTTATTAATTATTCATATGTTTCTTGGTTAGTAAATTTCTTATTGACTGGATTGTCATTTTTACCAATAGAATGCTGAATATTGCCTACACTTTCACGACCAGGATTAACCTTCTCTGGGAAAACACCATCTTTAGGGTGTAAATATTGTACTTCTCCACTTGGAAAAATCCGATAGATTTTAAAGTCATTAATTTGGAAACTTCCTTTTAATTGTGCACTTAGTGCAAGACATTGCTCCTTTTTAGCTAAGTATAATAAGTTATCTCCTTCTCTCATTATTGCAGCGCCACCAGTAGGCATTTCAAAAATTTGTTCAGCTTGACTCGTCCATATGATAGCATATTTTTCTTCTATTTCAGCTGCTTTTAACCATCCTCCAGTACTTCCACCAAATGTAGGCGATGGCATTTTTAAGTTGATAGTATTTTCCATGCTAGTATCCTCCTCAAGTTGTCTAAATTTTCTTTATCTCAAATTATAATAACCATTATTTGTTATTTCTGTCTCTTAAAAGAAATAAAGCTTTATTTTAATGGCTATGTTTGTTTTTTATGATCAATATAAGCTTTAAATTGTACTTAAATATATTGATAAAAGCTTAGCATTAGAACAATATGATTATACTATCTACACTTACTTTATGTTTATCTGACAGTTGATGAAATGCTTGCTGAGTCAATAGGAGGGATTAAATATAGCTGAAGCAAATTCATTCCCATTTTTAAATAGATAGGTAGCTTTTTAAAGTTTTTTATTAAGTTGCTATAATTTTTTTCATCTATTTCAATAAGCATTCTATTTTGACAGGCGCATTCATCTAAATACGTAAAAAATTCTGGCTTATCAACATCTAATGCAACTGGAAATATACGTGAAGCGCTCTCATTTGTTTTCCTAATTACTTGTATGTCATATTGCCTAGAATCCAAGCCTATTGCTTGATAAAAATCTGATCTTTGGAAATCATTAAGATACATAGTTGCAAAGACACTTAGTAAAAAGAATCTGCACCATAATCTTGCTTTTAAATTGTCTAAGAATTGTGGTTGTGATTTTAACAGAGCTGCAAAGAAATCTCCATGTCTATTCTCATCCTGGCACCAGTTTTCGAAAAATCTAAATATTGGATAAATTCTATGTTCAGGGTGTTCCTCTAGATGTCTATAAATGGTTATATATCTCCAATAACCAATTTTCTCTGATAAGTAAGTTGCATAAAAAATAAATTTAGGAGAAAATAAGGTGTATTTTCTACTCTTTGTCAGAAAACCAAGGTCTAGAGATAGATCGAAATCCTCAATAGCTTTATTCAAAAATCCCGCATGTCTTGCTTCGTCCCTTGACATGAGTAAAAAACATTCGGCTATTACAGGATTGGTTTTTTCTAAGCGGCGTGATAACTCTTTGTATAGTAAAAAGCCAGAAAACTCTGCTGTACAAGATCTTTCTAGGAATTCTATGAATAAAGCTTTGGTTTTCTGTTCTAAATTATTCCAAGATTGTTGAAACTCTTCATCTCTAATAAAGTGTTGTCTATTGTAATCGGCTCTGAATTCTTCTAGTAGAGCATCAAATTCATTTGCATTTGCAGAAATATCAAGTTTTGACATCTCTTTAAAGTCTGTTGTATAAAATCTAGGTGTAAGTAAAGTTTCTTTTGCAGATATTTTTGATGAGTTCGCAGTAGTTTGCATATATTAATATTAATTATGAAAATTATTTATTCGATAATGTTTTGGTTTTGTTAAGGTATTAAGTTTATACTAACTTCAACTTATAAATTCTTCGCTTATAATCATGAAAATTTTACATTTCTTGATTTAAATTACTACTTCGGTTTTTCTAAATATTATTAAGGTTAGATTATATGGTTAATTAGGATATCTTTTTTAGGGGTAAGAATATAGTTTATTATATAATGTAATTGAATATTTTGTGCCAGCATAAATAAAAAATATGTTCATTTGCTTGTTACTATATCGCATTTTTTGATTAATATAAATGATTTAAGCTTTATTCTTGTATTATTTATTTATACTATGCTTAGTTGGTATATTCTTTATATTAATATTTGAATGCACATCATCTCTTAAACTGAGATACTTGATATTATCTAAATGGAGATAAAAAATTGATATGGATATTCTTAGCCTAGGATGGGGATCTCTTCTTGCGGTCTTTACTTTCTCAGTAGCTTTGGTTGTATGGGGTAGAAATGGTTTTTAATTTTTATATTATTATGATTCTATATATGCAGTTCAAATTATCATATGGAGTATAACTAGTAAATGGGAAGTGAAATATTAACAGCAGCGGTAATTAGCTCTATGATGATATTATTTGGACTTTTCTTAGGTTTTGTTTTGTTAAAAATACAAGGAGAATAAATTAAAGAAGTATCTTTTTTATCTTAAACTTGTAAATAGATTGAGTATGATAAATGCATCTTTGTATGTTTTTTACCATATTCTCTATTTTTATTATTGATATTATAATTGAAATATATGAGCATTGTAAAATTGGTGTGGTACTTAGTTAGTTTGATAGCTATCTTTTTAATTTTAATTAATAATCCTAAAGCCGCTGGATTAGGCAATCTAAGTAGCCAAGGTAAAATTTTTAATTCTACTCGTAGTACTGAAAAAAAACTTCAGATATTGACAATTGGCACAGTGGTAATATTTTTTATTTTTACTATTATACTAGCTAGCAATATAATTTTTTAAAATATAATGATGCTTTTATAAATATTATTATATATGTTTATTTCTAAAGATGTTTGTCCTGTTCCATTCGATCAACAACCATTAAACGAATATTATTCATTAAAGGATTCTTGGTTTTTCTCTTGGTCTACCTTATCAATAGGAAATTACTCTCGTAAACTATTTCTAATTAGTGCCAGCTTAGCACTTTTACTAAGTCCTGTAATTACTCCTAAAACTCCTATTGTTAGGTTTTTAATTACTGATTTGCTATTGGTAACATTTTTCTTATCATTTATCTTAATCCGTTTATATTTAGGGTGGTCTTATGTTGTCAAAAGACTTTTAAGTGCTACTGTTTTTTATGAAGAATCAGGATGGTATGATGGTCAGCTATGGATAAAAACAGCAGAAATTTTAACAAAGGATAGATTGGTTGGTATATATGAAGTCCTCCCTCTCTTGCAAAGAATAAAATATACTCTAAGTTTAGTTATTAGTCTTATTATCTTAGAAAGTTTCATGTATTATTTGCTTTCATGAATAATAGTATATTATATTGTTTACATAGAAACGCGGGGTAGAGCAGTCTGGTAGCTCGTCGGGCTCATAACCCGAAGGTCAGTGGTTCAAATCCATTCCCCGCTATTGGAATAATCTTCAGACTTATGGATACTTCACAGTTTTTAAATTGCCAGATTGTGTTATATTGTGTGTTATTACTATACGATAGAAATTTTAGATATTATAAGAAAAATTCAATGATATCACAGAATAATTCCATTAGAGTTGGAGAACCAGCTCCTGATTTTACTGCTACTGCAGTATATGATCAAGAATTTACAACAATCCAATTATCCGATTATCTTGGTAAATACGTCATATTACTTTTTTACCCTTTAGATTTTACGTTTGTTTGTCCAACCGAAATAACTGCGTTTAGTGACGCTTATGATAAGCTGAAGACTTTAAATACTGAAATTTTAGGCATTTCAGTTGATAGTGAATATTCTCACCTTGCTTGGTTGCAAACAGAGCGTGATGCAGGAGGGTTAGGTGATTTGCAGTACCCTTTAGTTTCTGATCTGACTAAGGATATTAGTAGATCTTATAATGTATTAACTGAAAAAGGTATAGCTTCTAGAGGGCTTTTCTTGATAGATAAAGAAGGTTGTATACAATACTTCTTAGTAAATAATTTAGATTTTGGCAGAAGTGTTGATGAAACTTTGAGAACTTTGCAAGCCATACAGTATGTGCAATCCCATCCAGATGAAGTGTGTCCAGCAAATTGGCAACCAGGTCATGCTACTATGGCACCAGATCCTGTTAGATCTAAAGAATATTTTAGTTCTATATAATTTGATTTATGCTATTATCTTGTTCACGTTCGTAATTTTGAACTTCAAAATTTGTAATAGAATGAAGACTTAGAAAGTTTTATTGTATTTATGAAGAATTTATCATTAATTGAGTATGATAAGTCTTGATTATATAATTTAGGAAGGGGGTATTTATGTCTACAAATCTGGCTCAACAATTACGTGAAGGCACGACTAAGTCACATAGCATGGCTGAAAATGTGAGTTTTGTTAAATCTTTTCTGGGCGGAGTGGTCGATAGAAAATCATACCGTAAATTGGTAGCTAATTTATTTTTTGTATATTCTGCTATTGAAGAAGAAATGGAAAAAAATAGAGAGAATTCTTCGATTCAATTAATTTATTTTCCTGAATTAAATAGAAGAGAGAGTTTAATTGATGATTTAAAATATTACTACGGTCTAGATTGGTTGTCGAAGGTTCAGCCATCATTAGCTACACAAATCTACGTTGAGAGAATCCATAATATAGGTGAAAATCAACCAGAGTTATTAATCTCTCATGCATATACTCGTTATATGGGAGATTTGTCTGGCGGGCAGATTCTAAAAAAAATTGCGCAAAATGCAATGCAGTTATCAGGTACAGCAGGTTCATCATTTTATGATTTTAAAGACATTACAGATGACAATATTTTTAAAAAGCAATACCGTGAAGCACTTGATAATGTGCCAATCAGTGATGATCAAGCAAATCAAATTATTGCAGAAGCAAATATAGCTTTTAATTTAAATATGAAAATGTTTCAAGAATTAGACTCAAATATTATAAAGATCATGGTTATGTTACTCTTTAGTACTATTAGTAATTTCAGGAAAGGACACAAATAAAAAATTATTGATTTTTTCCTCATACCTTTATATAAGTTTAATCTCAGTTAAGTAAAGTATCTAATATTTAAACATCGTATTTTACTAACAGGATTATTGAATTTATAGTAATATAGACTTTAATCATTTATTATTTAAAGATTACTTACATGTATAAATTAAAAACTTCTAAATCTATTATAAAAAGATTTAAAATTACATCTACGGGAAAATTGTTAAGACATCAGTCTTCTCGCAGTCATCTGCTTCAAAAAAAATCGCCTAGCCGTAAGAAACAATTATCTAAAGTCGTAATAGTAGATAAGAGAGACTATTTAAGCTTTAGGCAAAAGCTGCCATACACTCTACGTTAAAAAGTGTTTGCATAGTATATCAGATTTTATATAAGAGGAATATTCATCATGACTCGTGTCAAGAGAGGAAACATTGCACGTAAGAGAAGAAAAAAAATTTTGAAGTTAGCTAAGGGTTTTAGAGGAACTCATTCTTCTTTATTTCGTACAGCTAAACAGCAAGTGTTAAAAGCTATGAGGTATTCTTATGTAGGCAGGAAAAATAAAAAACGTGATTATAGAAAACTATGGATTACACGTATTAATGCAGCGGTACGTATTAATGGTATTACTTATAGTCAGTTGATGCGTAGATTAAAACAATCACAAGTAGGCTTGAATCGTAAAATGTTAGCTCAGCTAGCAGTTGTAGACAATGATGCATTTCAAGCAATATTAGAAGCTACAATTTAGCTATGTAAAATTTGAATTATTCAATTAGCTTAGAGAATCTAGCTTTTTGTGATTGTATTATCTTCAGCTTTGCAATAGAAATATAATATGCAGATAAATAATGCCTAATTCTTCTTCTTATTAATTGATCCTATCTATAACATAGTTACTAATTAATTTTAAAGTGTGAATTGCTTCACACTCATATTTATTACTAAGTGCTTCTAAAGAAGTCTGAGCATGTTCTCTTGCTAGGTCTTGTGCTTTTTGTATACCACTAGTTTGTTGAATTAATTGAATTGCTTTTTGATTATCACCACTATTTTGAAATTCTCTATCAATCAAGTGATATAGTTCTGGACACTCATCTAAAGCAAATAATATTGGTGCAGTTAAATTACCATTTTTTAAATCTGATCCAGCAGGTTTACCTAGTAATTCTGTAGAACCTGTTACATCCAGGATATCATCTATGATTTGAAATGCTAAACCTAAGTGTTTACCGTATAAATAGAAATCATGTTGGCTTGATGTGTCTATATTGCTAATCGTTGCAGCACCCTTGCAGCTTGCAGCTATTAATGATGCAGTTTTATAAAATGATTTTTCCATATAATTATCTATAGATATGTCGGGGTCAAAACTAGTTAGACTTTGTCGAACCTCCCCTTCTGCAAAATCAGTAATAACTTTTGAAATAATCTTAACCACTTCTAAATCCCCTAGGTTAGCAAGATACCAGGATGACTGTGCGAACAAAAAGTCTCCTGCTAGAACAGCAATTTTAGTACTGAAAGTACTATGCACAGTTTGAATTCCTCTACGCGTATTGCAGTCATCTAAAACATCATCATGCACTAAGCTTGCTGTATGTATAATTTCTGTTATTTCTGCTAAACGTCTATGCTCAGATTTAAGTATATTATGTGGAGCTGTTGCCTTCGCTACTAATAAAACAATTGAAGGACGAATTCTTTTTCCTCCAGCAGTGAAAAGATGTTCTGCTGCTGCGTATAAGATAGGATGTCTGGCCCCTACCATTTTCTTTAAGTTTGAATTTAATATATTCAAATCTTCTTTTATAGGGGTAAAAATACGAGTTGATGCAACCATGGTGTTTATTCAGTATATGAAATGAAAATTATTCTTGAAATAAATGAATCATTATAACATTCTTGTTTCTCTGAAGTTACTTTAAATGATAATTTCTGCTATTTAGATTATAATACGTGGTTTAGACTCTTGTTTTTTTATCCAGACTATAAGTAACTTTATCGATTTACTTTAGAGTTTTAGTATCTCAGTTTAAGTACAATTAAGAGTATTTCTATACGTAGACAAACTTTCCAAAGAGACTTACTGATTCATCGCTAAATTCTAATGATGAGATTGATTCTAATTGATGATTGTATAACCACAAAATAATAAGAATATTGGAGCATTAGATTAGTATTTTGATAGTGGCAATTATGATGTTACAGTCAGAAATAGTAAAAGGTCAAGCTAATTCTCTCAATCTGTTTAGTCTTTGTTTGCTACTTGGTAATCTAATATTATACAATGATATCTTCTTAATAATAGATTACAATGATATTAGTTTTAAATATTCATAAAATATGCAAAATTTTGATCAACCTTTTTACTACGACTATAGTCAAGATTCGTGAGTTTTCTGCTTGACAGTTCACCCCGTCAGACATGTCATTATTTATTACATATAGGAGGTAGTATTAGGCTTATGAATGATAAAATTATGTTGCCATTAACTGTTTCAGATGAACAGAAAATAAGTAATGCAGATATTTTAATACTATATGAAGATATGCTTTTAGGACGTAACTTTGAAGACATGTGTGCCCAAATGTATTATCGAGGTAAAATGTTTGGTTTTGTCCATTTATATAATGGACAAGAGGCAGTTTCTACAGGAGTAATTAAAGCATTACAAGATGAAGATTATGTTTGTAGTACCTATCGTGATCATGTTCACGCTTTAAGTAAAGGTGTACCTCCTCGATCTGTAATGGCAGAGTTATTTGGTAAAGAAAGCGGTTGTAGTAAAGGTAGAGGAGGTTCGATGCATATTTTTTCAGCTCCACACAATTTTTTAGGAGGATTTGCATTTATTGGGGAGGGTATACCTATAGCTACGGGTTCGGCTTTTCAGAGTATTTATCGTAAAGAGGTACTACAAGATAAGTGTCCTATACGAGTTACTGTTTCTTTCTTTGGTGATGGAACTAGTAATAATGGTCAGTTTTTTGAATGTTTAAATATGGCCGTACTCTGGAAATTACCTATTATTTTTGTTGTTGAAAATAATCAATGGGCCATAGGTATGGCTCATCATCGTGCGTCTTCAACACCAGAAATACATAAAAAAGCAGAAGCATTTGGCTTGCCTGGCATTGAAGTTGATGGGATGGATGTTTTAGCAGTCAGGCAGGTTACAGAAAAAGCGATTATGAGAGCTAGAGCAGGTGAAGGTCCAACTCTGATAGAAGCTTTAACGTATCGCTTTAGAGGACATTCTTTGGCGGATCCTGATGAACTTCGTTCACAACAAGAAAAAGAAGCATGGGTAGCTCGTGATCCTATTAAGCGCCTAAAAAATTATATTTTAGAACATAAAATAGAAGATGAAGCTGCTTTAGATAAAATTAATCTCCAAGTCAAAAAACAAATAGATGATGCAATTAGCTTTGCCTTATCTAGTCCAGAGCCAAAAGTTGAAGACTTAAAGCGCTACTTATTTGCAGAAGATACATAAAGTTAAAGTATTGCTTTAAAGCTTAAAGTTGAAAATTATTATCGTAAATTTATTTTATTCTAATTAGGTATAAAAAGAATGGCTAAAGTCTTTATGTTTGACGCTTTACGAGCAGCAATTGATGAAGAAATGGAAAAAGATTCTACTGTTCTTGTTATTGGAGAAGATGTAGGTCATTATGGCGGTTCTTATAAAGTTACGAAGGATTTACATGCTAAATATGGTGATTTAAGGGTATTGGATACTCCCATTGCTGAAAATAGTTTTATGGGAATGGCAATAGGTGCTGCAATGACCGGATTAAGACCTATTGTAGAGGGGATGAATATGAGTTTTTTGTTACTAGCTTTCAATCAAATCTCTAATAATGCAGGAATGCTTAGATATACTTCTGGAGGTAATTTTAAAATTCCTATGGTTATCAGGGGGCCGGGTGGAGTAGGCAGGCAACTCGGTGCAGAACACTCGCAAAGGCTAGAAGCTTATTTTCAAGCTATACCAGGCCTAAAAATTGTAGCTTGTTCAACTCCTTATAATGCTAAAGGTTTATTAAAATCAGCTATTCAAGATGATAATCCAGTTATTCTATTTGAGCATGTTCTATTGTATAATCTGCAAGAGGAATTACCTGATCACGAATATTTTGTGTCTTTAGATAAGGCAGAGTTAGTCAGAGAAGGCAAAGATGTTACTATTCTTACTTATTCACGCATGAGGCATCATGTAATGCAAGCGGTCCATTCTCTTGTTTTAGAAGGTTATGATCCTGAGGTACTTGATTTAATTTCTTTAAAGCCAATAGATATTAAGTCTATTGGTAAATCATTAGCAAAAACACATAGGCTAATTATTGTTGAAGAATGTATGAAAACAGGTGGTATAGGTGCTGAGATTATTGCGCAGGTGAATGACCAATTCTTTGATCATTTAGATGCTGCAGTCGTACGTTTGTCTTCCCAAGATATACCAACTCCTTATAACGGGGAACTTGAAAAAGCTACTGTCATTCATCCTCATCAGATTATTGAATCTGTGAGGAATTTGTTAAGTCTTCAAGTCTAGTGGTAATAATAAGTGAGCAAAAAGGCTTGCTTATTTTATCTGAATTTAAAAATTCATTTCAGCAGCCTGTACTTTTTCCCATTGTTTTTTCTTTAGTACGAAGAAAATTTGTGCTAGTGTAACAGCAAAGAAAAAGGTAATCATTCCTTGAATTCTTGCAGGACTTTGCAGTACTATTTCAGTTTCATTTTGTCCAAATCCACCTACATTAGGATCGTTAGTAATAGCTTGATTTGTAATAATGTTATTTCCCTTGGCAATAGTTAATTCTAATCCTGTTGGAATGCTCTCAGTAATGATATTACCATTATCTCTTTCCAATTCTACTGTATAGCCACCTTTTTCTAGGTTATTAATTTTAGTAACTTTACCATTAGTTGACGCATTGACAATATTATTATTTGTTTTATCGCCAGTTGGGTTAACTTGTCCTCTACCCCTATTGCCACCTACATAAATAGGATATTTTAAAAAGTGCACATTTTTATCTTTGCCTGGATCGGGTGATAATATTGGAAATATAATTTCTTTATTCTTGTCACCTGGAATAGGTCCAACTACTAGAATATTACTTTTTGCAGTGCTATAAGGTTGAATATATACTCCTTTTGTTTTTTCTTTAATTTCCTCTGAGATTAGACTTGGTGGAGCTAATTTAAAACCTTCAGGTAAAACAATAACAGCACCTACATTTAAAGGGCCTTTGATACCATTGCCTAAAATTTGTTTATTGTTAATATCATAGGGGATTTTAACTATAGCTTCAAAAACAGTATTTGGCAGTACTGATTGTGGTGCTTCAATTTCTACCGGTTTTTGTGCTAGATGACAATTCGCACAAACTATTCTACCAGTTGCTTCTCTAGGGTTTTCATAACCCTGTTGAGCATATATTGGGAATGCCTCTGTACGAATAGGGTATATTGAGCTTAAACTAACAATACCGATGCATATAAAAGTGAAGGATATAATTTTATGAATTAATCTATTGTAGTGCTTTGGTTTCATATGATTTTTATGATAAATTTTTTAGAAATATTGTGTCTCTTATTTATAATAACATTCAATATTTACTATTGTTGGTAAATACTTCTCAATACCTAATTTTTAATAAAAACTTAATATCAAGAACAGTTTTTGTCTCTGCTATATTCTTCACGCCTAATTTTTAATTAACGAAAATAGTATTTAGTGTATTAGATTTGATTTATTTAAATTCTTACAGTAATAAAATACAAGAGTTTTATTTACGTAAACCTACTAAAATAGCTATACCACTAAAATATAAAATGAGAATAGCGGATGACATTAGTATTTGAGTTAAAGGATCTGTAGATGGAGTAAGGATAGCACCAATAATTGTAGCAAGTAATACCATATACTTCCAGTATGATAGCATTTGACTAGAAGAAACAATTTTCATAACACCAAGTGTCACTTGTATAATAGGTATTTGAAAAGCTAAACCAGTGCTAAAAAGTAGCAAAAGTATAAAGTCAAAATATTGTTCAAATGACCATAAAGGTTCTACTATATCGGCACCATAGTTGATAAAAAAGACTAATGCTGCTGGAGCTAATATTTTATATGAGAAAATAATGCCAATAAAAAATAATATAATTGATGCAATTAAAATAGGTATTAAAAAATTTGCTTCTCTATTTGTTAATCCAGGTAACACAAACATTATTATCTGATAAATTATAAATGGGCTACTTATTACAAAGCCAGAGTAAGTAGCTATTTTTATAGACGAAAAGAAATATTCTCCAGGTGCTAATTGCAAAAATTTTATTCCAAGAGCTGGCTCTTGTAATAGATAAGAAATATTTTTAATGTAAAAAAAACAAATAGTTGTAATTATAAAAAAAATGGCAGTTGCTATAAAGATTCTTTGCCTTAGCTCTTCTAAATGTTCAAAAATTGACATTTCTATGTCATTATTTATTGAGTCTTTCATTATTTTAGACCTATAAGTAAGCTTATTTTCATATATTTCATGGATGATTAATATTTACAAGAAACAAATAGTATAATTGTATAATATTTACAGTTTATAAATTATTATACTACGATATATTTATTAAATATTATATAACTATCATATCTAAGTATTACAAAATCTATCTTTATTCAAGGTAGCTTTCTTTTAACATATATTATAAGAATAAGTATTGAGACAATACGAGAATTGGATAATAATAAATACAGAATATTTTGCTAGGTTAATTGTTATATTGTATAATTTTATAGTTTTCAAAAAAGCATAATTATAACTAGTTGAAGATAAGTTTAATGAAAGTGAAGGAGATATTTTTTAATGATTGTTAAGGCAAGTGGTGGAAGTCCAACAGCACAACCACAACTTTACCGAACAGCATCAATCTCAACTATTGCACAAGCAGAGCAGCAGGATAGATTTTTGCAATTAGGTGAATTGAATGAGTTGGTAGTATTTCTAAATTCAGGTAATAAACGCTTAGAAGTTTCAGACCTTTTGAGTAAAAATGCTAACATTCTAGTAGCAAAGGCAGCAGATAAAATTTTTGTTGGAGGATCTGCAATATCTTACTTAGAGAGGCCTCAAGCTTCTTTTCTTTCTTCAGTATCGTCAGAAAGTTTCATGGATTCGCAACAACTATCCGGGGATTCTCAAGCTAATTTATTTGAAGGCTTCCAATCTGCCTTTAGTGGTGGAGAGGCATCACCACCAGGATTTAAGCCAATTAATGTGGTTCGTTACGGATCAACTCGAATGAAGAAATCTCTGCGTGATTTAGATTGGTTTTTAAGATATTTAACTTACGCTATTGTTGCAGGTGATCCAAACATTTTGACTGTTAATATACGTGGATTAAGAGAATTAATTGATAATGCCTGTTCTAGTGCTGCTGCCATAGTTGCACTACGAGAAATGAGAAAAACTGCATTGACTATTTTTGAGAATGATAAGGAGGGTCAAGAATTAGTTCAAGAATATTTTAATGTTGTCATTTCAGAATTTGAAGCCCCTTCTCTTACCGATAAGTTGAGAAAAAGAACATCTGGGGATTTACAAGGGTTACGTTTGCCTCAAATTTATTCTAAGGCAGGCATTGCACAGCAAAGATTTGTTATGAAAACAAGCCTATCTACTAATGAGAAGAATAGTGTTATTCAGGCATCTTATAGGCAAATTTTTGAGAGAAATATTTCTAAAGCATATAATTTATCTATTTCAGACTTAGAGTCTAGGGTTAAGAATGGCCAATTGTCAGTTAAAGAGTTTATTCGTTGTTTGGGTAAATCTTATATTTATAGACAGCAGTTCTTCGAACCTTTTGTAAATAGTCGTGTTGTAGAGTTGGCTTTCAGGCACTTTTTAGGCAGGGGGCCAAGTTCTTTAGAAGAATTTCAGAAATATTTTGCTTTTGTATCTTCTAGGGGTTTAGACGGACTTATTGATGCTCTTCTTAATTCATCAGAATATGCAGATTATTTTGGGGAAGAAACGGTACCATATTTTAGAGGCTTAGGTGAAGAACCTCAAGAATGTCGTAATTGGGGACCGCAAATAGATTTATTTAACTATAGTGCACCATTTAGAAAAATTCCTCAGTTTGTAACTTTGTTTAGTGACTATAAGAAGAATTTACCTGACCAACACCCTTACGGTCTTGGTAATGATCCACTAGCAACTCAGTTTGGAGCAATATTTCCTAATAATAGAATTAATTTACGTAAAAAATCAGCTCCTTTTGGTAAAGATACTCGGAGAATTTTAATAAGACAGGGTCCAGGTATTTATAATCAAATAAGTAGCCCCAATCTAAGATCTAAGCCTGTTGGTTCACTAGGGCCAAAGATTTTTGAATTTAATGCAGGTATAAATACTGTATCTGATTCTGAGATTAATATAAGTATAGATTCTGTGATCAGAGCGACTTATTTAAGAGTCTTTGGTAGAGCTGTATACCAGGAAGAGCTATTATTATTGAGAAAGTCAGAAAGTCAATTACGAGAGAATAAAATTTCGGTACGTGAATTTGTTCGCCAATTAGCAAAGTCTTCAACTTTCAGATCTTTATATTGGGAACCATTATATGTCTGTAAAGCAATTGAGTATATTCATAATAGGCTTTTAGGTAGGCCTACTTATGGTCGTAAAGAAATAAATCAATACTTTGATATTGCTTATAAGCAAGGTTACTATAAAGTCATCGATAGAATAATAGATAGTGTAGAATATATGGAGACGTTTGGAGATAATATAGTTCCATATGAAAGATATACAACTCCTTTAGGATTATCTGCAAGAACCTTAAGACCAGGTATAAGTCAATTGAAGCTTCAAATATCTTTGAAAGAAGAGGATAATCAAAGATTTATTGCTCTTGGTAAAGTTGCAGAAATGAGAAGTAGTAACAATATTGAGCGTAGAATACAGCAGGGAGTCACAGCTAAAAGAGATCAAAATGTAATATTCAAAGTAGAAGATTCTTCAAGCAAAATACAGTTAGAGCAGGCACTGCGAGCAATATATCGTCAAGTTTTTGAAAGAGATTTAAACTCTTTTAGTATTGGTGACGAGTTTTCTAGCTTAGAAAAGGCATTTATGGCTAGAGAAATTACAGTTCAGCAGTTAATTGAGAAATTAGCATTTTCTTCTTTATATTGTAAAGAATTTTATCAACCATATCCTAATACTAAAGTAATTGAATTAGGTACCAAGCATTTCTTAGGTCGAGCACCTAACAATCAAGCAGAGATAAGATATTATAATCAAATCTTAGCTTCCCAAGGTTTAGCATCTTTTGTCTCTATATTAATCAATAGCAAAGAATATAACTCTGTTTTTGGTTCATCAACAGTTCCATATCGTCGTTTCCCTACGTTGCCAGCATCTAATTTTCCTAATACAGAAAAATTATATAATAGTTTAACTAAGCAAAGTCGAGCTATTGTGGTGCCTAGTTTTGATACTATAAGTGGGAATCAATAACTTCTTTACTTTGTGAAGTAGTCTTTCTTGCTTTAGTACTTTGCTAGTTTTGTAGTTTAGTACTAATAAATAAAGTGCTTATTGTTCTGATTTAATCTGTCTCATTAGTCATAAATCATTATGATATAGTTAGATTCATATTCTAAGTTAGCATAAAAGACTAACTTAATTATTTGGCTTGCATTTAAAATGAAAGCATTCGAGGAGTTTTATCCATGAGTATTGTTACTAAGTCAATTGTCAATGCAGATGCTGAAGCTAGGTATCTGAGTCCTGGAGAATTAGATAGAATTAAAAGTTTTGTTTTATCTGGTCAGCGTCGTTTGAGAATTGCTCAAATTCTAACTGATAATCGTGAGCGTATTGTTAAACTAGGTGGTCAGCAGTTATTTCAAAGACGACCTGATGTTGTTTCGCCTGGTGGTAATGCTTATGGTGAAGAAATGACAGCAACATGTTTACGTGATTTAGATTATTATCTACGTCTAGTTACATATGGTATTGTTGCCGGTGATGTGACTCCGATAGAAGAAATAGGGCTAGTTGGAGTTAAAGAAATGTATAATTCCCTTGGCACCCCGATTTCAGGTGTAGCTGAAGGTATACGCTGTATGAAAACAGTAGCATGCTCATTACTATCAGGAGAAGATTCTGCTGAAGCAGGATTCTATTTTGATTACACATTAGGTGCAATGCAATAAAAACGCTTATATTTTTTGAAATTTTGATATTTCGTATTGTTTATATAGGTTTAAGGAAAATTAAATATTATGCAAGACGCTATTACTTCTGTAATTAATGCAGCTGATGTACAAGGAAGATATTTAGATGATAATTCAGTTGAAAAATTAAGAGGTTATTTTCAGACAGGTGAATTAAGAGTACGTGCAGCAGCTACAATAGCAGCCAACGCAGCGACTATTATTAAGGAATCAGTAGCTAAATCACTTTTGTATTCTGATATTACCCGTCCAGGTGGAAATATGTATACAACTAGAAGATATGCTGCTTGTATCAGAGATCTAGATTACTACTTGAGATATGCCACTTATGGCATGTTAGCAGGTGACCCTTCAATTTTAGATGAAAGAGTTCTTAATGGTTTAAAAGAAACTTATAATTCTTTAGGTGTACCCATTGGTGCAACAATACAAGCGATACAAGCTATGAAAGAAGTAACTATGAGTTTAGTTGGCCCTGATGCAGGTAAAGAAATGGGACTATATTTTGACTATATTTGTTCCGGTTTAGGTTAATTATTCACTAAATCGATAATAAAAAAGACTGTATATATTTATATATGCAGTCTTTTTTATTATTAGTATATTTTTAGATTAGTTGTTAATTACAGTTGCTGCTTGCACTCTTGCACGCGCTTTCCTTAGATTTTGCGTAGCTTCTATTTTTTGCTTATTAGTTTCTGCTTCAGCTAAAATAGTAGTTGCTTTCTGTAAATTATCTTGTGCAATATCTATATCTATTTCCGAAGCCTCTTCTGCTCCATTTACTAAGATTGTTAAATTATTATTCTCTATTTCAGCAAATCCTCCAAGTAAAACAATTGGTAGCCAGTCTTTATCGATGCGAACACGCATAACGCCGATATCTAAGGCAGTTAATAGTGGAATATGCCCTGTTAATATCCCTAGTTGACCTGTACTGCTGGGTAAAATCACTTCTTCTGCATTTGCATCCCAGACAGTTCTATCTGGAGCAATGACACGTATGCTTAATGTCATAGTTTTATCCTTGATTATTTTAGGGTCTCAGCTTTATTAATTGCTTCTCCTATATCTCCCACTAGATAGAAAGCTTGTTCAGGTAAATCATCCAACTCCCCTTCTAGAATCATTTGGAAGCCTTTAATAGCTTTTTCTAAAGAAACATACTTACCAGGAGAACCTGTAAAAACTTCAGCAACAAAAAATGGTTGAGATAAGAAGCGCTCTATTTTTCTAGCTCTTGCTACTGTCAGTCTATCTTCTTCAGATAATTCATCTAAGCCCAGAATAGCAATGATATCTTGTAACTCTTTATATCTTTGTAGTGTTGATTTGATTTTTTGTGCAGTACCATAATGTTCTTCACCTACAATGCTAGGTTGAAGCATTGTAGATGTTGAATCTAATGGATCTACGGCTGGATAGATTCCTTTTGCTGCTAGTCCTCTTGATAATACTGTAGTTGCATCTAAATGTGCAAAGGTAGTTGCGGGTGCAGGATCCGTTAAATCATCTGCTGGCACATATACAGCTTGAATAGATGTAATGGATCCATCGGTTGTAGATGTGATTCTTTCCTGTAGAGCTCCCATTTCTGTGGCTAAAGTAGGTTGGTATCCAACTGCAGATGGCATTCGACCCAGTAAAGCAGATACTTCAGAACCTGCTTGTACAAATCGAAAAATATTATCTATAAACAATAATACATCTTGCTTATTAATATCTCTAAAATATTCAGCCATTGTTAATGCTGTTAAGCCTACTCGCATCCTTGCTCCAGGAGGCTCATTCATTTGACCATACACAAGTGCTACTTTGGAGTTTGTTAGGCTATTTTCATCAATAACTTTAGATTCTTTCATCTCTTCGTATAAATCATTCCCCTCTCTTGTTCTTTCTCCTACCCCACCAAATACAGAAACACCGCCGTGAGCTTTGGCAATATTATTAATTAATTCCATAATTAATACAGTTTTACCAACTCCTGCACCACCAAATAGCCCTATTTTTCCTCCTCTTCTATAAGGTGCTAGTAAATCAACAACTTTGATCCCTGTTTCAAATATAGATGGTTTAGTTTCTAATTGTGTAAAAGAAGGCGCAGAACGATGTATTGGTAAAGTATTTTCTGTAGATACATTACCTAGATTGTCAACAGGTTCACCAAGGACATTAAAAATTCTCCCTAGAGTTGGTATACCAACAGGTACTGTAATAGGAGCTCCTGTATCAGTAACCTTTATCCCTCGTCTTAGCCCATCAGTGGAACTCATAGCAACAGCTCTAACTCTATTTCCTCCTAGTAGTTGTTGTACCTCACACGTGATAGTATTATTAGGACCTTGAACTTTTAGGGCATTAAAAACTCTTGGTAGTTGTCCACTAGGAAATTCTATATCTAATACAGGACCTATAATTTGAGTTACAGTTCCTTGATTTATTGTAGTCACCATCTGTTTATTTGGATCTTGATTAATTTTATAGTCAATAGATATGATTTCTTGTCTGATCTTAAGATCACTAATGCACAATTATATTTTTTAATTAATTATTATTAATATTTAGTAGCATATGGTATTATTGTAGACTAAAAAATCTAATTTAATCTCAAATTCTTATACAATTTTATCTGCTTTCATTCTACCAGTAGTTTTTAGCCAATTTTGTGCTTCAATATAATTGTTTGGAGCTAAATAGACGGCTTGTTGCCAATACTCTGCAGCTTTGTCAAACATAGACTTAGATAAATCTAAATTATTTTTATCAGCAGCTTTTAATCCTTGATAGTGATATATAACAGCAATGTTATTAAGTGCTTGTGGCAGTCTAGAATTTAATTCCAAAGCTTGATGGTAATATTCAAGTGCTTTTATATGTTCTCCATTACTTGCATAAATTAAACCAATATTATATAGTATATACGAGCGGTCATATGGATCTTCTTCTAGCGCTAGTGCTTCGTAATAGTTCTCTAAAGCTTCTGCGTATTCACCTTCAGATTGTGCCGACATCCCATCACGGTAATAACAAAAAGCCTCTTTTTCCTCTTTACTTGTTGGTAAGATTTTTAGAACGATATCTGCCAATACTGTAAAAGTCTTATCTATAAAGTTATCGTTTTTTTGGTAACGAGGCATTATATTCCTTTTATATATTAATTGTTGATGTTTGATATATTATGAATAGATTAGTATAATCATATTTCCTTAGTTCTAATACTATAAATATACTCTACTTGTTGTAAGTTATATCTCTTTTAGTAAATAATAAATAAATAAGCAAATAAATTTTTAATATTCACAATGATAAAAAAATCACTATATAGTTACTATAAGTTTCATAAGATATTAATCTTTGAAAAATTACCTGTATTATTTATCTCTCTTGATAGAAGAGAGATAATACTACCATTACAAAATCCTAAATTAGTTTATTCTTTAGAAGCAGTGAATAAAGTACTAACGGAACCGGACATGGACTCATCAAATAGTTTTTCTACAACTTTAAATTCAGATGCTAGTGGTACTTTTGTTGGTAGGTCTGATAAAAAAAGTAAAAATAACTTAAGGTTAGCAGACTCCCTGGAAGGTAAAAAAAATAAGCTTAAGAAGAAAAAAATACGAACAAAAATACATCTAGATGAAGAAGAAGAAGCTTTTTCTGATAATGCAATTAGTTCAGGTGTAAATAATGATGCTTTAGCTCTTTCCCTAATGAGGCCAATAAAGCCTGCTAAGCAAAAAAGAAGTATCAGAGTAAAGAAAGAAAAATCTGAAACTAAGAAAAAAAAACAGAGCTCAGATTTAAAACTGACCGATCCTATTATAGAAGATACTAGTAAAGAAACTTTTTTTCATAATCCTTTAACCATACAAGATTTATCAACTCAATTATCCATTCCTGAAGCAGAAATTATAACTTGGTTATTTCTTCAAGGTATTTCTGTAACAATGAATCAAGTTGTAGATATTTCTATTGCTTCTTCTGTTGCAGAGCATTACGGTTTTATTGTTCAAAGTCATTCTGATGATGCGAGTCTTAAAGTGTACTCACATTCAAAGTCAATATATTTAAGCAACAGCTATAAGGGAGAAAAAAGACCACCTATTATAACAATTTTTGGTCATGTAGATCATGGAAAAACTACATTATTAGATGCTATACGTACAACTAACCTAGTAAATAAAGAGGTCGGTGGTATTACGCAATCAATAGGTGCATATGAAGTGCAATTAGAATATAAATTTAACTGTGAAAAATTAGTGTTCTTAGATACTCCGGGTCATGAGGCATTTATAAGTATGAGATCACGTGGTGCTCAGGTAACAGATCTAGCTATCTTAGTTGTAGCAGCAGATGATAGTTTAAAGCCTCAAACTATAGAAGCAATCAATCATATTCAAAATAGAAGACTTCCTTTTGTAGTCGCAATTAATAAAATAGATAAGGATGGAGCTGATCCAAGTAAGATAAAAGAGCAGTTATCTAAATATAATATAATTGGGGAAGATTGGGGAGGAGATGTGCCTATTGTAGAATTGAGTGCACTTAATTCTACGAATATAGATTTACTACTTTCAACTTTATTTTTGTTGTCTGACTTGCAAGATTTGACAGCAGATCCGGCACAGCTAGCAAGAGGAACTATTCTAGAAGCTCATTTAGATAAGCAAACAGGGCCTATAGCAAGTATTATAGTTCAAGATGGAACTTTGTCAGTTGGTGATATCATTGTTTCAGGAAATTTATATGGTAAAGTAAAAGCGTTAATTGACAGCTCAGAGTCTAAATTAAAATCAGCAAAACCCTCTTCAATTGTTAAAGTCTGGGGATTTTCTGCTGTGCCAGATGCAGGATTAGAGTTCTTAGTGGTAAATGATGAAAAAGAGGCAAAACGTTTAATTGATATAGATAATTCAATGAATCAAGTAAGTAATATCCAACAATTGCTTAATTCAAGAGTAACCCTTGATAGTTATCGCCAGAAGAGGGCTGTTAAGCAAGTAAATATTATTTTAAAAACAGATACGCAGGGCTCTATAGAAGCTATTATTAATTCTTTTGCTCAAATTCCTCAAGAGAAAGTTCAATTAAATATTTTATCGACAAGTTCTGGACAAGTCTCTGATCAAGATATTGCTTTAGCATCAATGAGCCAATCTGTCATATTAGGATTTAATTTAAATATTTCTCTACCTATTCAGCATACCGCAGATAAAGCTAATGTACTAATACTTAAGTTTAATATTATTTATGACTTATTAGATCATATTAAAAATTATATGCTAAATCTAGTCGAGCCAGAATATCTTCAAGTAGATATTGGTGAAGCTATCGTTGAAGCAGTTTTCTCTATTAATAAAGGTTCCGTTGCAGGTTGTTCTGTTAGCTCAGGAAAATTAAAAAGAGGTGCATATATTGATGTTTATCGGGGTAAAGATCTAGTACATAATGGCCGGTTAGATTCTTTAAAAAAGATTAAAGATGATGTCGAGGAAGTCTCATATGGGAATGAATGTGGAGTGATGTGTAGTGAATATAATCTTTGGCAGAAATTAGATATAATTAAAGCTTATGAATTAGATCCTAAGGAAAAAGCTTTATAATATAGAAACTAAAAATAGGAAAAATTAATGACTGTGTTTTAATTTCATAATCTCTTTTTCCTATTTTTATCAATATCAAAGTTTAAGCCCGAGTTTTAGCTATCTTCTATTTAGTCCTTGTTTAAGAAAGGTAATAGTGATAAGACTCGAGCCCTTTTAATAGACTTTGTTAGTTTCTTTTGTTGTTTTGCTGTCAATCCAGTTGATCGTCTCGGCAATATTTTGCCCTGGTCAGTAATAAATTTTCTTAATAAGTCAATATCTTTATAGTCTAACGATTCATTTTGCTTAATGGGAGAAGTTTTTCTATTATATAAAGCCATATCTAATGTGAGTTTACTTAATTTCTTTAAAATTTGTGTGGCAATTACACTTAGGACAGAATTTCTTTAACTCTATGCGATTAGGTGTATTTCGTCTGTTTTTTGAACTTGTATAACGAAATATGCCAGGCGCTCTTTTTTCTGTATTAGGTAAATTTCTACATGAACATTCCAATGTAATTATTATACGTGCACCTTTGCTTTTTCCCATTTTTATATGCACCTTAATTTAATAACTAATGTAATTATTATCTCATGTTTTTAACGAAACTATCAAGTCTAAAAAAATTTAATTAGTCATTTTTGTTATTATTAATTATCTATTGTGCATATAATTGACTGATGTTATAATTATTTTTAATTATATTCTATTTAAAGTTATTATTACTAATTTGTATTATGTCTAAAAATTTATCCGCTACTAAAAGAACAAAGATTTCTATAAGAAACCGAGGTAGAAATAAAGTATATAAATCCAATATAAAAACTTTAACCAAAAAATGCTTGATGAATATTCAAGATCTAGATAAATGTAATCATGAGGAAGCGAAATTATGTCTGTTTGCCGTATATAGTAAAATAGATAAGGCAGTCAAGAAAGGTGTACTGCATAAAAATAGTGCTGCACGTAAAAAAGCTTCCTTAGCTAAAAATGTTAAGAATGCTATGTTGATGTCGTTAAATAATAACTAAATCCCTCCTTTTAAATGTTTATGGACTGACTATACAGTCTATCATATTATTTTGCTTCCATCTTCTACTGTTGAAACTTCCAAAAAATCACCGCTTTGGAAGATATTTAATTCTATTCTAAATATTAACAACTAAAGTATAGTCACTTTAGAGTGTTTCTTATCTTATTTGTTAGTTATTTTTCTTGAGGTTATAAATGTTACAAGAAGAAACAGTAGGCTTCACATTTCCAGATCTTGCAGAGATTCAACGAACTAGCTTTCGCTCATTCTTATCGCAAGGATTAGGCGAAGTCTTAGATTCCTTTCCAGTAATTACCGATCCTACAGGTAAATTGGAGTTACAGTTTTTTGGTAAAGAATATAAGTTAAAATTCCCACGTTATAGTGTAAGGCGTGCTAAAAGTCGTGATAGGACTTATAGTGCACAAATTTATATACCTTCAAAGTTAACTCGTAAAGATACAGAATTGTTAAAAAAGAGTAAAATGTCCAATTCTATTAGTCTTTTAGATGTTCAGGATAGAAATAAGAAATACAAAAAAAGGCCTGTTTTTATTGGAGATTTGCCTCTGATGACAAATAGAGGCACCTTTGTCATTTCTGGAACTGAAAGAGTCATCATCAATCAAATTGTAAGAAGTCCAGGTATCTATTATAAACAAGAATTAGATAAGAATGACAAACAAATATATAGTGCAAGTTTAATTTCTAATAGGGGATCTTGGCTTAAATTTGAAATAGATGCTAAGGGGCAAATTTGGGTTAGGATTGATAAAACACATAAAGTAAATGCTTATGTTTTTTTAAGAGCTATTGGTTTAAGTAATGAAGAGATCAAAAAAGGCTTAACAAAATATTCATTTCTTCTTAATGCTTCTTTGATTTACGAGCAAAAAGAGTTAGAAAAAGAAGTCGGTAAGTCTTGTGTTGAACATATAACTGATGAAGAGGCTTTATTAATTGTGTATGGAAAGCTGCGTCCTAATGAACCTGCTACAATTGCTGTAGCACAACAAATGTTATATGCTCGCTTTTTTGACCCCAAGCGCTATGATTTAGGTGAAGTAGGTCGGCATAAAATTAATAAAAAACTTAACTTGAAAATCCCTAAGACATTTCGAGTTTTATCACCCCAAGATATATTGGTATCTATTGATTATTTAATCAATATTAAAGAACAGAATATTGGCACATTTGATGATATTGATCATTTAGGTAATAGGCGAGTACGTTCAGTCGGTGAATTATTACAAAATCAAATTCGTGTAGGTTTAAATCGTTTAGAAAGAATTATTCGTGAAAGAATGATGATTTGTGATTTAGACTCTTTAAGTTTATCTAATTTAGTAAATCCAAAGCCACTAATGGCATCGGTAAGAGAATTTTTTGGATCTAGTCAGCTCTCTCAGTTTATGGATCAAACTAATCCATTAGCAGAATTAACTCATAAGAGAAGAATAAGCGCATTAGGTCCTGGTGGATTAAATAAAGACCGTGCAGGATTTGCTGTAAGAGATTTACATCCGAGTCATTATGGACGTATTTGCCCCATTGAGACTCCTGAAGGTCCTAATGCAGGATTAATAGGTTCTTTAAGTATTTATGCTAAAGTTAATCAGTATGGATTCATAGAAACACCATGTTATAAAGTTGAATTAGGTCGAGTTTTAAGAAATACAATACCTGTATATATGACTGCTGATGAAGAAGACGATCTACATATAGCTCCAGCAGATATTGCATTAGATGAATCTGATTATATTCAGGGTGAAGTAATACCTGTGAGGTATCGGCAAGAATTTATCACTGCTACTGCTAATCAAGTTGATTATATTGCAGTTTCTCCTATCCAAATAATATCAGCAGCAACATCATTAATACCATTTTTAGAACACGATGATGCGAACCGTGCTCTGATGGGCTCTAATATGCAAAGGCAAGCAGTTCCATTATTATATCCAGAAAAATCCATAGTAGGTACAGGTTTAGAAGCAAAAGTAGCTAGAGATTCGGGTATGGTCGTAACTAGTCGTACAAATGGGAGAGTTACTTATGTATCTGCAACAAAAATAGGAATTCAAGATTTAGAGGGAAGAACTGTTCATTATAGGTTGAAAAAATACTATCGTTCTAATCAAGATACATGTATAAATCAACGCCCAATTGTTTGGGCAGGTGAGAATATTGTTGTTGGTCAAACAATTGCTGATGGAGCATCTACAGACGGTGGAGAGATAGCTTTAGGCCGAAATATATTAGTCGCATATATGCCATGGGAAGGTTACAATTATGAGGATGCATTTCTAATTAGTGAACGATTAGTTTATGAAGACATCTATACTTCAATTCATATTGAAAGATATGAGTTGGAATGTAGACAAACTAAATTAGGCCCAGAAGAAATTACTAGAGAAATTCCCAATGTCAGTGAATCTTCTATTAGTCAATTAGATAAGAATGGGATTATTGCAGTTGGATCTTGGGTCGACTCAGGCGATATCTTAGTTGGCAAAATTACCCCAAAAGGTGAATCTGATCAATTGCCAGAAGGTAAGCTACTGCGAGCTATATTCGGTGAAAAAGCTAGAGATGTAAGAGATACTTCTCTTAGATTACCAAATGCAGCCAAGGGAAGAATTGTAAATATTAGAGTATTTACTCGCCAAAAAGGTGATGAGTTGCCACCAGGTACTAATGCTATTATACGAGTTTATGTAGCACAAAAAAGAAAGATTCAAGTGGGTGACAAAATGGCAGGCCGTCACGGAAATAAAGGTATTATTTCCCGTATTCTTCCTAGGCAAGATATGCCATATATGCCTGATGGGACACCTATAGATATTGTGTTAAATCCTTTAGGTGTACCTTCTCGTATGAATGTAGGTCAGTTATTTGAATGTTTACTTGGTCTAGCAGGAGAATATTTAGGTAAAAGATTTAAAATCATTCCCTTTGATGAGATGTATGGGGCCGAAGCTTCGAGAGCTTTAGTTAATAACAAGTTAAAAGAAGCAAGTCTATTTTATAATCAATCGTGGCTTTTTGATTCACGTCATCCAGGTAAAATAATGCTTTTTGATGGAAGAACAGGTGAACCTTTTGATAATCCAGTTACAGTAGGTAAAGCCTATATTTTAAAATTAGTGCATTTAGTTGATGATAAAATTCATGCTAGGTCAACAGGTCCTTATTCTTTAGTTACACAACAACCACTAGGTGGTCGTGCACAACATGGTGGCCAAAGATTAGGCGAAATGGAAGTATGGGCATTAGAAGCTTTTGGAGCTGCATATACATTACAAGAACTATTAACAGTAAAATCTGATGATATGCAAGGTCGTAACGAAGCATTAAATGCCATCGTTAAAGGTAAGCCTATTCCGAAGCCAGGTACACCTGAGTCTTTTAAAGTTTTAATGAGAGAGTTACAATCCTTGGGATTAGATATTGGTGTACATAAAGTAAAACTTTTTGAAGATGGAGAAAATCGTAGTGTCGAAGTTGATTTGATGTCCGCAAATAAAAATCTTTCGAATAGTAAGCGAGATACTATAAATCCATTAGATTTTGACGAATCCACGTTTAATAATATGGATTTATATTCTGATTTAGAAGTTGCACATGATGCCTAAATAATTTAATATTTTATTACTGCTTTCGAGGATGTATTGATTTATGACTAAGTTTGAGCAGCATTTTGATTATGTAAAAATTAGCTTGGCTTCACCAGAGAAAATAAGAAAATGGGGAGAAAGAACCTTACCTAATGGACAAATTGTTGGTGAAGTAACAAAACCAGAAACTATTAATTATCGTACTCTTAAACCAGAGATGGATGGACTATTTTGTGAGCGTATTTTTGGACCTGTTAAAGATTGGGAATGTCACTGTGGCAAATATAAGCGTTTCAGATATAAAGGTGTTGTGTGTGAAAGATGTGGTGTTGAAGTTACAGAATCCAAAGTGAGAAGACATAGGATGGCATATATTGAATTAGCCGCTCCAGTAACTCATGTTTGGTACTTGAAAGGAAGTACCAGTTATATTGCCCTAGCACTGGATTTGACAGTTAAAGAAGTAGAAAAGATCATTTATTTTCATTCTTATGTGGTTACTAATCCGGGAGATTATGAAAAGCTAAGTTATAAGCAGTTATTAGAAGGATATGAATGGAGAGCGTTAGAAGATAAGCTATATCCACAGTCATCAAGTTTATTCGGTATTGAAGTAAGTATAGGTGCAGAGGCGATCTATAAATTATTAAAAGATATTGATTTAGAAACAACAGTGGAGATTTTAAGAGAAGAAGCTTTAAATCCACCAAGGACATCGAAAAACCCCTCTCCAAAATTTAATAAGAAAATGAAAAGGTTACGTCTCCTTGAAAATTTTGTTTCTACTGGGTCTGATCCATCATGGATGGTATTTTCAGTTATACCTGTTATACCTCCTGACTTACGACCTATGGTTCAGCTAGATGGAGGTAGATTTGCTACTGCTGACTTGAATGAATTTTATCGTCGAATTATTAATAGGAATAATCGATTAGCTAGGTTAAAAGCTATCTTAGCACCTGAAATTATTATTCGTAATGAGAAAAGAATGTTGCAAGAAGCAGTTGATTCACTTATGGATAATGGACGAAGGGGGAGAACAGTAGTTGGTGCAAATAATCGTCCATTAAAGTCTTTATCAGATATTATTGAAGGTAAGCAAGGCCGTTTTCGCCAGAATTTACTTGGAAAGCGAGTTGATTATTCTGGCAGGTCCGTAATTGTTGTAGGACCTAGTCTGAAATTACATCAATGTGGTTTGCCTAGAGAGATGGCTTTAGAACTATTTCAGCCATTTGTAATACATCGTTTAATTTTACAGGGCTTAGTCAATAATATTAAAGCAGCAAAAAAAATTATTCAAAAGAATGAATCAGTTGTCTGGAATGTCCTTGAAGAAGTAATCTATGGACATCCTGTTCTATTAAACCGTGCTCCTACTTTACATAGACTTGGTATACAAGCTTTTGAACCAATTCTAGTAGAAGGTAGAGCTATCAAATTACATCCTTTAGTCTGTCCTGCATTTAATGCTGATTTTGATGGAGATCAAATGGCTGTCCACGTACCTTTATCTTTAGAGGCACAATCAGAAGCACGTTTATTAATGTTAGCTCCACATAATTTTTTGTCTCCAGCAACAGGTCAGCCTATTCTAATGCCAAGTCAAGACATGGTTCTTGGTTGTTATTATTTAACAGCGAATAATCCATCTTCTCAAAAAGGGTCAGGTCAATATTTTTCGAGCCTCGAGGATACATTAGTCGCATATACTCAGAAGAAAATTGATTTGCATGCATATATTTGGGTACGTTTTGAAGGTATGGTAGATAGTGTCTATGATAATAAGCTCGTTAAATCAGAGATAAGCCATGGATGTGTAACTAGATTTTTCGCTGATAGAATAATAAAAGAAGACGCTAATGGACATAAGTTAGTTCAATATGTGCGCACCACACCGGGTCGTATTTTATTTAATAAGGTGATACAAGAATCTTTAGTTGATTAAAGTCTGTTATTAAATTTAGGAGATCATTGTATGATAGAGCAGATTCCAGAGCCAAGTTTTTCCAATAAAGTCATAGACAAATCACAATTAAAGCAATTGATAGTATGGGCATTTAGAAATTATGGTATTGCTCGTGCTGCAAATATGGCTGATAAGTTAAAAGATTTAGGCTTTTATTATGCAACTAAAGCAGGCATCTCTTTGAGTTTAGAAGACTTACGGATACCACCAATTAAACAAGATTTAATTAGAACAACGATGAGTTCTATTATAGAAACAGATAATCGTTATAAAAGAGGAGAAATTACTGCTGTTGAAAGGTTCCAAAAAGTAATTGATACATGGAATAATTCTAGTGAAACTTTAAAAAAAGAAGTTATCCAATATTTTAAGGACACTGACCCTTTAAATTCTATTTATATGATGGCTTTCTCCGGTGCCCGAGGAAATATTTCACAAGTAAGACAATTAGTCGGAATGCGAGGACTAATGTCAGACCCTCAAGGTCAGATTATTGATCTGCCTATCTCTAGTAATTTTAGAGAAGGTTTAACCATTACGGACTATTTTATTTCTTCTTATGGTGCGAGGAAAGGATTAGTTGATACTGCTTTGCGCACGGCAGATTCTGGATATTTGACAAGAAGACTTGTAGATGTAGCGCAAGATGTTATTATTAGAGAAATGGATTGCAAAACCTCTAAAGGCATTCTGTTTGAAGATATGATTGATAATCAAAGAATTTTGATTGAATTAGGTCAAGCATTATTGGGAAGAGTACTTGCAGAAGATATTTTTCACCCTCTGACAAATACTCGGCTCGCAAATGCAAATCAAGATGTAGGGCCCGCATTAGCACAAAAAATTATAGAAAGTGGGATAAAAAAAGTCTTAGTAAGATCTCCCATTACATGTGACTCCATCAGATCTGTCTGTCAATCATGTTACGGATGGAATCTAGCTCACGGTAGAATGGTAGATTTAGGAGAAGCAGTTGGTATTATTGCGGCACAGTCTATTGGTGAACCAGGTACACAGTTGACAATGAGGACATTCCATACAGGCGGTGTATTTACAGGTGAATTTGCCCAGACAATTTGTGCTCCGCAGCAGTCAAGAATAGAGTATCCGGAAAATCCTCCTTTTATTGAGACCCGGACTCGCCATGGAAATAGCGCTCTACTTATAAATGAAGATTGTAAGATTAATTTATGTGTAACTGATAGCGAAAAGCATTCATTAGCACTAACTAAAGGTACATTATTATTAGTGGAAAATCATGCTTTAGTCGAAAAAAAACAAATTATTGCAGAGTACCCACTAAGTAGTCGTATTATAACAGAAAGGGCACAAAAAGCAGTAGTAACCGATTTTTCTGGCAATATTCATTTTACTGATTTAACAATAGAAGAAGTCCAAAATAAGCAGCATACCTTACGTAGTGCTCAGAAAGGTGGTGTAGTTTGGGTTTTATCAGGTCGAGTTTATAATATTCCTGATAATGCAAAATTGATGGTTCAAGTAAATGATTTAGTCAATCAAGGAAGCTTATTAGCGCATACCCAAATAGTAAGTAAATATAGTGGTCGTGTACGATTAATCACTGAAAAAAATAATAATCTCAATCAGGAAATTCTAATTATTATATCCTCTAAGACTTTTTCTACTATCAAAGTTTATGATGAAAATCATGACATTAGTCCTCAATATATATTAGAGACAGACAAAAAAGATAAATTTTTATTGAATATAAAGCCCAATCAGAGGATTGTACATAAACAAGTGATAGGTGACTTAATTTCTAATGTTTATAAAACAAAAACAGGAGGTATTATTAAGTATTTAGATTTGCCTGTTTCGAAAAAAAAACAGGGAATTGATAAAGATTATTATGATATTCTAGGTGCTGGATATATATTATGGATCTCGGAAGAGACACATGAAATAAATAAGGATATTTCTTTATTACTAGTACGTCATGGTGATTTTGTAGAGTCAGGAACAGAAATTATTAAAAATATTTTTGTGAAGAATTCGGGAATTATAGAGGTGATTCAAAAAGATGGAATAGTAAGAGAGATAGTTATCAAGCCTGGTAATATATATGAAATCAATAATTCTCACATAGATTATCCATCAGATAAATACAGAGGCTTTTTACGTCCAGGAGAAAGAATTGTAGATGATATTAAAACAGAAAAGCTTGTTTATTGGGAATATATCCGATCTAGAGAAAAGCAATATATTCTAATTAGACCAGTTGTAGTTTACTCTATCCCCAATAAATATTATGACTTTGCTCATACAGATGATTCTTTTGCAACTGAAATGCTGAATTTAAGAATAGTCAGGCGTACATATTTTAGAGATGGTGAACGGGTTAAGTCTGTTAATGGAGTAGATTTAATAAAGACTCACTTGGTTGCTGATATTATGGAGTCAGTATCTCAATTGAACTGTACTATGGAATTAAGATGCAATTTAGCACATTCTGAATACTTAGAATTGAATTTTATTGTAGCAGATATTTTATCCATTAAAGAAGTTAATTTGACAGATAGCAGAGATATTTTTGTAACAACTAGAGTGCTAGTCAATGATAATCAGCAAATTAAAAGTGGAATAGTTGTTGCGCAAACAGAAATAATTTCTTCTGTAAAAGGTGAAATTTATTCTATACAGGATGAAAAATCATATAATCGTAGGCTTTTATTAATAACTAATGTGGATAAAAGATTATTTCCCATTGATAATAATCAGGTAGTTAAAGTAAAAGTAAATGATTGGATTTATAGTGGAGATGAACTTGCAACAGGAGTGATAGCTCTTGATTCTGGTAAAGTTATTTCTGTTAATGACAATGAAATAATTATAAGAATAGGTCGGCCATACTTGATTTCTAATGGATCAATTCTACATGTAGATCATGACCATCTAGTTCAAAAAGGAGAGAATATTGCAACTCTGATTTTTGAACGTGCTAAAACAGGAGATATTGTACAAGGTTTACCCCGTATTGAAGAAATTCTAGAAGCTAGAAAAAAATCAGATAACTCCTTTAATCCACATACAGTACTAGAATTAAGTTTTCGTTCTTATATAAATGCAGGTTTAAGTTTATATGATGCAACAAGGTTAAGCTTGCAAGAGATACAATTAGCTTTAGTGAAGGAAGTTCAATTAGTTTATCAATCTCAAGGTGTTGATATTGCTGATAAACATATCGAAGTTATAGTAAGACAAATGACTTCAAAAGTTAAAGTTGAAAATGGTGGAAGTACAGAATATTTACCTGGTGAAATGGTCGAATTACAGAAAATAGAATCTGTTAATAGGTCGTTATCTGTCATGAATAAGAATGAAGCATCTTATCATCCAATTTTATTGGGCATCACTAAAGCTTCATTGAATACAGAAAGTTTTATTTCCGCAGCTAGTTTTCAAGAAACAACCAAGGTCCTAACTGAAGCGGCCATTTCTGGCAAGCTAGATTGGCTTAGAGGATTAAAGGAAAATGTTATCATCGGTCGCTTAATACCTGCAGGTACTGGTTTTAATGTATATAATAATTCTATTACACCTGAAGATAATTCTGCTCTATTTAACAAGAGAAATTTGTCTACCAGATCTCCTAAAGCTAAAGAATTTTCTGTTACAAAGGCAGATTTCGAAGATATCATTTTAGATGATAGAAGTGCAAGGAATTACCCAATAAATTTAGATAATGGACTGAAAAACTAACTGTACAATGAAAATGTTCTTTAAAATGTTTAAAGATTATATTATCATTGTGTTATGATTCCAGAAATAATATTGGCATTATTTGGATGAATTTTAAAAAAGAAGTACATAGGTAAAAACCGTTAAATTAATACAGAATGAGGACTGATATATATGTCGATAGTTTCATTGGCTGAATTGTTAGAAGCAGGTGTACATTTTGGACATCAAGCTAGACGATGGAATCCTAAAATGTTTCCATATATATATACGGAACGTAATGGTATTCATATTATAGATTTAGTACAGACAGCAGAATTATTAACAGACGCTTATAAATTTGTAAAAAGTTGTGCATCAGATGGTAAAAAATTTTTATTTCTTGGCACTAAAAGGCAAGCAGCAGGTATAATAGCAGAAGAAGCTAACCGATGCAATTCTTATTATGTAAATCAAAGATGGTTAGGAGGAATGTTAACAAATTGGGTAACAATAAAATCTCGGGTCGAGAGATTAAAAGAGCTTGAAAAAGAAGAATCCTTAAATATGATCAATCAATTGCCTAAAAAAGAAGCAGCAACAAAGCGTAGAGAATTAAATAAACTAAAAAAGCATCTGGATGGAATTAAGCAGATGAGAAGATTACCTGATCTTGTAGTTATTGTGGACCAAAAGAGAGAAACAACAGCTATTCAGGAATGCATGAAATTAGGAATACCAACTATTTGCATTTTGGATACTAATTGTAATCCTGAATTGGTAGATATCCCCATTCCAGCAAATGATGATGCTATTCGATCTATTAAATTAGTTATCAGTAAAATTGCAGATGCGATTATTGAGGGGCAAAGCCCAGAGAAAAGCATAGATTCTGAATCTATAGATAATATAAAAGTCTTAACTTAGTAAATCAGTATTTTATTATAATTAAGTTAGTCTAAATAATCTATACAGGAGAATATAGTGGCTATACAAATATCTGCACAACATGTAAAAGAATTACGAAATAAAACAGGTGCTGGCATGATGGATTGCAAAAAAGCTTTACAGGCATCTAGTGGGGATATGAATATTGCTATAGAAAATCTAAGGCAAAAAGGATTAGCTTCAGCCGACAAAAAATCCAGCCGTGTAGCTTCAGAAGGAATAATTGAAAGCTATATACATGCAGGATCAAGAATAGGTGTTATTGTAGAAATTAATTGTGAGACAGACTTTGTAGCACGTCATTCAGAATTTCAAAAACTAGCTAAAAATATAGCTATGCAATTAGCTGCTTGTCCTTCTGTCGAATATGTATCAGCGGATCAAATTTCTTCTGACATGATAGAGCAAGAAAAAAGAATTGAATCTGGCAAAGAAGATGTTGTGAATAAGCCAGAAGCTATAAAAGATAAAATTGTTGCAGGAAGAATGGATAAAAGATTAAAAGAATTATCTTTATTAGATCAAGCTTTTATACGTAATCATGATATTTCAATTGAAGAATTAATAAAGCAACATATCGCTTTACTAGGAGAAAACATAAAAGTTAGAAGGTTCCAAAAATTTATTTTAGGTGAAGGACTAGAAAAAAAATCAACAGATTTTTCTTCTGAAGTAGCAGAAATTATTAAGAATTAAGAATCAGAATCTTATTTTTTGGCTCAATTCATGTATTTCTAAAATTATTCTCATTTAAATCGTAGCAATAATGTTAAATAATCTCTATATGCGGATATAATTAGGTATGATAGTGTCTCTTTTCTTGAATAGTTGAAGATAGATTCAGACAAGTAGTTCATATCAATAATTATTTATTCGTGATCAAATTCATCTTTATTATTTATTGCAAGGATACTTCCTATGTATCAAAAAGAGTTTGAAGTTATACCTTCATTTTTAAATCTTTCTGCGGTTGAAGTAGGTAAGCACCTATATTGGGAAATAGGTAGTTATAAAGTCCATGGTCAAGTTTTTATTGTGTCATGGTTAGTGATAGGAGCATTATTAATATTGGCATTTGCAGGAACAAGAAATTTAGGCAGGATACCTAAAGGTTTACAGAACTTTATGGAGTTTATCTTAGAATTTTTACAAGATATTGCAAAAAACCAAATTGGAGAGTATGAGTATAGGCCATGGGTACCATATATTGCAACAATCTTCTTGTTTATATTAGGAAGTAACTGGGCAGGAGCATTAATACCTTGGAAATTAATTCAATTACCACAAGGAGAGTTAGCGGCACCCACAAATGATATTAATACAACTGTTGCTCTGTCTTTATTGACTTCATTGTCATATTTTTATGCTGGATTAAGTAAGAATGGCTTGGGCTATTTTTCTCGTTATATTGAACCAACTCCTGTACTATTACCTATTAATATCTTAGAAGATTTTACTAAGCCACTTTCATTAAGTTTTAGGCTGTTTGGTAATATTCTTGCGGATGAGTTAGTTGTATCTGTTTTTACTTTGTTGGTGCCTATCTTTATACCTTTGCCAGTTATGATTCTGGGATTATTTGCTAGCTCTATCCAAGCCCTTATTTTCTCTACTTTATCTGCTGCTTATATAGGTGAAGCAATGGAAGGGCATGGATAGCTAATAAGTGAAAAAATAAATTAGGATATATTGAGTTTAAATATCCCTTAATTATTTACTTATATAAATGAAATCTGTTAATTTTCTATCTATTTACTTAAACTGAGAATTTTTATTATGGATCCTATTGTTTCCGCTGCATCTGTTATTGCTGCTGGTCTTGCTGTTGGTTTAGCTGCTATTGGTCCTGGTATTGGTCAAGGTAGTGCTGCTGCTAATGCTGTAGAAGGTATTGCTAGACAGCCAGAAGTAGAAGGTAAAATTAGAGGCACTTTGTTATTGAGTCTAGCATTCATGGAGTCTTTGACAATTTATGGACTAGTAGTATCATTATCTTTATTATTTGCTAACCCTTATACTGGCTAATCTTCACTTTTGACGCTTAGTTTTTTACTTATTGTTATATTTACAATATACAAAAAAGCTGAGCGTTTTATAAAACTAGGATTAGGATTTTCAAAGTTATTTTTTAATCTAAAATTCATGATGATAAACTTACCCCTTTTGTTAGCTTTAGAAGTCTCTAATACAGAAGTTGAGGGAGGTCTTTTTGATTTTAATGCCACTTTACCATTAATGGCATTACAGTTTCTTACCTTGACAGTTATATTAAACTTTATTTTTTATAAGCCTATCACAAATGTATTAGATGAAAGAGATGAATATATTCGAAATAGCTTAACGACAGCTTCAGCATCATTAGTGAAAGCTGACGATCTAACTCGCCAGTATGAGCAAGAACTTGCAGAATCAAGAAAGCAGGCTCAGGATATCATTCGTAAATCTCAACAAGAAGCACAACAAATTGTTTCAGATAAAATTAAGGAAGCACAGCAAGATGCAGAAAAGTTAGTTTCTGAGGCTTCTAATCAATTAAATATTCAAAAAGAACAGGCTCTTAAGACTTTAGAAGACCAAGTAGGTGCTTTGAGCGATCAAATAAAATCTAAGCTTTTGAGTAATTAGTCGTTATTATGAATTATTTTTAATTTCAGTGATTATTGCTAACTTATATCATAATAAAGAATGAGGACTTGAAATAGTATGAAGAATATTATTCAAATATTTAATATTATTGCTGAGCATCAAACAGAAAAAGGATTTGGTTTTAATTCTGATTTCTTAGAAGCTAACGTTATTAATATATTATTGCTTTTAGCTGGCTTAATTTATGTGTTAAGGCAGTTTCTAGGTTCTAGTTTAGCTAGTCGTCAAGAAAAAGTATTATTTGCAATACAAGAATCTGAAGAGCGTTTACAACAAGCAAATATTCGGTTAACTGAATCAGAAAAGCAGCTAGCCCAGACTCAGATGATAATTGATCAAATTAAGAAAGAAGCAGAAATAACCGCACAGAAAGTAAGAGAATCTATTTTAGCACAAGGTAAGTTAGATATAGAAAGATTGATAGCTACTGGTAAAGCAAGTATTACAACAGCTGAAAATCAAGTTAGGCAACAAATTCAGCAACAAATAACCACTCTAGCTCTTAAGAGAGTAACAGTACAATTGAAAAGTCAAATGAGTGCTTCTATGCAAGCAAAAATTATAGATGCTAATATTATGCAGCTAGGAGGTACGCTATGAGTGGCTCAGGCTTACTAGAGAAAGTAGCTTTGCCTTATGCCTTAGCATTATTGGAATCAGTACAAGTAGCAAATCTGTTAAAAAAAACAAATGAGGATCTGAATATAATCTCTAGAATGCTATTAGCTTCAGATGATTTGAAAGCTTTTTTAGAAAACCCTTTGGTGACTATTCCGGCTAAAAAAAATGTTATAAAGCAATTATTATCTGAGCAAGTTAGTAGTACTGTTTTAACATTCTTATTTGTTCTAGTTGATAGACGTAGAATAGGTTTACTTAATATAATTATTGATAGGTATTTTGAATTAGCCTATAAGCTAGAATCTACTACAATAGCGAATATTACAACATCTATTGCATTGACAGATCTTCAGCATGATAATTTAGTTGCTAAATTACAAGAAATTACAAAAACAAAAAATGTAAAGTTAGTTGTTCAGATAGATCCTAATTTAATTGGTGGTTTCACTATTCAAATTGGTTCTAAAATAATAGATACAAGTTTGTATGGTAAATTAAATCAAATAGCTTCTTACTTGAATATTGCATAAATATAAGTATACTTTGATAGAATGCTAATACAATTAGTATTGTAAGTAACATATTAAAACAACACAATTAGTAATATGGTAAATATCAGACCAGACGAAATTAGTAGCATCATTCGCCAACAGATTGATAAATATGATCAGACAGTACAAGTTGCTAATGTTGGTACAGTATTACAGGTAGGAGATGGAATTGCTCGTGTGTATGGGCTAGATGAAGTTATGGCAGGAGAACTTTTGGAATTTGAAGATAAAACAATAGGAATAGCTTTAAATCTAGAAAGCGATAATGTTGGTGTTGTTCTTATGGGTGATGGCAGAGATATACTTGAGGGAAGCTCTGTTAAAGCAACAGGTAAAATAGCTCAAATTCCTGTAGGAGATGGATTCTTAAGTAGAGTTGTAGATGCCTTGGCGCGGCCTATAGATGCAAAAGGATTACCAGAGTCATCAGATACTAGACTAATTGAATCTTATGCTCCTGGTATTATTGGCCGACAGTCTGTATGTGAGCCATTACAGACAGGTATTACTGCTATAGACGCCATGATTCCTATTGGTAGAGGTCAAAGAGAATTAATTATTGGAGATAGGCAAACAGGCAAAACAGCTGTTGCCTTGGATACTATCATTAATCAAAAAGGTCAAGATGTAGTTTGTGTGTATGTTGCAATTGGACAAAAAGCTTCATCTGTAGCACAAGTAGTATCTGCTCTAGAAGAGAAGGGTGCATTAGATTATACCATAATTGTTACTGCAAATGCAGATGCCCCAGCAACTTTACAATATATCGCACCTTATACAGGTGCTGCTTTAGCAGAATATTTTATGTACAAGGGTAGAGCTACATTAGTTATTTATGATGACTTAACAAAGCAAGCTCAAGCATATCGTCAAATGTCGTTATTATTACGTAGACCACCAGGAAGAGAAGCATATCCCGGGGATGTTTTTTATTTACACTCCAGACTTCTAGAAAGAGCCGCTAAATTAAATGCTGATCTTGGTGGTGGTAGTATGACTGCACTACCTATTATTGAAACACAAGCAGGTGATGTTTCTGCTTATATCCCTACTAATGTAATTTCTATTACAGATGGTCAAATTTTCCTTTCGGGTGATTTGTTTAATTCTGGAATTAGACCTGCTATTAACGTAGGTATTTCTGTTTCTAGAGTAGGTTCAGCTGCTCAAATTAAAGCCATGAAGCAGGTGGCCGGTAAGCTTAAACTAGAGTTAGCACAATTTGCTGAATTAGAGGCTTTTTCGCAGTTCGCATCTGATTTAGATAAAACGACACAGAATCAGCTTGCGCGTGGACAGCGTTTACGTGAGATTTTAAAACAAGCACAAAATTCACCTATTCCTGTAGAGGAGCAAACAGCTATAATTTATACAGGTATTAATGGGTATTTAGATGATATTGAATTACCACAAATTCAAAATTTTATCGTAGCTCTACGAGAAGATTTGCGTAATTCTAAACCAGAATTTGCAGATAGTATCTGTAATACGAAAAAACTTAGTCCAGAAGCAGAAGAATTACTAAAAAAAGCTATTGAGGATGTAAAACAGGGTTTTACTGGTTAATTCTATTTATAGTCAGTTTATTTAAAGTTATGGTGAGCAATGAGATTTATCTGATTGCTACCTAACTTTACTTTTAATGATTTGATGTTTTAGATATTAAATCATAACCATGTTTTTCTAGTTGTTTTGCAATATTTGCATCTCCTGTACGTACAATCTGACCATCTTGCATTATGTGTATATAATCAGGAATGATATAGTCTAACAATCTTTGATAGTGTGTTATTAATACAATAGCTTTATTCATATCCCTCAAAGAATTAATACTATTTGCTATAGTTTTTAGTGCATCAATATCTAGACCTGAATCTGTTTCGTCTAACAAAGATAACTTACTATTGAGTAAAGCCATCTGAAGAATTTCATTTCTTTTTTTCTCCCCACCAGAAAATCCTTCATTGACATTTCTTGTCAAAAATTTGGAGTCCATGCCAACTATCTTAATCTTTTGACTAATTAAATTAAAAAAAGATAATGGATCCAGCTCAGGTTCATTATTGTATTTTCTTTGTGAATTATATGCTAGCCGCAAAAAATCTATATTGCTGACTCCAGGTATTTCTACTGGATACTGGAAAGCTAAAAAGATTCCATTATGTGATCTTTGTTCAGCCTCTTGATAAGTAATATCTTGTCCATTGAATATTATAGAGCCTTGAGTAATATTATATGAAGGGTGTCCAGAAATAACTTTTGCTAAAGTACTTTTACCAGAGCCATTTGGCCCCATAATTGCATGTACCTCTCCTGAATTAATTGATAAGTTTAGGTCTTTTAGAATCTTAATAGAACCTATATTTGCATGTAAATGATTGATCTTCAAAATATTATGACTCATTTATTAACCGACTGTTCCTTCTAATTTTAAATTAAGTAAGCGATCTGCTTCGATCGCAAATTCCATTGGTAACTCATTAAATACTTCTTTGCAAAAACCACTAATCATCAAAGAAACAGCATCTTCAATATTAATACCTCTCTGTATAAAATAAAAAATCTGTTCTTCTCCTATTTTGGAAGTCGATGCTTCATGTTCTACTTTTGCTGAGGAGTTTTGAGCTTGTATATATGGAAAAGTATTGGCTTCACATTTATTTCCTATTAATAATGAATCACATTGAGAATAGTTTCTTGCATTATATGCTTTAGGTCCTATTTTTACTAGACCTCTATAACTATTAATTGAATGCCCAGCAGAAATACCCTTAGAAATTATTCTACTGCGTGTATTATTTCCGAGATGTATCATTTTACTACCAGTATCTGCTTGTTGATAATTATTTGTTAATGCTACCGAGGCAAATTCTCCGACAGAGTCATCTCCAACAAGTATGCAGCTTGGGTATTTCCATGTTACAGCTGAACCCGTTTCTACTTGTGTCCATAAAATTTTTGAGTTATTGCCTAGACATAATCCTCTTTTCGTTACAAAATTATATATACCGCCTACACCCTTTTCATTGCCTGCATACCAATTTTGAACAGTGGAGTACTTAATCGTTGCATTTTCCAGCGCAATTAATTCTACTACAGCTGCATGTAATTGATTAGTGTCATATTGCGGTGCTGTACAACCTTCCAAGTAACTAACGTAGCTATTTCGATCAGCAATTATTAATGTTCTCTCAAACTGTCCAGATTCCTTATTATTTATCCTAAAATATGTTGATAATTCTAGAGGACAGTGAGTATCAGGAGGAATATAGCAAAATGATCCATCACTGAAAGCTGCGGAGTTTAAAGCAGCAAAAAAATTATCTCCTGGTGGAACAACAGAACCTAAATACTTTTCTATTAAATCTGGATATTTTTTAATTGCTTCAGAAATAGAGCAAAATATAACACCAGCTTCAGCTAATTCTTTTTTAAAAGTAGTCGCAATAGAGACACTATCAAAAATAGCATCAACAGCAACATTGCTTAACCTTTTCTGTTCATTTAATGGTATACCCAGCTTTGCAAAAGTATCTAATAACTCTGGATCGACTTCATCTAAACTATTTAACTGTTTTTTGAATTTAGGTGCAGAATAGTAAATGATATTATCATAATCAATCTTTTGATATCTGATATTAGCCCAGTTTGGTTCTTTTACTTTTAACCACTTCTTATAAGCTTTCATGCGAAAATTTAATAAATATGTCGGCTCTTTTTTTCTCTCTGAAATTAATTGTACTATTTTATTACTTAGACCTCTTGGAAATTCCTCGGAATCCATGTTAGTTGAAAACCCATATTTATAGGGTGTATTTATTAATTTGTCTAAATTAGTAAGCTTCCTATCAGTATCTTGGTTTTTCATTATGATGATTGCTATTTTAAAGATTAATTCTACTTACTTCTAGTATATATAATTTCGTATTTTTTAAGTCAATTAACTAATTTTTTTTACTAAATAAAGATTTATTTTATGAAAATTTGCTTAAAGATTTTTGACCTTACTTGTTTATTAAATAGTGAATATCTTCATTAAAATATAATTATTGAACCTAGCTTGTAGGATATTTCTTTTCAATTTTAAGTATAAATACTTGAAATAAATGAATTACTTTGATCGATTTCCCTACTATACAAAGTAGATGAGGTTTGTCCTATCTCTGAACATAGAAAAGTGAAAAAAGTTATGTATGCACAATAATATAGCTTAGAGAGAGATTGAATATTCTTCAATTGGTTCCTATTACCTCTAATCTTTATTGCAATAATGGAATTTTTAATCCTAATAGATACAATCTCTAAAAATTGTGATGATAATGAAGAGATAAAAAGCATCTCCCTAACAGCTTTCCGGTTATTTTTTTTTAGAGGTATATAAAAACAGAAAATAATATCTTCATATAATGTTGTAAGTGCAATGATTTTTAGACATCCTAAATATATTGCTGAAATAAGACTTAATCTTATTGCATATTCTGGTATAATTAGTAAGTAGGGACAATTTGTAGACTTCATATTGTATGTAGATATTCTTGAATTTAAAAAATATTGTGGAAGAGTAAATTTAAAGTTTTTGAAAAACAATGCTTGGCTATATGATAATTTAGTATTTATAGTTAGAATAAAGGTAAATATGGCAAAAGAAAATAAAGATATTAAAAAACTATATGCAAAGTTTTTTGGAAGCTTCAATGTTATGAATATAATTACTAATAAAGCTACTGTACACAAAAGATAATGAATGCTTGCACATGGTAAAATAATTAGATTGCAAAAAGTAATGATTACTTTCACATTAGGTATTATAAAATGTAGCCATGTCATGGGAGCATAAAGGTATTGTCTAAGAAAAGATAATGATAGTAAGTTCATATAGTTGGAATAAAAGCAAATGTTTTAAATCTAAAAAATATAATCAAAAAGTATTGTATTTATTATATTAGTTATGTCAAGAGATATATGTATAATAGGGTAGATGGCGAAATTGGTATACGCATCACATTCAAAATGTGACAACTTTAGTTTTGAGGGTTCGAGTCCCTCTCTACCCATATAGGCAAATAATAAATATGAGTTTATTAGTTTTAGGCGGCACAGGAACACTGGGGCGGCAAATTGTAAGAAGAGCTTTAGATGAAGGTTTTCAAGTAAAGTGCTTTGTAAGAAACCTGCGAAAGGCAGCATTTTTAAAGGAATGGGGTGCTGAGCTAATTTATGGTGATTTAAAGCTGCCAGAAACCATACCATTTACTTTATGTGGAGTAACCGCAGTAATTGATGCCTCTACAGCCCGTCCTACTGATCTATATAATGCTAACAAAATAGATTTAGAAGGAAAAATAATCCTCATAGAAGCTGCAAAAAAAGCAAAGATACAAAGATATATTTTTTTTTCAATACTCAATGCCCACAAATACCCTGAAATACCATTAATGAAGCTTAAATCAAAAATAGAGTATGAGTTAAGTAATTCAGGTTTAAGTTATACTATTTTTTCTTTATGTGGCTTTTTTCAAGGATTAATTGGTCAATATGCATTGCCAATTTTAGATAAGCAATCTATTTGGGTTACAGGAGAATCTACCCCTATTGCATATATGGATACACAAGATGTTGCGAAGTTTGCTGTAAGGAGTCTATCTATTCCTAGTGCAATTAATAGAATATTCCCATTAGTTGGTAATAGGTCTTGGACATCTTTTGAAATAATAGAACTTTGTGAAAAGCTTTCAGGTAAAAGATCAAAAATTTCTAAGATACCAATTACTGTATTAAAATTCGCTCGTCAATTTACAAAGTTCTTCCAATGGAGCTGGAATATTTCGGAACGTTTAGCTTTTGCAGAGGTCCTGACTAGAGGAGACTATTTTAGTACTTCAATGGATGAAGTCTATCTTCTTTTCCAAATAAATAAAGTGGAGATCGGCTCATTGGAAAAATATTTTCAAGAATACTTTGAGCGTGTTATGAAAAAATTGAAAGAATTGAATTATAAGTCTAGCCAAGATAAAATAGATATGGATTTTTAGCTTACTATATTATGAATATTTGTTTTTTGACTGGCAAAATCGTACAATCTCCCAAGCAATTATTGTATCAAGGTAATTACTCAACCAAATTATCAATAATCTTGCCTAATAATAAGAGAGGTTTATTTTTACAGTACGTTACAGGTTTAGCGAAAGGTAAAGTAGGCCAGGATATCTTTGAATTATACTCGCTAGGTGATTACATCATTCTTGAAGGCTCTTTATCTCTCCAGGAAAATAAGGATCTTAATAGTGGTTTCAATAAAAGCATATTAGTTAATATATATAGATTGCATCCTGCTCATTTAATCTATAAATAAACTTGTTTATTTTTTATAGCAATTGAGAAACTTTATCTCTTTTTCATATACAATATTATGCAGTACTCAGATATAAATTAGCTAATAAATATCTTCTTAAGGAAATATATCATGTTCACTCTTAAAATCTTTGTTTACACTACTGTAATCTTTTTTATCTCTTTATTCTTTTTTGGATTTCTATCAAATGATCCTTCACGTAATCCAAATAGAAAAGATTTAGAATAATAAGTAAGATTATATATCAACTAATCATAGTATATTAAATGTAATAAGAATACTAATGGCATTCTTCTTTAGGTCATTAGTATTTTGTAATTAGTGTTATGACATGTTATCTATTTTTATTTCTGAAGCAAATGATATAGCAATACATTTGCCAAATTTTTTTATAATAGATGTAGATATACGTAAATTTGGGTTAACAAAGTGAATTTTTTCTGTCGATTGTATATTATTCTCTACATAATTTAATTGTAAGGAATTTGAATTTTCTAGATAAAAATTATATTTGGTATATATTTGATTATCTACTTTTCGAATACTACCAGCGTGTAAGTCAGAATCAGTAGAGAAAATATTATAAACTATATTTTGTTTTGGTATTGAATTCCACGTAATACTATACGCATCATACTTCTTCATTCCTTGTGTAGAATATTGGTTATCTGTTTGTATTAGGCTATCAATATTTTTGAGTCTTCGTATAATAAATTCTGCCTTATTGTTATCTATCTTATTATTCTTCATATAATAAGTAGTACGTTGAGAAATCCATTTCCCTTCTATCTGATTTAAGAAAGATCTCATTGTTAGTTATAATATTAATTATTTTATATTGTTATTAATCTTGTATGCAAAGATTGCTTCCCTTTTATATTAATACTATATTCTAGTCTTAGAGAAGGAATTTTTTGTATTGGAATATTTAACTGTACACCTAATCCTATATGCATACCATCTATAAAATTATTGAAGATATTCTCTGAAATATCTCTTTGTATATAGTTTTGTATTGGATTATGCATCATAAGCTTTAAATTTTTAGTATATTCGGTAAATACAAATAAAGATAAATAATATGGTGTCAGTATGTGATATTCCATACTAAGTAAGTAGAAACCTAATATCGGTTTGACTAGATCATTACTGTATTTATCTGTAATATTTGGTTTCACAAGCATAAAATCTTTATAAAAAGGTAAATAGTTTTTATTTCCAATTAATACATTTAATTGTGAACATAACACTAAAGCATTCTCATGCTTTAAGTTTAATATTTGCGGTATGCTTGATATTTGCTTATATTTAATATTTAGTTCATTGCAATAGTTTTCATTTTGTCTTTTCTTTTGTTTGAAGTAATTTAGCCTAGTAGGTATAAAATATTTTGATTGTATAACAAAAAGCTTAGCAGGCTTAAGTCTGTAAGTTAGATCTATAGTGTCATACTTTAGCTTAGTTTTTATACAGATTAAGTTTTGCTTGATTATTCTATTCAGTTTATGTAAGGCATCATAATTGTAGTTGGTTGTAAAATTTCTTAGATTCCATAAAGAAACATTCTTATATAAATATTTATATTGGTAAAAAAGGTTTTGTATCAAGAGATTTTCTAGTGCAGAAATTTTTGTGAATAACTGGTGTCCACAATCAATTTTCACTCCCCTTAATTGAATAATAGAATATGGTTCATGGATATTTTTATCATTACTTTTTTGTAGTAAGATGAATAGCTTATTGTTATATAACTCAGATATTTTTTTAAAGATGCTAACATTTATATGGCCATAATTTTTATTATTAGGCTTTAGTAAAGGATGTAGGTAATCAAAATTAAATAAAAGAAAGAGATAATGAAGTCGCATCTCAATTAATAAAGTATTGTTTTTTATAATTGAGTTGTAAAGGTAATGTCTGAACCCCAAGTAATTGCTTGAGAAGAATGAAATATTCTCAAAGGACCATCTATAAAATAATAAGGCTGACTTTTGAATATTAAAAAGCATTAATCTTGTTATTGCATAATTAATTCTTGAATCATTGGGATAAATAATTTCTGTTAAAATAGGACTGAATCTATTGGGAGATCCATAAGTTATTTGCTTGTCTAGTATATAATGTAAAGAATTGCGGATTTTATAATTTAGTAAATTCTGTAGTGTTTCTGAGATTATATAAACTCTATTAAAAAAGCAAGTAGTCGTGCCTCTAACTTGGCTATAATGCAATGATATAACCAATTGGTTTGCATTATTATTGACTTTATAGCTACAGTTAGAGATGATCTTTTGTTCTCTAAGTCGAATTATACCAGATTCAAGTCTATATGAATTTAGAACATTTCCCACATTTATATTTAATTCTTTTCGAATTAATTGATTTAGAAGAGATGTTTTTTTTTCATTATCACAATCTATACAAGTTAATTTGCTTCTTCCAATAATGCCCTCATTAATATTTATACTTATTTCGGAAGGAATATCTGACTGATCTGACAATTCGACCTTTACCCATCGAAATCCTCTAGCTAAATACCAATATCGTATTTTTCCTAAACTATTTGAAATCAGTCGAAAATTTTTTGGCAAACCTAATTGAAAGGATAGCAATGATAAAGTATAAGTTTCTGGTATTTGCAGAGTAGACAATTTTATAATTTTGATTCTTTGTACTATGGGATTTATACATAGGTGAATATGGATTTGGATTTTATTATTATTTAAGTTTGTTGATGACTTTATAGAAGTAAAAAAACCTGAATCTTTTAAGCAATTAAGAATATTCAGAACATGTACTTGTGCAATTTTCTTATTTTTTAAAATAGCGGTTTTTACCCTTAAATACGACAAAACTCTATTTTTAATGGTTATATTATTAATACCATGTACAATAACGGCTTCAATTATCTTGGATTTGTTTTTATTGAATGGTACTGTATTGAGGCTAAATGCTGGGTATTTATTACCTTTAGCTAAATTACAAACTATTTGTCCTTGATAGTTTTTTTGTAAAAGAAATAGGCTCAAAAGGATAAAAATATAGTTTAAAATCTTTATAATGTCAGTAAAACAAAAAATATGAAGTTTTGCCTTTTTCATTAATTTAGACTTGTTTATCATAAATCAAGTTAGCCTATCTATTATATTATTACAATTATCAGTTTATTATACATCAACTCTAGTGACGTTTTATGCTTTTTTATGTACTTTAACTAAATAGTAGTATGAAATATTGGAATCTAAAAAAAATTAATCAGTCTGCGCTGGAAAAAATAGGCCCTATACCAAGATCAATTAGCAAAATTTTTGAGAAATTTAAAAAAGAGCTTGATCCGAATGCTGAAGTAGAAGCATTAGAAGAATTCAAAATATCAAGATACCAAACTGTTGCCTCTGTAAAATATGTACTATTTCTCTTTATAGTACCTATACTTGCAAATCAAATATCTAAAAGCTTAATATTTGGTCCTTGTATTAATTACTTTTGGAATAAAGAACAGCCAAATATTTTTTTAAATGAATCTCAAGAGGAAAGAGCTTTTGCTGAATTGGAACGATTCGAAGAAAAACTACATTTTGAAATATTAATAGGCAAAACACCTCACTTATCAAATACTATGATAAATGAAAGAATGGGGCATAAAGCTATTGAGCTTGCAAGAGATTATGCTAATGAAAGTTCCGATGCTATTAAAAATATATTATCAGACCTATTTTCAGCTACTATTTTTATATCTATTATTATTACAGGGAAAAGACAAGTTTCTATTTTAAAATCTTTCACTAATGAATTAATCTATGGATTAAGTGATACAGCAAAGGCTTTTTTAATAATATTATTTACAGATATTTTTGTAGGTTTTCATTCTCCTCATGGTTGGGAGGTGGTCATCGAAGTAATTCTCAGACATTTTGGATTACCAGAAAGTAGAGACTTTATTTTTGTTTTTATTTCTACTTTCCCCGTCATTTTGGATACTATTTTTAAATACTGGATTTTTCGATATCTTAATAGAATTTCTCCTTCAGCCGTAGCCACTTATCACAATATGAATGAATAAATGCATCTTGATTTTTCAGACAATTCAGTTATACTGTGGTTGTGATATACAAGCATCTGTGGCCGAGGGGCCGAAGGCAGCGGACTCATGTGCGACCCGTTTTTTAGGTGTTAAAGGTTCAATTTTCGGATTAGACTAATTAAGCTAACTAAAAAGTATACTGAGAGTAATTAAAAATTAAGTTTAGTATAAACAACTATATTTTCTTTGCTAGTTAAAATCTAGCTATTCAGAATTATGAATAAACTCGGTTAGTCAATTTGAGGGTATATCAGCCTTATATATCCCCAAATAAAGCAGACTAACTGGAAAATCAATAAGATTAGGAAAACGAACCCTTGTAAAAAGTACTTAATCAAATATAATATATTGCAGTGATATTATATTTTCCCTGGAGCATAGTCATTATGAGTTGATTTATGTATAATTCATCTTAGTGGAAGTAAGTATATAGAGTGGGATCTAAATTGATTAAGAATAAGAAAATATGGAACGGAGTAACTAATAGATTAGATCCTTAGTAGTTATTTTTACTAGTAAGGTTAATTAAGGTAATGAATTCTTTTATATTAGTGAGAAGTAATAAAAAGCAAAATAATGCAGACGTATTACACCTATTCTGGAATATAGTAATTTTGAGAAGAGATAAATGGAATACTTTAATATTAGCAATTCTATAACATGGCAGAATTTGCCCTGGAATAAGATTAATGAAAAGTTATTCAATCTTCAAAGAAGAATATATAAAGCTTCGCAGAGATGTGATTACACAATTGTACATAAGCTACAGAATTATTTAATAGATTGTGATTACATAAAAATGATAGCAATCCAAAATGTTTCTGAAAACCTTAATAAGTACTATCTAGTTTATGATGAAGAAAAATACCTAATTAATAATCAAGAAAAATTTACAATATTACAACAACTTAATTGTAAAAAAAATACACCCTCACAATTCTTTAAAGATAAAGTTAAACAATATCTTGTGTACTTATGTTTGCAACCTGAGTGGACAGCTAAACTTGAGCCGCTATATTATGAGTCTAGAAATACCAGCAAAAATAGGTTAGATGCTAGAATAAAAAGATTTTTTTGTACTAATTTTAAGTTTAAAGCTTATAGTATGTGTAGCTTAATAATTAGTAATAAGCATGCTGTAAAATACATATCTAAAGAATACTTATGCAAAAAATTACAAACTATCCCGTCTATAGTATCAAACATAAATCTATGGTTGGATCAACAAGGTTTTTTAGAGCCTCTAATAAATAGTAAAACAGGTTGGGAATGGTTGCTTCCAGAAGAAGATAAGTTATTCATGTTGATAGAAAAAATTATTTATACGGGTCTTGAATGGTCTATATTTTCGTGTACACAATTAAGATATAAAATAAATAATAATTGTAAATTTCTTGTAATATTTTACGATAAGAGTAAATTTTTTTATTTTGATAATTGCCAAATATCTTTTTATTTAGTTAAAGATATTCAAAACTTTTTCGTAGCTGTAGGTTGTGATCCAAATTTGATAGTACTAAATAATATTCAAGCAAATTCAAGTAATCTGGAAATACTTGAATTTAGTTTAACTAACAAGATCAAATCATATAAATATAAATATGCCGTAGAACCTAACAAGAAAGCTATTGAAAATCTTATTCGTAAAATTAAGTATTTACTTTATCATAAAAATCAGAAAAGTAAGTTAAGATCAAGCAATCATTTATCAATCTCACTATCCACGAAACTAATTTATATCGACTTATACAACTGGCACATGTATTTTAATCAGACAGTAGATTTAGATATGAAAAATAGAATATATTGTGTAGTCGAAGAGATGTTATACAGGTGGTATACAAAGCGATCAACTTTAATCAATAAAAAAGTTTTTCAGGAGAATAAAAACTTATTATCGAGTAAATTTCATAATTTACATAATGAGTTATCATATTAGTATAAGAATAGATGATAAGCTATTCTAGAAACATTAATCATGAAGCTTCTTGGTATTATAATAAAGCCAAGCTAGAAAGGTAGTAGCCGTATGAAGTGAAAGTTTCATGTACGGTTTTGTAAGAGAGGTTTATCATAAAATCGACTCAAATAATCCGCCATCCTGAAAAGGACGTCGCTGGTTCGAATCCAGCCAGATGCAATTAATCAAATGAGACGCTTATTCTCCAAAAAAATTAGAGGATGAGCGTCTCATTTGGTATAAGCGGGTAGCGGGAATCGAACTCGCATCATTAGCTTGGAAGGCTAAGGTTTTACCACTAAACTATACCCGCTATGTAATACTTATCATAGTATCACAATTAATACTCGATATAATAAAAATATTAATGAAACATAATTTTAGACAATATGTTAGTTTAGCATATAGTTAGTTAATTCCTTCTAAAACTACTCCTAAAAACTTAGCCAGAGTTGTTGCTTGTTCTTCAATTTCAGACAACAGCAATGGTTGGCCGACTCTTGTTAAAGGAATTTCTCTTTTATCTTTCATTTTTAGATAAATTTCACGCCTTGGAGTTAATCCATCTTGAATACTTACACGAATAGATTGAATATCTTGTATGTTATACTCTAGCTGAAGTATTCTATTTTTTCCAGGAAATCCTAGCCTAAAAATAGTAATGATACCCTCATTATTATTAAACTCATTATAACCGCCTCCTACATTCCAGAATATTGTTAACCATAAAAATATACTTAATAGGATAGCTATAGTACCATAAAAAGTCATAATGATACCTTGTGGAATAAATAATAATTCGGAGGATTTTGTAAATGGTAATAATTCTATTTTTAAATAACTTGATAAGCCTACCAGAAAAAAGCCTAGACCTCCTAGCAAAATAGTAGTAGCCCACCAATAATTACTAAACCTGCGAGATCCTAAAATCTCATCAGTTCTGATCTTAGAAACTTTTTGCGTGTTAAGTGCCATGCGATAGATTCTCCATTAATTACACCAAACAGTTTAGTAAATTCATTTTACCAATTAAGATATCTTTACAGAAGTGTTATCTTATTTTATACATACTTCTAATATAGCAAGATAATATAAAGATTTAGATTAACTTTATTGCTTGTAATCCAAAAAATAAACTTAACGCTAATCCAACAAAGATACTGATGAAAAGCATATAACTAATAAATATAGACATAAATTTATATTCTCCGCACTTAAATAGTGAAATAATTACTAAAACATAGGAAACCCTAGTAAAGTATAGATAGATCCGAAATCATCTTATTGCTATTAATATATTATCACATAAAAAATTAACATACGTGTAATAATTGAGGGTAAAATAAATATTTTTAACTCATAATTAATTACATCATAAAATATACTTTAATTAAAGTTATTATTTATTTATTCACCTCTGGAAAACAGATTTATGTCAGATTTTATTCAACCTTATAACAATGATCCATTCGTTGGTAATTTGTCTACACCAGTAAGCACCTCAAGTTTTACGAAAGGTTTATTAAGTAACTTACCTGCGTATCGTAGAGGATTATCACCTCTATTGCGTGGTTTAGAAATTGGTATGGCCCATGGATATTTTTTAGTGGGGCCTTTTGATAAATTAGGGCCCTTGAGAAATACTGATGTTGCCTTACTCTCTGGTTTTTTATCAGCCGTCGGATTGATTATTATTCTTACTACTTGTCTTTCAATGTATGGGAATGTTTCGTTTGATAAAGATGATTCAAAAGACTTATTGCAAACTACGGATGGATGGGGACAATTTACAGCCGGATTTTTAGTAGGAGCAGTTGGTGGCGCTGGTTTTGCTTATTTATTATTAGCAAATGTGCCGCTATTACAGAATGTTGGTTTAAGCTAGTAAAGGGACTTGAACCCATAACCTGCTGATTACAAATCAGCTGCTCTACCAATTGAGCTATACTAGCATTATTATAAAGAAGGTACTATTTATGAGTACCTTCTTTTTTTGAAGCTTATTTAGTTCTTTAACTAGTCGACTTCTTCGTCTTTAGCTTTCATATTAAAATTGTTGCAATCTAGATAATAACTGATTGTCTGATCTAGACATTCAGAAGACCATCCTACTAAAGTTTCTGATGCTAACTCGTCTATATTATATAGATCGCTTGAAGCTGTAATATACTCTGAAGATTGCATATATAATTCTCCCAAAACTCTCTGTATTTAATTTATTTATCTTTATCACAGGAGTAATTATATCATAGTATAATTAATTTGTCACTACATTATGATATTAAAATTTTAACTTATGTATAGATTTAATAGCTTTAGTCGAGATTTTTATTTTAATCCAACGACTTTGCGATTCTGACCATACTGTTTTTCTTTGTAAATTCACCTGTTGCAACTTTTTTGTTCTAACATGTGAATGTGAGACAGCATAACCGTTATTGGCTTTTTTATTTGTCACCTGACATTTACTTGACATTTTTTTCTACTATTATTTGTAATTTTTTTTATTTAGGTATTTATTCAATGTACTAGCAAGAGTCGATTTTGGTACAGCACCTATAACTGTATCAACTCTTTTACCATCATTGAAAATCATTAATGTAGGAATACTACGAATTCCATATTCTGTCGCTGTACTAGGATTATCATCCGTATTAATTTTGACAACCTTTATACTTTGCCCATACTCATCAGCGATTTCATCGATGACCGGTGCTATCATACGACAAGGACCACACCAAGGAGCCCAAAAGTCTACTAAAACGGGTTTGTTTGATTCAATTACTTCTTGTTGAAAAGAAGAATCCATTACTTGTGGTACTGACAATATAAAATCTCTCTAAATTGTGTCCCTTGCTGGCCAAATTCTATCATAATTTAAAGAATATTTGTTAGTTTTTGCTCAATTTTCATTAAGATAGAACTTTAACAACTAAATAGATTAAAAAATCTTATCACTACTATAAACAAAATTGCGATTACTTGATGCATGAATGATGATATATTTATTAGTAAGGTTAAGCAAGACCAAAAATATATACTTTATTGCTCATGCTAAATAATGTAGATCTAATATCTAAAATAAAAGCTTGTCTTTAATTAATATCTATCAGATCTTCAAACCAAAAACCTAATGATACTGCCTTAAATTCAAGGAGGAATACATGTCTCAATCCGTAGAAGAACGGACAAGGATTAAAAACGAACGTTACGAGTCTGGCGTAATTCCATATGCTAAAATGGGCTATTGGGATCCTGATTACGTAATTAAAGAAACTGACATACTAGCTCTATTCCGTGTAACTCCTCAACCAGGAGTTGATCCAGTAGAAGCTTCTGCTGCTATTGCAGGTGAATCTTCTACTGCGACTTGGACAGTTGTATGGACTGATCTATTGACAGCTTGTGATTTATATCGAGCTAAAGCTTATAAAGTAGATGCTGTTCCTAATACACCTGATCAGTACTTTGCATATATTGCATATGATATTGACTTATTTGAAGAAGGTTCCATTGCAAACCTAACAGCTTCAATCATTGGTAATGTATTTGGGTTTAAAGCAGTTAAAGCTTTACGTCTAGAAGACATGCGTATGCCAGTAGCTTATCTTAAAACTTTCCAAGGTCCTGCAACAGGTATTATTGTAGAACGTGAACGTATGGATAAGTTTGGCCGCCCTTTTCTAGGTGCTACAGTTAAACCTAAATTAGGTCTATCTGGTAAGAACTATGGTAGAGTAGTATATGAAGGCCTTAAAGGCGGTCTAGATTTCCTTAAAGATGATGAGAATATTAACTCTCAACCATTTATGCGATGGAAAGAAAGATATCTATACTCAATAGAAGGTGTTAACCGCGCAGTTGCTGCTAGTGGTGAAATTAAAGGTCATTATCTTAATGTTACTGCTGCTACAATGGAAGAGATGTACGAAAGAGCTGAATTTGCAAACCAGCTTGGTAGTATTATCATAATGGTCGATCTTGTAATTGGTTATACAGCTATTCAAAGTATGGCTAAATGGGCTCGTAGACATGACATGATTTTGCATTTACACCGTGCAGGTAATTCTACTTACTCTCGTCAAAAAGATCATGGTATGAACTTCCGCGTTATTTGTAAATGGATGCGTATGGCAGGTGTAGATCATATCCACGCAGGGACAGTTGTAGGTAAATTAGAAGGCGATCCTTTAATGATTAGAGGTTTCTACAATACTTTGCTTCTACCTAAATTAGAAGTTAACTTACCTCAAGGTATATTCTTCGAACAAGACTGGGCTGCTCTACGCAAAGTAACTCCTGTTGCTTCCGGCGGTATTCATTGTGGACAAATGCATCAATTACTAGATTATCTTGGAAATGATGTTGTACTTCAATTTGGTGGCGGTACAATTGGACACCCGGATGGAATTCAAGCTGGTGCAACAGCTAACCGTGTGGCCTTAGAGTCTATGGTTGTAGCGCGTAATGAAGGCCGTGATTACGTATCTGAAGGCCCACAAATTTTACGTGATGCGGCTAAAACCTGTGGTCCTCTACAAACAGCTCTAGATTTATGGAAAGATATTTCTTTCAATTATACTTCTACAGATACAGCTGATTTCGTAGAGACTCCAACAGCGAATGTCTAGAAAAATTAATCTAGTATTTATTTGATCTTAACTTCAGAATAAGATCAAAAATCTTGATTATAGCTTGTTTAATTATTAAAGGAGTATAGAATAGTGAGATTAACACAAGGAACTTTTTCCTTCCTTCCAGATCTAACTGATGAGCAAATCACTAAACAAATTGCTTACGCAGTTACTCAAAATTGGTCAGTAAATATTGAGTATACTGAAGATCCACACCCAAGAAATAGTTACTGGGAATTATGGGGTCTGCCATTATTTGATATCACTGACACAGCTTCAGTGATGTATGAAATTGGCAGCTGCCGCAAACAACATCCAGGTGTATATATTAAAGTAAATGCTTTTGATAATACTAGAGGTGTAGAAAGTTGTGTACTATCTTTTATTATCGATAGACCAGCTTCTGAACCAGGCTTTGAGCTTGTTAGAACTGAAGATACTGGACGTAATCAAAAGTATTGTGTTCGCAGCTATGCAACATTTACACCAGAAGGTTCTCGTTATTAATTAATAAAGTAAAAATGTTACTAAATGTAACTTAACCAATAAGAGAGACTAATATATTTAGTCTCTCTTTTACTAAATCAAATAAATTCATGAAACACACTTTTTCTGATGATACTCTTGTAAATTTACAAGAAGAGTATGATAATACACAAATCCAAGAAGTTATTGATGAACTAGAGCAAGAGCTTATTGGATTGACCCCAGTTAAAACAAGAATTAGAGAAATAGCAGCTTTACTTTTAATTGATAGATTAAGAAGTAATTTAGGACTAGTTTCAGGAAGCCCTGGGTTGCATATGTCGTTTACTGGTAGTCCAGGCACAGGTAAAACTACTGTCGCAATGAAGATGGCAGACATACTAAATAGGCTTGGATATATAAGACGAGGTCACTTGATGACAGTTACAAGAGATGATTTAGTTGGTCAATATATTGGTCATACGGCTCCAAAGACAAAAGAAGTATTAAAACAAGCAATGGGCGGTGTATTGTTCATTGATGAAGCTTATTATCTTTATAAGCCTGATAATGAAAGAGATTATGGAGCTGAAGCCATAGAAATTTTGTTACAAGTAATGGAAAACCAACGGGATGACTTGGTTGTTATTTTTGCTGGTTACAGGGACCGTATGGAAAAATTCTATGAATCAAATCCTGGATTATCATCGCGTGTAACTAATCATGTAGACTTTCCAGATTATACTTCGAAAGAGCTTTTACAAATAGCAAAACTAATGCTAGAGGAACAACAATATCGATTTGCACCTGAAGCAGATGAAGTTCTTCTAGAATACGCTGAGAGAAGAATGAAGCAGCCTCATTTTGCTAATGCAAGGAGCATACGTAATGCTATTGATAGAGCTAGAATGAGACAAGCTAATAGGATTTTTATCAGCGGTGATAGAATACTTACAAAAGGTGATCTGGTTACAATACAATCTGAAGATATACTTAAAAGTCGATTATTCACTAGCAGTGCTGAAAATATTCAAGGAAGCTGATGAGAAAAATGTAAAATTACGTCATTTACATGAATATTATGCTAACATAGCATTATAATATGGCGGTATAGCCAAGTGGTAAGGCAGAGGATTGCAAATCCTTTATCCCCAGTTCGAATCTGGGTGCCGCCTGAAATGTTCTTGCGAATTTGATGGGGGTGTGGTGGAATGGTAGACACAACAGACTTAAAATCTGTTGATCTTCAGTGATCGTGAGGGTTCAAGTCCCTCCACCCCCACTAAATATTATTGTAAATAAAAAAGAGAATGTGTATATGTATTAACTGCCGACATGTTCATAGTTGCTCAATATATAAAATTATAAAAAAGCAACATAAGTATCAAACCAAAAATGGTAATTCAGTTTTCACGCCAAAAAATACTTTAATAACAGTAAATATAAACAGTTCTTATAATGAAATAGATTGGGATTTAATTGAATGTCTTTCATTCACAGAGAAGCCGGGTAATTGGCTTAGTATTAAGTAATTAATGTTTTTCGATTTAAGTTATTTCTTAATAATTCTGTATTTACATTAGATGCACGAGTAAGAGAAATTTTACCCGCCCGTGCAATTTCTACGATACCATATTCATGAAGCAATTGCTCAATAGCTACCATCTTACCTGGGTCACCTGTCACTTCTAAAATAAGATACTCATGAGCAATATCTACAACCCGTGCTCTAAATACATTCGCAATTTCTAAAATAGCTGATCGATTCTCTTTTGTGGCCTGTATTTTCAGGAGACCCAATTCTCTTTCAACACATGGAATATTAGTTACATCTTTAACTTTTAATATGTTAACTAACTTATATAACTGCTTCGTGAGTTGCTCTATCGTTCTATTATCTCCAGCAACAACCATTGTTATCCTGGAAATACCTGTTTTTTCTGCAGGTCCAACCGCCAAACTTTCAATATTAAAGCCTCTACGAGCAAATAATCCTGCAATACGAGATAAAACACCCGCTTCATCTTCAACAAGAACAGATAATGTATGTTTCATAAACAGTATTTTTTGAAAGACAAATTTCTTTATAACATATTTTTATTAGATGAAAATAAAGTCTTACAAGCTCTAATATCATTCTATTCTATGTAATGTTATAATAATTTAGAGATATTTACCAATATTTTTTTATAATTTCAGATATTTTAATAACCAAGTAATAGTGTTAGAAAAATCCAAAAAATTTAACAGAGGGAATAGCGAACAGCCCATTATCAACGAGCGTATAAAATACCCACAAGTGAGATTAATAGATGTATCTGGTTCCCAGATAGGTATTTATTCCTCAAATGAAGCTCTTAGCTTAGCATTTGAAGAGGGTCTTGACTTAGTAATGGTTAGTGATAAATCAAGCCCTCCAGTATGCCGTATTGTTGATTATGGCAAGTATAAGTTCATCCAAGAAAAAAAAGCGAAAGAAGCACGTAAAAAGCAGCATAATGCTGCTTTAAAAGAAGTCAAAATGCGCTATAAAATAGAAGAACATGACTATAAAGTAAGAATCAACCAAGCAATGCGATTTCTACAGGCGGGAGATAAGGTAAAAGCTACAATAACTTTTCGAGGTAGAGAAATCCAGCATTCAAATTTAGCAATTGAGCTTTTAAATAGAATGGCTAGAGATTTAAATAATCTAGCAGATATACAGCAATCACCTTCTAGAGATGGTAGGCAGATGATTATGATACTATCACCTAAAAAAAATACTAACTCAATATAAGAATCTTATGCTACACTATATTGACTGTAGTTAAGAGATAACAATTATTAGAGAATATACCAAATATTAATCCAGATATAAAGGAAGTTATATGTCTCGTTATAGAGGACCTCGTTTACGTATATGTAGAAGACTGGGAGATTTACCTGGCTTAACTCGAAAAACTTCAAAAAAACAAGCACCCGCAGGTGAACATGGTCAAAGGTCCAGAAAACCTTCAGAATATGCTGTACGCTTAGAAGAAAAACAAAAGTTACGATTTAATTATGGACTAAGCGAACGGCAATTACTAAGATGCATTAAAGCTGCGAAGAAAGTCCAAGGATCAACAGGGTTAGTTTTACTTCAAATTTTGGAAATGAGGCTAGATAATACACTATTTCGATTAGGCATGGCTCCTACAATTCCTGCAGCAAGGCAATTAGTTAATCATGGTCATATTCTAGTCAATAGTAAAAACTTATCTATATGTAGTTATCAATGCAAACCAGGAGATAACATTGAAGTAAAAAACAAGAATGGATCAAAAATGCTAGTTGAAAGGTATCTCAATTTTCCAGGATTAGCAAATATACCTAATCATCTAGAATTAAATAAAGCACAAATGATAGGCAAAGTGAATGGAATAATTGAAAGAGAATGGGTTGCCTTGCAACTCAATGAACTTTTGGTGGTGGAGTATTACTCAAGAAAATAATACTCATTTATCAGATTGACACTGGTCAAGTAATCAAAAGAAATATGATAAATAACCTAGTAAGCTACCAATTTATTGGTTGCCTACTAGTTAAAGACCATAAGATTCTTTTAGCCCAAACTTTAGCATATAGCATTTTATGATTTAGATAGCTAGACTTAGATATTTTAGATTGCTTTATTTCATTGTTTGTCATAAAGTAATATGATTCTTGAGCAGGAACAAAAAAATAATTTTTTTGAGATATACTTATATCTGACTCATCTCTACTTAAAAGATCTTCTAGATTATATACCATTAATTTTGGCACGGAAGGTAATTTATATTCTGAGTGTTCATGCCTAAATTTTTGCCAAGCTAGTACAGCTGTATCATAATTAGTAAAAACAGTATCTGATTCTATTTCATTATTACTTCTTCCAATTTTATAAGTGTATTTTACTAGTTGAGTTATATTACTAGCTTTTGACCTAGATAATACAGGTTGAATCAAATAAATGGGTTGTCCTTGAAAATAATTTCTACCATATTTTTGTTTATGATGAAAGGTAATATTTTTCTTATTTCTATACTTTCGAACTAATCTTCCTACTTCTTTTAAGTCTGGAATAAGACGAAACTGTACTCTTGGAGGAGAAGTTCTTACCATTCTATAATATACATCTAAACCACTAGCAAATAAATTCAGATTATATTGCCTACTAGAATTGATATACTTAGACGCAGTATATTCCTGATATTCTTCTGCATCACTGGGGTTAACAAAGAATAGTCCCTCATAAACTGGCTTATAGTCTTTTTGCCACAGAAAATTATCATGGTACCATTTATAAAATTTATCTAATAAATTTTCATTAATTAATAACTCTTCTGATGGTTCTGTAACAATAATTTGATTAAAACCATTTACTAATGTAAAAACGGGAAATTGATTAGCTTTTAATTTTTGCATTAAGTTAACTTGCATTTTACTAGGAAAGCTAGAATATCTCTTATTTTCAAAAATCCCAGACCAATTATTAGGTGAAGGCAAATTTACCCCCTTCCTCCAAACATACTTAATATAAGAATTTTTTGTCTTTGAGCTAATATCTTTAATAACAGAAGCTTCTATTCTGCCTATTACTAATGCCTTACTAAAATCAGCTAAGAATTTTTTCTGCTTACTTTTGTCAGGACTTATACTGTCAGATCTTAATTTATTTGAGTAATTTTCAGACGAAGAATTAGGAATTGATAAAAAAATTGTTTGCTGCCAATATTTGTGTATCAACTCTTTTATTAAATTATTTGTCATGTATTTTTTATCAGAAAAATTCTCTACCGTTTTTTCTCGTGAATTTACTTTTGTTTTAGCTGAGATAAGAAGTACAGGATTTATAGTTGCCCTAAAATTGCTATCAAAACTTTTAATTTTCTTATAATCACATGTATTAACTTCAGATATAAATCTATCTGAATAATCTGATATCCACTGCATAAACATTAAATTAAATAAACTCATGAATTTTTGTCATGAAAAAATAAATACTAATAACATATAAACAATACTATAATAGAAGAAATATACTACATTTTGCAAGAATTAAAACTATGCTGCAAAGGACTTACCGCATCCGCAAGTTTGAGTAGCATTAGGATTACTAAAATTAAAACCTCCTCCAACTAATGCATCTTCATAATCGAGTGACATACCGTATAAATATAACAGGCTTTTGGCACCGCAGATAATCTTAAAGTGACCATAATCGCTTATTTCATCCGTATCTGTAATATTTGTAAGACTATCAAAATCCATAGAGTAAGACATACCAGAACAACCTCCTTGCTTTACTGATATACGCAAACAAGTATTCTTAGCATCTAGTTTTTTCAAGCTTAGTAATTTGCTAAGGGCATTTTTTGTAACATTGATAACTTTTTTTTCATTTTGCATACAATCCTCCTTTCAAATCATTTGCACAATAATATATAGATAAAATCACAAATAGACCCTATTATTTTTTTATCAGCACAATTAGTTATTACTGCAATTTGCTGATATTAATATATTCTTTATAATAACTATACTGCAAGTCATTCATCCATTAATTTAAGATATATCCATGGAGCTGGTGGGACTCGAACCCACGTCCATATCAATTTAGCTTATAAGCTTATCATGTTAAGCAATCCCAATTTAAAGGATTAAAACAATGCAGAGGAAAATATTCTATCGAGCTTTGTTCTCAAACTTTGCTTAAATTTAGAATTTAAGAGCATCTCCAAGAAGATATATCAAATTATACTGGAGAAATATAAGCTGATATTCTAAAAAATAACAAGTAAACTGCTAAAAAATTATGCGTGTACTAGGCTTCTAGAAAAAGGAACTATTTTATGTTTTGCATTTATGATAGAGCTAGGATTAATGAAGTATAGCTCACCTTCATCCTCTAGAGCTTAAATTATTCAATTGTATGTAGAAACCTAACAGCCCCTTATTATGACTTGCATAAGTATATATTCATCAACAGGCAAATATTAATATAGATAAATATTGAAGTCAACCATATAAAGTTAACGAGCAAGGGAGGATTCGAACCTCCGACTACCAGAATCGGAATCTGGTACTCTATCCACTGAGTTACATGCCCAATATTAAATTTAGATTGATAAAAACTGGAACTTTATCATTGCCTTGTATGGTACAATCTAAAACAGCTTTTTTCAAGTTGTTAAGAAAAAACTTTGAATACATTATATTCACTAAACTTGCCAAAAACAGCAATGAATTAAATTTATACTTACAAAAATAAGTCTAAATACATATGTTCAGTTATTTATACGAGTAAATAATAGATACTATAGATATCAATCTTGTATATATTTTTGTCCAAGAATAAGCGCTATTTCAGCTTTATGAAGCTCCTTACCTAAGTATAAAGAATGCCTTAAAGAAATAGCTGAAGATAAATATTGATGAGATCCAAGTAAATGACATATAATATTTGCTGACTTAGCATAAAAATAGATTATACAACTCTTATGACTAATATCAGAAATGGACTCAAAATATATTAGTTGAATAAAATTAGATTGAGAGATTGTAATAATACAATGATTTTTGTCTAAATTCTTTATTACTAAAGGTCCTCTCAAAATATCCTTCAAAATGGTTTTATTTAAACGTAATATCATACAATATATAAATTTTTATTAACTATTATTTTTCAATATGTAAATAGGTATCAAATTTATAGCATAAAATATTCATAATAGACTATATTAAATAACTAGAATGCCTTTACTTAAAGAGTCTATGTACATGAATATAAGCTGAACTTTAGTACTCTACTTCACATATTTTTTGGAGATTGAAATTATGCAAGATGCCATTACAAATATTTTAAATAAATACGATCTAACGGGAAGATATTTAGATAATATTGCTATTGATAAAATTGAGTCTTATTTTTCTACTGGCTTAGAAAGGATAAAGACCATAGAAGTTATAAATAGTCAAGCATCAAAAATTGTTAGAGAAACTGCTGCCCAATTATACGAGGAGCAACCTGAATTGCTAAGACCAGGAGGCAATTCGTATACAACAAGAAGGTATGCTGCATGCTTACGAGATATAGAATATTATCTAAGATATGCAAGTTATGCTTTAATTGCTGGTGATATTAATATATTAAATGAAAGAGTCTTAGATGGTCTTAGAGATACATATAATTCATTAGGCGTGCCTATTGCTCCGACTGTACGAAGTATACAACTCTTGCAAGAAATTCTTCAGGATAAAATTAAAATTGGAAAGGGAGATAATGAGCTTTTAGTTAGTGAGCCATTTCAATACATGATAGACATATTGGGGGAACAAAACATTTAAATTTTTATTAATAGAGATAATATCTTTATCCATCTGCCAACTCTTCCATGTAGGTTTAGGCAGATTCAAATAATTTATGGTTAAAACTAATATACAATTCTTAATAAGATTTATATCGGAATCTTTTAAATCTGCTCTAAGCAGTCAGTTAAATAATCTCAGCACTCAGCTTATAAGTTTATTACTAGGATTTTTTATCGCAACAGCAATTTCTACAATGCCAGCACAAACTGGGGATTGGGGCATAATCGCAGCTGCGATTATTGTAACAATTAATGAGATAATTAGTAAATTAACATACCAGAATAAATCTACCTCCAAAAGATATGGTTATACTATTTTACTTTATAAATCTTTAAATAGCATCAAAATTGGAATTATTTATGGTCTTTTTGTCGATGCATTCAAGCTAGGCAGCTAAATTTAAGTAAAAGTTGGATCTTGGATATATTTTATTCATTCAGGAGTCAATCATTTGATTGACTCTTAATTTAATCTATTAAAAATCAGCTAATAAATATAATTCTCGTGATAAATCTATTCTGCTGTAACTAATAAAGCTGAAACATCATTAACCATATTTAAGAATAAAGCTGGATCTCCTGCTTTTGGTGCTTGCTCTTGAGGCTTGAATTTGCGTACTGATCCTGGCCATACTAATTGTTGCATACCGAATTTACTTGAAAATTCTTTACCCATACGAGGTGTCTTCAAATTAAAAGGTATTTCACCTTTACTTCGTTGAGCAATAATACGCCGTCTTTGGTAAGGAACTATTGATTCGCCAAAATTTGCAGCATATTCTTCACTATCTAACAATGTATCTAAAAACGATTCTATACCCTTGGAACCTACAACTATAGAAAATGCAATTTTTTCACGCTCACTATATATATCACGTCCAAGTACTCTCTGTACGCACATTTCAACAAAACGATAATTATTATTTACATCATAATTCAAATTACGGAATGAGCCTGACAATAATAGACCTTTTACAAAATCTTTCACTTTAATTTGATTAAATCTTAATTGAGATTCTAAAATAGGATCACGAGTACTGCTTAAGATTTGATGTTCACTAAATATCTGACGGTAAGCTGCCCAAATAATTTCGTCCATTTCAGGAGCTGTTGGGAAATTATCTGTTGTATAAATCTTTGGCTGTTCTTCTCCAGGAAGAGCTTCAAAACCTTCTACACGTTGGTTTTGAGTGGAAAAAGAATAATTTAAGATTGGAATAGACATAGTAAATCTCCGGAGTTATATCTCTGCCTTCAATAAGTTATTATATTAATATACAATGGGTACATGTGAGTCCAAGTTATTGCTTCTAAGGAGACTCAGCATTGGATATCAACAAGCTAAGTGATCTACATGTACAACCATATTAAGGTATTATACTTTAATTCATCAAATTAAATACTTTGATCTTATTTATGAATCTTAGCCTGAACATAGACAAGAGAAAATAGATGTAAGTATCGTTCACTGCTTGTATGTATCAGTTCAAATTATGCAGTAGTAGAACTTTTTTTTTGCAAAAAGAGTAAAAGAATTAATATTTCTTGATGAACTGATTTAAAATTAAAATTAGTACACACAAGAATATGTTAATTTAATAAGAAACAGAATATGAATAGTGGAAATGAGTTGACCTTAGAACAGGAATTTAAGCTGGAAATTTATAGAAAAAAAATACAGAAGCTTAGTGAAGGAGAATCTAGAAAATATCTTATTGCAACATTAAAGCAAATGATGATAAAAGACAATGTAATAAAATATTTTATCAAGAATACCGGATTGTAATGCATTATTATTTAGAAAGTACTACTTAACCAAAGATATTACAGAATGTTACTTTGTTATACATTCCTGCATTGAAATATCTTATATTATAATCTCGATACTAATACATCGGCTTGTACAAAAAATTGACAGCTGAAACTGCTAAGTCCTTTAAAATATGATAGGGAGAGCTCAATGCTTGACGCATTTTCTAGAGTTGTAGTTAATTCTGACGCTAAAGCTGCTTACGTAGGTGGTAGTGATCTACAAGCTCTTAAAAAATTCATTGCTGATGGTAATAAACGCTTAGATGCTGTTAACTCCATCGTTTCTAATGCTAGCTGCATCGTTTCTGATGCTGTATCTGGCATGATTTGTGAAAATCCTGGCCTAATTGCTCCTGGTGGAAATTGCTATACTAATCGTCGTATGGCTGCTTGCCTTCGCGATGGTGAAATCATTTTACGCTATGCTTCTTATGCTCTGCTAGCTGGCGATCCTTCTGTGCTAGAAGATCGTTGTTTAAATGGCTTAAAGGAAACTTATATTGCTCTTGGTGTTCCAACTAACTCTTCTGTTAGAGCTGTAAGTATTATGAAAGCTGCTGCTGTAGCTTTTATAACTAATACAGCTTCTCAACGCAAAATGGACACTATTGATGGTGATTGTTCTGCTTTATCTGCAGAAATAGCTAGCTATTGTGATAGAGTAGCTGCTGCTATTAGCTAATTAATTTAGCGATAGTTCACCTGAATTGCGTAGCGAAAATTTAAAATAGCTATAGAAAAAGTATTAAAAATACTTAAAATCTACCTAGGAGATAAAAATGAAATCAGTTATTACTACTACAATAAGCGCTGCAGATGCTGCTGGTCGTTTCCCTTCCAGTTCTGACCTTGAGTCTATACAAGGCAATATCCAACGTGCTGCAGCTAGATTAGAAGCTGCAGAAAAACTAGCTAGCAACCATGAAGCTGTTGTTAAGGAAGCTGGTGATGCTTGTTTTGCTAAGTATTCTTACTTAAAAAACCCTGGAGAAGCTGGTGATAGTCAAGAAAAAATCAACAAATGCTATAGAGATTTAGATCACTACATGCGTCTTATCAACTATTCTTTAGTTGTTGGTGGTACTGGTCCTCTTGATGAATGGGGTATTGCTGGTGCACGTGAAGTATACCGGACGTTAAACCTTCCTTCTGCTTCATATGTTGCTGCTTTCACATTTACTCGTGATAGGCTATGTGTACCTCGCGATATGTCTGCTCAGGCTGGTGTTGAATATGGTGCAGCTCTTGATTATGTAATCAATTCTTTATGCTAATCTTTGGTTTGAGCTAAAGAAACATTAAGGTAGCCAGGCTTATAGGCCTGGCTATCTTAATGTTTTTTAAAGACAATCATTCAGTCAAGGATCAATGAATATAAGCTTTTGACCATACATAAAATCTAAAATAGTAATATAATATATATATCCAGAATAAATATATATAATGGAGTCTATATGAATTGGAATTCACTTCAAAATACGCTTGTCAATATCTCTTTTGCTCTATTACTTGTTACATTATTAATATACTGGTCTGGAATAGCTTTCCCCAAAATTTATATATTAAATACAGCAGGTAAAGTGGGTACGATCATTATTAATTTATGCCTATGCATAACTTTAATATCTCGATGGATTGAGAATGGTTACTTCCCATTAAGTAATCTCTATGAATCACTACTTTTCCTAACATGGGGTCTTACATTTATACATATAATTCTAGAAAATAAAAATAGAAGTAAATTGATTGGAGCTGTAAATATTCCTATTTCATTATTTATCATTGCATTCGCTAGTTTCTCATTACCAGTAGAAATGCAAAAAGCTGCTCCCTTGGTTCCAGCTTTACGATCTAACTGGCTAATGATGCATGTTAGTATTATGATGATAAGTTACGCAACACTTATCATAGGTTCATTACTATCTATTCTTTTTCTTATCATTTCTCAGGGACAAAATATTGAGCTGACAGGTAGTTCATTCGGATCATTACCGATGAAATTAACAACCGAAAACTCTTCCGATTCTTCTCAAAAAATAAATATAGAAATTAAATCCAAAAGTTTTAATCAAAACTCCAATAAACCTACTGGTAGATATAGTAGACTAAATCTACTTCAAAGCATTGATAATTTAAGCTATAGAATTATTGGGCTAGGATTCCCGTTATTAACTATTGGTATTATAGCTGGAGCTGTCTGGGCAAATGAAGCATGGGGATCATACTGGAGCTGGGATCCTAAAGAAACTTGGGCATTAATTACATGGTTAATTTTTGCAGCTTATTTGCATTCTAGATTTACAAAATCATGGCAAGGTAAGAAACCTGCTATATTGGCATCAATTGGATTCTTAGTTGTATGGATTTGCTATCTGGGTGTAAATTTTCTTGGAAAAGGATTACATAGTTATGGATGGGTATCATGATATGACTATGCAAATCTTTTAGACTTATGTTAATTCTTATATCCTTAACCATTGAGTAACATACCATATCATTTAGAATAGAAGCAGCATTATGAGGACAATTAAAATCAATATGGATATTAACATTTTATTAGCATTTAATCCGCATACACCAATTTGGTCTACGAAAGTTGCGATTGTTATGATTATTTGTAATCTAATTTCTATTGCTGTTGGCAGATATGCAATACAAGTGCGAGGATTAGGCCCATCTATTCCAATTTTAGGAATAGATGGTTTTGGTCTACCTGAACTATTAGCAACTACAAGCTTAGGGCATGTGATTGGAGCCGCTACTATTATAGGTTTAAGCACCATTGGTTTTTTGAATTAACTAGATAAATTAAAAAAATAGCTTTGTATAATCAGATGGCACTATATGAAGCTATTTTTTGTATTATTTATGATACAAGAATTATCCTCTATCCTCATAAAATGTCCCCATTTTACGAAATTTCTGATATCTTAATTCCTGTCTTTCTTCACCAGTAAGATCTAAAAGAGAATCTAACTCTAATACAAGCGCCTGCTTCAACGTAAGAGCTGCAAATATAGGATTAGCTTGTGATCCACCTACTGGCTCAGAAATAATCTTATCTATAATACCTAATACTTTCAAATCTGAAGATGTTATTTTTAATGCTTCTGCTGCTTCTAAAGATTGTTTACTATCTTTCCATAAGATAGCAGCACAAGCTTCTGGAGTCGCAACTGTATACACAGCATATTCAAGCATCAAAATTCTATCACCTATACCTATACCTAAAGCACCACCTGAACCACCTTCTCCAATTACAGTACAGATGATAGGAACTTGAAAAGAAAACATTTCCCTGAGATTAACAGCAATTGCTTCTCCTTGGCCTAATCGCTCCGCTTCAATACCGGCCCAGGCCCCAGGCGTATCGATAAATGTCAATATAGGTAAATTAAACCTATTCGCATGTTCCATTAATCGCAATGCTTTTCTATAGCCACCAGGAGATGGCATACCAAAGTTTCTTACAACATTATCTTTAGTATCTTTACCTCTTTGGTGGCCAACGCACACTACTGTTCTGCCATTAAGCCGACCGATACCTCCAATTAATGCCGGGTCATCTGCTCCTCCTCTATCGCCATGCAATTCTATCCATTCATCCATAATATACGGGATATAATCTAAAGTAGTTGGCCTATCTGCTTGACGCACTAGATGAAGTCTTTGTAATGGTGTTAAAGAAGCAAAAATATCTTTTTTCAGATTAAATAGCTGACTTTCAAATAAAGTCAACTCACTCTTGACTAATAATTTATTATCAGAAGCTATTTTACTTAGTTGTTCAATCTGTGATTCTAACTCTGATACAGGTTTTAAGAAATCTAAAGGTAAACTCTTTCTATCACTCATAGTTACAAAATAAGAAATTCAGGTAAATAATATTTTATGCAAAAATGTCAATAGTAAATACTTCTTTATACTAACATTTAGCAATAAGGCTAATTTGAAACTATAGTTTTTTGTAAATAAAAGTATATTACGGCAATAATATCAGAGAAACTCACTGTAATATCGAGAATACCATCTGATAACTCTATACTATTCTGCAAAAATACATATAATAAATTAAAAAAACGAGGGTCATCGAAACGCTGTGAAATTCTTGTAGTAGCTCTTACTAGATCATCATAATTCAATCCTCTATCACCTTCTAAATATGTTCTATTACATACAATCATAGAATCATTGCATGCTTTAGATAGAGGACTAAGATGCATTTTATCCTTATGAGAAATAATATCCAGAGGAATAATATCAATTACAGCTTCATTCAAAAGACCTGTTTGATTTGTTTCAATAACTGAATTTCTTGGTATCAAGGTTAATACTGAATTAATATGCGCTAAAGTTAATACAGAATTAAGCTCCATTTTTATCTCTTTCACATTACCTATATTGATACCCCTCAAGCGCAAAGGCGTTCCTTCTTGTATACCGTGAGCATTGTCAAATTCTATAAAAAATGAGTAACCTTTGTAACCTACTTTAAAATTAATTATTAGCCATGTCACAAGAGTAAAAAAAATAACTAGAATTATTCCTGCTAAATATTTAGTGTCTCGAAAAATAGTATGAGACCTTATTTTATTCATAAAATCAATAGAGAAATTTTCACAATAATATCTAAACAGAAGTTGAGGAGAAGACAGATCTTTGCATTACTAAAGAGTGTTGATTAATAGTACTTAATTGTTGGCAATGCATAGAAGATACTATCTCGTCTATATATATTGACATATCATAAGTATTTTCTAAACTTATGATAGCAGAACCTATACCAATGCCAGAAGCACCATAGCAGGCTGCAATAGCAGCAGAGAGAGAATTAAGACCTGAAGCTGTCATTACAGGTATGTCAACCAAACTTGAAAGAATATATGTTGAGGATAAAGCAGACGACGATTGAGTAATTGATTGACATAAATACTGAAGGTTATCATGCACATTCGAGAATTTTGTACTCATACCTTCTGTTTGTAAAATATCTACACCTATATCTTCTAAATTAGATGCTAAGCAAAGCTGTTGACTTAGAGTAAAGATATGAGGGATTGTTACACATAAATCAATATTAGGTAATAAGACTCTTACTTCTTTTGCTAAATCAAGTACTTGACTCTCAGAAAAATTAATACCCTTGTTATAAAATATATCAAAATTGCCTATCTCAATTATATCCGCTCCTACTGAAGCGCATTTACATAGCTCTACAGGGTCAATAGAGGAAACACAAATCGGTAAATCAGTAATTTGTTTAACAGCTTTTACAATATCTATGTTAGCAGCTATATCTAAATAAGTAGCTCCCCCAATTTCTGCAGCTTTCGCTACTTGTATAATTTTATGTATATCAAAATTACTTAAGCCTGTGATAATTTTTAATGCTTGCTTGTCTGCAAAAGCTTTTCTTAGTTTAGGATTTGATAAGCTCATAGTGAAATGATAAAAAGAATGAAGAAGTGTGCATACATATTAGTATTATCATAACTAAATAATAAAAATGACTCATTTTATTATTTAATTATGATTAAGAAAAATTACATTAGAAAAATAGTCTGACTAAATTAATATGCTAAACCCATACTTCGAGTTGTTTCCGCGCCTAAATACACTCTTACACTTAAAAAATCTGTAGGGCACGCTGTCTCACAACGCTTACAACCAATACAATCTTCTGTTCGAGGAGCTGAAGCTATTTGCGCCGCTCTGCATCCATCCCATGGAACCATTTCTAAAACATCACATGGACAAGCTCTTACACATTGCGTACAACCAATACAAGTATCGTAGACTTTTACATTATGTGCCATAGGGGGTTATCTGAGATTATTATTATAATATAGTTGAATGTTAACTTCTGTTAGGAATATTTATAAAGTATTGTAGTCTAGGCAAAGATGATAAGAGTAAAAAATATTAAAACTTCATAAAAAGTTAACAAGAAATAATTAGATACACAATTCTACACTAAAATCTTAGGAGCTGGAAATAGCATTAAAAGAAGAGAAAGCAACATCTGTAATACATGTTTTATCTTCTGAAGGAGGCACTAATTGCCAAAACATAGGCAAGAAATAATCCCAATTCTCCAAGATTTTTTTAGCCTTAATACTTTTTGCTTTAATTTCATATAATTCTATAATATTTTTCAATTGTTCTTCACCTTCTTTAGTTGATATTCTTTGAGGTTTTACTATTTCTCTATTCAACTTAGGGATGAGATCAAAATATTCATCTAAGAAATAAGCTATGCCTCCTGTCATGCCTGCACCTATATTACGCCCAGATGGCCCTAGTACAACGACTAGACCACCTGTCATATACTCACAAGGATGATCTCCTACTCCTTCTACTACTGCTTGAGCAGCAGAGTTACGAACAGCAAAGCGCTCCCCTGCTTGCCCATTGGCAAAAAGATAACCACCAGTAGCACCATATAAGCAGGTATTCCCTAGTATGACTTGCTCCGATGCCATATAATTCTTGGTAGATGGAGGAGAAATAATTATTTCTCCTCCATTCATTCCTTTACCAACATAGTCATTAGCCTCACCAACTAAACTTAAATGCATTCCTTGACAAATAAAAGCACCAAAACTTTGACCCGCTGCACCTTGAAAATTTAACTGCAAGTTACCCTTAAAGCCATAATTACCATATTTCTTTGCTATTACTCCTGAAATTCTGGCTCCAACTGCTCGATCAGTATTAACTATTCTAATGTTTTTAATAATATCACATTGGGTACCTATAGCATTTAATAAATCAGGGTCCTTTAGTAAAGTATCATCTAAAACGCTTCCATTAGTATGCACAAAAACATGAGGCTTCAATTTGACAAAATCTTCAGGCTTGCTTAGAAATATATCTAATCCCAAATTGCAAGTTTTACTTAAGTTAATATTCATTTTAGTCTTTAGTAGATGATTAGCACCTATAATTTCAGAAATACTTGAATAACCTAGTTCTGCTAAAATTTCTCTGACTTCTTCAGCGATAAATACAAAAAAATTCACTAAATCAGAAGGTATACCAGGATAACGACTTCTCAGATCCTGGCGCTGTGTTGCCACACCAACAGGACAATTATTGGTATGACAAATTCTAGCCATGACACAACCTGTTGCAATCATTGCAACTGTGCCAAAACCAAACTCTTCAGCTCCCATTAAAGCAGCAGTAACAATATCACGTCCTGTCCTTAGTCCACCATCAACTCTAAGCATAACTCTATCACGTAATTTATTTTTAGACAGAGTTTGATGAACTTCCGTCAACCCTAGCTCCCAAGGTCCTCCTGCATGCTTGATAGAACTTAGAGGAGAAGCACCCGTACCACCATCATGCCCAGAAATCTGTAAAATATCTGCATTACCCTTTGCAACACCAGCTGCAACAGTTCCTATGCCTATCTCAGCTACTAACTTTACAGAAACTTGGGCTATCGGATTAATTTGATGTAGATCAAATATTAATTGAGCTAAATCCTCTATAGAATAAATATCATGATGGGGAGGTGGTGAGATTAATGTAACTCCCGGCTTACAATTTCTTAATTTTGCAATGTAAGGACTAACTTTTTTACCTGGAAGCTGTCCCCCTTCACCAGGTTTTGCTCCTTGAGCTATTTTGATTTCTAACTGCTGTGCATTAACTAAATATTCTGGTGTTACACCAAAACGGCCCGATGCTATCTGTTTAATAGCTGAATTAGCAATATCTCCCTTTTTTAGTCCCTTTAAATAGGGAAATAAATGTGATGCGCCCGAGGGATCAACGTCTTTAATTGCGCTAAATCTTATTGGATCTTCACCACCTTCACCAGAATTAGATTTACCTTGAATTCTATTCATTGCTACTGCTAAAGTCTCATGCGTTTCTCTAGACAAAGCACCTAGAGACATACCACCAGTACAAAATCTTTGAAGGATGGATTCTATAGGCTCTACCATTTCTAAAGGAACTGGTAAACGATTACTAGAAAATTCAAGTAAATCACGTAAGCTGGTAGGTGGACGATTTTGCAGTAGAGTTTTATATTTAGAATAAAGAAAATTATCCTTGTTCCTGACAGCTTTATGAAGAGTCTTAGACATTTCTGGGTTATTTACATGATATTCAGCACTAGGTCTGTATTGAACAAAACCTAAATTAGGAAGTTTTTTAGGTAAAGTTGAAGCAAATGCAGAATTATATATTAAGAATACTTCATTTAAGAGTTCTTGTGAATTCATTCCTCCTAATCGGGAAGTAGTACCGGAAAAAGCTATATCAACTAAGTCTGGTCCTAAACCTAAAATCTCAAAAATCTGAGCTCCATGATAACTAGAAAGTAATGATATTCCCATTTTAGATAAAATCTTCAATAATCCTGTTTCTATAGCTGCACGATAATTATCTTGGGATTGCTGTAAATTCAGTGTTGGTAATTTGCCTGTAGACATTAATTTTTGGGTTCTAGAATTATGCCACCATTGCCTAACAGTTTTAAATGCTGCGTATGGACATATAGCACTAGCACCATAACCAATTAAACAAGCAAAATGATGAGTATTCCAACATTGAGCTGTTTCAATTACTAAAGAGGCTTTATGACGTAACTGCTGAGAAATTAAGTAATGATGAACTGCACCAATCACCAGAAGAGGGGGAATAAAAGCTTTACCATAAGGTAAAGTATCAAGATAATCACTTAAAATAATAATTTCAGTACCCTCCCTAACTTCTGTGGCACATTTTTTACAAATTTCCAAGAGTTTTTTCTCAAAACTGCCACCATAACTATCTTGATCAAAAAAAGTATTTAACTTAACACTTTTAAAATTACATTGAGATAAGTGATGCAATTCTTTTTCATTAATAATGGGTGAGTTTAATTTAATCGATTTCGCCATATCAGCAGTTGGCTGAAGTAAATTACCCTTTGGTCCTAAGTATACTACCAATGACATTACTAGACTTTCTCTCAAAGGATCTATAGCTGGATTCGTTACTTGGGCAAAGCGTTGCTTGAAATAATCATAAAGTAGATGATTTTTTTCCGATAATATTGCTAAAGGAATATCATCCCCCATACAAAATGTGGGTTCCTTCGCCGAACTAGCCATATGTTCAATAACCAATTCAACATCTTCATTAGTATAACCAAATGCTGTATGCAAACGAACCATTTCAAGATTATCAATACTTGGACTATCTAAATAATTTTGAGGTTGTAATACATCTTGATATTCTTGTATCCACTTTCTGTATGGGAACTTATTGGCTATTGATTGTTTGATTGTCCAATTATCTAAGATTAAACTATTAACTATATCGACACAAAACATCTGACCTGGTCCTAATCTTCCCTTTTGAATTATATTACTAGGATCAAAATCAAGAACACCTGCTTCAGAAGATACACTAACAAAACCATCATTGGTTACAAAATAACGAGCTGGCCTTAAGCCATTACGATCTAAGGTAGCACCTAAAATTTTACCATCAGTAAATACAACTAAAGCAGGACCATCCCACGGCTCTTGCAAATTACTATAATACTCATAGAAATCAATAACTTCAGGGAACTTATCTAATGCTGGCTGATTTTGATACGCTTCAGGAATTAATATCATTAATGCTTCTTGTGGGCTTCTGCCTGAAGCAATTAGAAGTTCTAATGCTGAGTCTAAATTAGCAGAATCACTATTCTCTGAATTTGTAATAGGCTTAAGATTCTCACTGCAATTTTCCCAATAAGGATGATCTAGTAATGTTTCTTTAGATCTCATCCAGTTTAAATTTCCTAACAGAGTATTTATTTCACCATTATGTGCAATGAATCTCATGGGTTGTGCCAAAGGCCATTTTGGCATAGTATTTGTACTAAATCTTCTATGGTAAACAGCAAAACTGCTTTCATAATTGATGTCATACAAATCAGTATAGAATTGACCTAATACCTCTGACCTTACCATGCCCTTATAAACAATAACTCTAGAAGAAAAAGAGCAAAAATAAAATTGTTTATTAAGATTGAGACTTGTTTGCGCTATTAATTTTTCTATTTTTTTTCTCGAAGCATATAAAGCCCTTTCTAACAAATCACCAGTAAGAATATTAGATTGAACAAAACACTGATATATTGCTGGTTGGTTAGTTTTTGCCTGTATACCAAGAACTTCTTTACAAACAGGAACACGTCTCCATTGAATAATGTTAAAACCATCTTCAGCCAAAGCCCATTGAAAGATTTTTTGTATTGCCTCTACTTCTTCATTGGGTAAGAATAACATCGCAATACCCAATGATTGACGATTTATAAATGATTGAGTAGGTAAAATATTTCGAAAAAGGTTCCAAGGGATTTGGGTTGTTATGCCTGCACCATCGCCAGAACTACGGTCAGCACTACAGGCTCCTCTATGCTCCATACAATTAAGTGCCTGTAAAGCTTGCAAAATCAAATTGTGAGAGGCTGGTTTAGTCATATTAACAAGAAAACCCACTCCACATGCATCTCTTTCCTGAACAATTGAAGGTTGGCCCAAATATTGATTAAGTTGATGAGTATAATATCTTGATGCTTGCATATATATTGTGTTATTACAACGAAGAAAGATAAATAATAGTTTTTATATAATTAGTATGTGAATCTAGCTTTATCCAGATCAAATATTTAGAAAAAATTTTTTATAAGATCTGCAAATATAAATGTAATATGTTAAGTATTAGCTAAATAAAAAGAAATCTTAAATAGAATAGTCTAGTAAATAAAAACAAATACTAATATTATTCAAGAACAAAAACGTAGCGTCACAAGTATAGTATTACACATATCAAGAAAGAATATGCATAGTCTCGTATTATTGGATATGTTAAAAATGAAACTACATAATATTATAAGATTTAAAGAAGAGATTCATTTATGACTAAATATGCAAAGATCGATTCTAATCAAATTACGTATAAGACAGAAGAGCTTCTAAATGCTGCAAGCAATCGATATAAAATAACTGTCCAAGTTGCAAATAGAGCTAAAAGAAGAAAGTATGAAGATATAGATATAGTTGATGATCCTTTAGTAAAGCCAGTGATAAGAGTTATACTTGAAATGGTAGATGAAATTACACAACCTGAAATAATATGTGATTAATAAAAAGTATAGGAAGAGTACTTCTTAATAAATATTAAAATAAAATATATCTAATTATTGTATATAAAGTAATAAGTAATGATTAACAAGTATGTAAGTGCAAGTATTTGTATTTATATTACTAGAATATCACTGGATTTGCAGTGCACTAATTAATCAAAAAATTCTCACACCTAAAAATTAAGGAGATATAATATATGCTAGACGCATTTGCAAAAGTTGTAGCTCAGGCTGATGCTCGGGGTGAATTTCTTAGCAATACACAGCTAGACGCTTTAGGTGCTATGATTGCAGAAGGCAATCAACGCTTAGATGTAGTCAATAAAATTAATTCGAATGCATCTGCTATTGTTACGAATTCAGCAAGGGCCTTGTTTGCTGAACAACCACAGCTAGTACAACCTGGAGGCAATGCCTATACAAGTAGAAGAATGGCTGCATGCTTGAGAGACATGGAAATTGTCTTAAGATATGTAAGCTATGCAATGATTGCTGGTGACTCTAGTGTTCTAGATGATAGATGCCTTAACGGTTTACGGGAAACTTATCAAGCATTAGGTACTCCGGGTACATCTGTTGCTGTTGCAGTTCAAAAAATGAAGGAAGCATCTATTGCACTAGCAAATGATTTAAGTGGTGTTCCTTCAGGAGACTGCAGCTCTTTAACAGCTGAACTAGGTATTTATTTTGATCGTGCTGCTGCTGCAGTTGTATAAAAGTAAAAATATACCTATTTCTCGTTTAACTTAGAGAATATAAAATTACTTAATTCAGTAAGGAAATCAAAAAACAAGTCATGAAAACTCCAATTACAGAAGCAATCGCATCAGCAGATAGTCAAGGCAGATTTTTAAGTAATGGTGAACTACAGTCTATTAATGGACGTTATCAAAGAGCTACTGCAAGCTTAACAGCAGCAAAATCACTAACTACTAATGCACAAAGATTAATTACTGGAGCAGCACAAGCTGTATATACAAAATTTCCTTTTACAACACAAATGCCTGGCCCTACATATGCATCTAGTGCAATTGGTAAAGCAAAATGTGCACGTGATATAGGATACTATCTACGCATGACAACATATTGCTTAGTAGTTGGCGCAACCGGACCAATGGACGAATACTTAGTAGCTGGATTAGAAGAAATCAACCGTAGCTTTGAACTATCTCCTAGCTGGTATATTGAGGCTTTACAATATGTTAAAAGCAGTCATGGATTATCTGGACAAGCAGCAAATGAAGCTAATACTTATTTAGATTATGCAATTAATGCTCTTAGCTAATAGCTAGTTATCTGTAAAAGTATTTTATAAAAATTCGTAACTAGAAATAATGAAATGGATAAAAACCAAATAGTCATTATTTCTAGTTTTTTCTTTAATAAAGGTTTAGTATAACAACTTTAGTTTATAGAGAGATTGAATAAAGAATTGTCATACATAAACTTGTCCGTTATTATAATAATCTAATAACTAAAAATAAAACATCTAGACTTTAATTACTCAAAATAATAGACTCTTATTGACTTTTGACTAAATTTTATGAAAAATAAACCTATTTATCCAATTGTACTAACTATCCTTGATGGTTGGGGACATAGTGAAAGTACTACGGGAAATGCAATAAAATTAGCCCATACACCTACAATGGATACACTTTGGGACAATTATCCGAAGACTCAATTAAGTGCATCTGGCCAAGATGTTGGCTTGCCAGATCAACAAATGGGCAATTCAGAAGTGGGGCATACTACTATAGGTGCAGGCAGAGTAATCAATCAAGATTTGGTTCGTATAGGTAGATCAATAAAAAATGGAGACTTCTTTAAAGATGAGACTTTGCACAATATCTGCAAGAGAGCAAGCAAATATAAGTCAAAATTGCATTTGATAGGGCTATGCTCGGATGGAGGTGTACACTCTCATATAAATCACCTAATAGCTTTACTTAATTTAGCAAAAGAATATAAAACAGTCGATATCTGCATTCATTGCATTACTGATGGCCGAGATACAGATCCTGATAATGCAAAGTTATTCATTAAACAAATTCTCGACCATCTACAAGATATTCCAAATGCAAATATCTGCACTATAAGTGGAAGATATTACAGTATGGACAGGGATTGTAGATGGTTAAGAACAGAGAAGACATATAAAATTTTAACGGAGAATAATATTTCCTCAGAGCGGGATCCTTTGGTAATTATAGATAATTACTATAAAGAAGGTATCTCTGATGAATTTATTATACCAACACGAATATTAGAAGGAGAAATCTCTAATAATGACGGTATTATTCTATTTAATTTCAGACCTGATAGAATTAGACAGTTAGTACAATCATTAGCTAAAGATGAATTTAAGGGGTTTCCGACCAAAGTTCTTAAAAATTTAAGTATAGTAACTTTTACACAATATGATTCAAGTTTGCCTCTAAAAATTGTTTATCCAAAAGAAGCAAAGCAAAACTTTCTTGCTGAGATTATTTCAAATAATGGCTTTAAACAGCTTAGACTAGCTGAAACAGAAAAATATGCACATGTAACATATTTTTTCAATGGCGGTATTGAAGAACCTTTTCCCGGAGAAGATAGGGAATTAATACCTAGCCCACAAGTAGAAACTTATGATTTAACACCTGAGATGTCTGCTGAAAAACTAACAAACAGTATTATTAATGCACTTGACAAAAACATATATCAACTAATTGTAATTAATTATGCTAACCCTGATATGATTGGGCATACAGGTAACTTAAAAGCTACAATTAAGGCAATAGAAATTGTCGATAGATGCATCTCACTTCTCTTTGAAAAAGTCAGTCAAACTAATGGAACTTTATTAATTACTGCTGATCATGGTAATGCAGAATATATGTTGGATAGAAATAGTAAACCATGTAAATCTCATACTACAAACCTAGTTCCATTTATTCTAATTGAAGGTGAAGGAAATAAAATTTTTGGGCATGGTGCAAATGTATCTCTTAGAAAAAAAGGTTCATTAGCAGATATTGCCCCAACAATTCTAGAAATATTGAATATAAAAGTTCCAATCGAAATGAATGGTCAATCATTAATTGATAAGTCAAAATGCAATACTGATAATATCTCAAATTCAGAGTACCAATATACTTACCTATGACTATCGTAAAAGGCTATAAAAAATCTATAATATGAAATAATATTTTGCACCGTAAAAAATGTATACAAATGATTTCATTCCATTAAATACCAGTCAACTCAATATATATAACGACACTATTTGTGACCCCGTACCATTAAGATGGAAACTTATTCTTCTAAATGATGGATCTTTTACTCAGAATCTTAATTCACTAACTGGACATCATATTAATGCTAATGTCCTTAAGCAATCAACAAATAATTTTGTGCTTAATCAATATACTCAACACTTAGATGCGTATTTTAGTTTAGTTAATTCCAAGGCAACAAGAGAAGTTTGGCTAGAAGATAATAAATCTACAAAACTGGCATTTGCAAGATCATTTTGGTTTCAGCCAAGTATCATGTCTAATAAATTCCCCGATCATGAACCCATAGGCAAGTCATTTATACAACTAAATATAGATATACATAAAGAGATTCACCAAGTTTACTGTGGGTATTCGACTCATATGAGCCATGAATTTAAGAGTAATGACTTTATCTGGGGAAGACATTACACTATTTGGCAGAACTATCAGCCTCTAGCAATTGTACAGGAATTTTTTTCACCTCACTTAATTCAATACTTACAATTATAAAACATTAAAAATACCTATAATAAAAATGTTTAATTTTTTAATCAATAAAAGCTATAGAAATATAGAGAATTATAGACGTATAGTCAATACTATTAAAGCATTTGACAGCTCTTTCATTCACTATTCTGACATAGAATTACAACAACAAACCTCAAAATTAAAAGAGAAATTAAGAAATGGTAAAAGCTTAGATAACATTTTACCTGAAGCTTTCGCAACCGCAAAAGAAGCAACAAAAAGAATATTAGGCTTAACAATGTTCGATGTACAACTTCTTGGAGGTATTGTATTACATAGAGGAAAAATAGCAGAGATGAAAACTGGTGAAGGTAAAACAATCGTAGCGATTTTGCCTGCATACCTAAATGCATTAACACAAAAAAGTGTACATATTATTACCGTTAATGATTACCTAGCAAAAAGAGATGCTGAATCTGCGGGGCAAGTTCACCAGTTTCTTGGCCTAACTGTAGGTCTAATACAACAAACCATGAGTGCTATAAATAGGAAAGAAAAATATAATTGCGATATAACATATGTAACTAATAGCGAGTTAGGCTTTGACTATCTCCGTGATAATATGGCTATTGATACTTATGATATCGTACAAAGACCATTCAATTTTGGGATAATTGATGAGGTAGATTCAATTTTAATTGATGAGGCAAGAACTCCTCTTATTATCTCTGGGCCTTCAGAAGCTTCAACAGACAAATATAAAACATCTACTATTATAGCTAATCAATTAATTAAAGAAGTGCATTATGAAATAGATGAAAAAGCTCGCAATACTACTCTAACAGAAGCAGGTATATCATTATGCGAAGAATTACTTAATGTAGAAAATTTATATAGTATCGATAATCCTTGGACACAATATATATTAAATTCACTTAAAGCTAAAGAATTATTTTTAATAGATAGACATTATATTGTACGTAATAATGAAGTAATTATAGTAGATGAGTTTACTGGTCGTATCATGGAAGGCAGACGTTGGAGCGATGGATTACATCAGGCAATAGAATCTAAAGAAAATGTAGAAATTCAGAAAGAGAATCAGACACTAGCTTCTATTACCTATCAAAATTTATTTCTACTTTACAAAAAATTAGCTGGGATGACAGGTACAGCTAAAACTGAAGAAACTGAACTGGATAAAATTTATAAATTAGAGGTTATAGAAATACCAACAAATAAACCATGTAGACGTAAGGAACTATCAGACTTAGTCTATAAAAATGAATATAGTAAGTGGGAAGCTATTACAAATGAATGCTACGATATGTATCAAATAGGGAAACCTACATTAGTTGGTACTACAAATGTAGAAAAATCAGAATTACTAGCAAGTATGCTAGAAGAGTATCAAATACCATATAATCTACTAAATGCCAAACCAGAGAATATTGCACGTGAATCCGAAATCATTGCACAAGCTGGAAGAAAATTTGCCATTACGATTTCCACAAATATGGCAGGAAGAGGTACAGATATTATATTAGGTGGTAATGCTTCTGCTATGGCTAAATTAGTTCTCAATGGCTATATAAAACAAACTTTCTATTCATTAAATAATTATCAACAAAATGCAATCGATGAAGATGTAAAAAATATTTTAGAAACATTAAATAATTATCCTGAAATTATAAAAATATGGAAAAACATTGACATCGAAGAAGTTGAAAAATACTTGCTCAATCTTACTTATGCAGGTAAAAAACTTAACGACACAGACAAAAAAATACAGAAAATTTACAGTAAAATTCTACATATTTACTCAAAAATATTTCATAAAGAGAAAGAAGAAATCATTCTATTAGGTGGATTACACGTAATTGGCACTGAAAGACATGAGTCAAGGCGTATAGATAATCAGCTAAAGGGGAGAGCTGGAAGACAAGGTGACCCCGGCTCATCTAGGTTTTTTTTAAGTTTACAAGATAATCTACTTAGGATTTTTGGAGGAGAGAAAATTTCTAACTTAATGCAAACTCTAAACATTGATGAAAATACACCAATAGAATCTATTATACTAACTAAAAGCCTTGATTCTGCACAAAAGAAAGTAGAATCATACTTTTATGATGTTAGAAAGCAATTATTTGACTATGATGAAGTTATTAATAATCAAAGACAAGCTATCTATGCAGAAAGAAAACGTATACTACAATCTAATTTTACTAGAGACTGTATTATTGAATATGCTGAGAGTACAATCGATGAAATTTTATATTTCCATGAAAAGGAAAAAGTAATAGAAAATAAAGAAAATATTGTTAAACAAATTAGTGAACTACTAAATTTAACACAACCTATAAATATAACTAATTGGCAAAATATGAACCATGAGCAAATAAGAATATTCTTGTATGAACAATTAAGAATCACGTACGATTTGCGAGAAGGATACTTAGAACAACTAAGGCCAGGTCTAATTAGACAATTAGAAAAATACTACTTGCTTCAGCAAATAGATAAAGCATGGCAAGAACATTTAGAGAAGATGACTATTCTAAGAGAATCTATTGGATGGAGAAGCTATGGGCAACAAGATCCGTTAGTAGAGTACAAAAATGAAGCATTTAATTTATTTATTAGTATGGTTACTTATATAAGGCAAACAGTAGTATACTTGACCATGCGTTCGAGGCTTATAGTGAACTTAAAAGAATAAAAATATATTAAAGCAACTTTTGAATTGATCTTATAGGTTGACAGAGATGATAAAATTCGTTAAGGTCATATGTGTGGTAGTTAATATTCAAGATAAAATACTTACGAGAAGATGAAGTAGAGTATGCCCCCATCGTCTAGAGGCCTAGGACATCTCCCTTTCACGGAGGTAACGGGGATTCGAATTCCCCTGGGGGTATTACATAAATATTATAGAAAACAGTACAAGAAGAAAATATCATATTTTCTTAGCAGTAACACCTGTTTTTATAGCCAATTTTATCTCTTCACAAAAGTGACTAAAATTAGTATAACCATTTGATAAATTTCCCTCAGACAATTTATTAATGAATGCACTACCCATAACAATACCATCGATATCCCACTGAGCAATTTTAGCAGCCTGTTCTGCATTTGAAATGCCGAAACCAAGAATAACTAATTTTGAAGTGTTTTGCTTAATAGACTTAGCAAGTTCATGAATCTCTAATTCAATATTATCTCTGGTACCCGTTACTCCGTTACTACTAACTAGATATATACAACCTGGTGACTTTGCAACAATAGCTCCTATCCGCTCTTTAGAACTTGTTGGTGCGACAAATAAAATTAGTTCAATTTTATTATCTGAACATAATTTAATCAAATAATCTGCCTCTTCTAAAGGCAAATCTGGTACAATTAATCCTTTTGCACCTGCTTGAGCAATCTCTTGTACAAATTGCGTGATACCTCTAGATAATATAGGATTATAATATGTGAAAACAACAATAGGTGCTTTTAAAGTAGGACTAACTTTCTTAACTATATATAATACCTGATCAATATACATCCCTTGTTCTAGTGCTACACGAGATGATTCTTGAATCACAGGACCATCTGCCAAAGCATCCGAGTACGGTATACCGAGTTCAATAATATTAGCACCTTTTTGATCTAAAATATGAAGAGCTTCAATAGTACTATCTAAATTGGGATAGCCAGCTGTAATAAATGGGATTAAAGCACATGTAGAATCTAACTCTGATAAAACTTGAGAAATGAGAAGCATGTTAAAATGAAAAGTATATTACAAATACAAACAAACTATTAAAAGATCCGGTAAAAATAAAAAAAGTAAAAACTGTATATAGCTAATAACTAAGAATAATTGGGTTGCCCGGGACTCGAACCCGGAACTAATCGGTTAAAAGCCGAATACTCTACCATTGAGTTAGCGACCCTTGAAAGTACATATAACAAATAAATAACATAGCTAATTAATAATAGCAAGCTCAATTAATAAATAAAAACAGAGATATTTATTATTAATATTCTAATATCAAAAATCAGTCTTGATCTAAATAAATTAGAGAAGAATAATTTGTCCATGGTATATTTCAAATATATAACGTATAACAAAATTGCTCAATGCCAACAATTATACATCAAAAATTTCAACAAAATTTAACAAGAGTAATAAAAAAAAGACATCTCCAAAAGATAATAGTTACTGTATCAGGAGGTCAAGATTCATTATGCTTAATAAAGTTAGTAATAGACTTTCAGAAAAAATATAATTGGCATATCGAAGTTATATATATTGACCATCAGTGGAGGGATGATAGTCAAAAAAATACACAACATATTATTAATTTTATTCAAACAACGAATCTTAACTTGTCAATATATCAAATACAACATGTTATTCTATCAGAAGTAGAAGCAAGGAATTTAAGATATAAAATATTTCTCAAGCATGCTAAAGATAATGAATATAAATTTGTAATGACTGCACATACAGAAACAGATAGGATAGAAACCTTCTTACAGCAAATCATTAGAGGAACAAGTATAGATGGTGCTACGAGCTTAACATGGAATAGGCAAATAGGAAATAATATTCAAATAATAAGACCTTTACTAAACTTTAGTCGTGGAGATATCACATGGTTTTGTAGAAAATACTATCTACCAATATGGTCTGATACGACAAACTATGAATATAATATACAACGTAATAGATTACGTAATGAATTACTACCATACATCAAGCAATATTTTTTGCACCGTATAGACAAAAATATTACATCATTCTTGGAAATATCAAATCAAGATAATGAATATATAAAACAAAATGCGATCAAACTATACTTAATTAGTAGACATAATAATCATATTGGATTAAATTGTTTGTTAATAAAAGAACAACACCTTGCAATACAGGCACGTACTTTACAGCTGTTTTTTTATTATCACTTCAATAAATCAATTAATAAAAATGTGTTAAAACAAGTTATCCTACTAGTTCAACAACATAAAAATAAAATTAGAACATTATACTGGGAAAACTTAAAAATTTATAAAGATAGAAATTGGCTATATGTTTATTAGTCACTCCAGAATAACTCACATAAAGTAAAAGTAGAAATAATATTTTCAATACATGTATTAAAATAAGTAAGAAGAAAGTTCTTTAATCGATTGGATTGAAATAAAAGATATCACTGAATAATGAATGAGATGAAAATATAATTTTGAAGAAGAGACAAATGAATTTACAATTAGAAAGAAAAATCTGTAAGCTAATTAGTGAGCACAATATCCTTGTTTTTATGAAAGGCAACAAATTAATGCCTATGTGTGGTTTTTCTAACACGGTTATACAAATACTAAATCGCTTTAGTATTGATTATCATACAATAAATGTACTAGAAGATGAAGAGATTAGGCAGGGAATAAAGATATATTCAAAATGGCCAACTATTCCACAGATTTATATAAATGGAGAATTTATAGGTGGTTCAGATATTTTACTAGATTTATACGGAACATCTAAATTACAAGAAATTCTTGAGAAAGCTATAAATTCTTGAACACTATATATTTTAATATATCAACTTTAATGGGAAAATAATGACAGGATACTATTAAGAATAAAAAACGAGTATAATTACACTAAATAACTAACGCAAAAAATTGAATTGAGGAATACAAAAAATGATCAATTGGCAAGTAATAGGACAACTAGTATCATTAGGTGTAATTATATTAATAGGTCCTGCAGTTATTATTTTATTATCATTCAAAAAAGGTAATCTATAAATAAAAAGAATACACTCATATAGTTATAGGTAAAATATATTAAACTATGGTAATTATACAGAGCTAACAGACATAATAATACTCAAAATTTAAAGTAAAGATTATGTCTGTATTATAATTAAATAATCATTTCTTTATATTTAACATAACATAAAATTCACTTTATTAGATCGGTGATTGTCTTAGCATCAATTTCTTGATTGGTACCTGCAAACTCATTATCAGGAGATAAGAAAAGCATACAATGACATTCTTTCCTTTCTCGCATAGGTACACATGGACAATTCCAATAAGTATTTAATACCTCAATTGATTTATCTTCATAGTGACGACATGGACACAGAGGAGAACCATAATCATCCTTATGTCTCGCCAACCCTTCTATAACTACAGCTGTAACACTGGGATCAACACAAAAAACAGTTCCTGTCCTTTGAGCATAGGTTTCTGAAAATTTACGCATTGCTTCTAAGCTGCTAGGTATTGGTTGGAGAAATTTATTCTGCATACATAAAATCCTGTAATGTTGTGAGCATATTACTAAAAAATAATTCTACCCAATATGTATAAATTTAGATAAAAAGAATATAAAAAATTTACGAAATAGAGCTTATCTAGATGTAATATTAAATTTTACAATATTTATTTTATAATCTTTAACAATTATTAGTAGAATAATATAAAGAATCTTAAATGGTTCTTAATAATATATAATTATTCAATTGAAATATAATAAATTAACAATACTATGACAGCATCTTATTTACCATCTATTTTAGTACCTTTAGTTGGAATTGTATGTCCAGGCTTAGGTATGGCTTTACTCTTTTTATATATTGAACAAGAAACTATCTCATAATTAAAATAAGTATACAAGCCGCCTTATCAATGATTCTGAAAGACGGCTTAGTATATTGATCAGTAACAAACACTCATAGCTAAAAAATTCATTGAAAACTATTAATTTCAGGATAATTAATATCTACTATAAAGAAGATCCTATACCTGAATAAGAACCATAAATAAAAATCCCTAGAACTGTGATTGCCGCTATACCACCCACTGTAGCTACTAACCACAAGGGAACTCTACCTGTACTTGCCATTTTACCAATATCTCCTACTTGAAATTATGATGATTGACTATATCTTAAAACTAATCAATACATGTACTCTATAAGACAATATATTTCTAGTTAAAGAAATAACTTGAAAATAAAACAGCAAGGACAAAAATTAATAATAAACCCCAAAATAAAGATGTGCGATTTAATTCTACAGGTTCTTTATTAGGATTAGGACCACTCATGCTAATCTCCTATCTTTGAATAAATTGCATCGATGTTATGGCACCCAAAAAAAACACTGTTGGGATAGCTAATCCATGGATAGCTAGCCATCTAAATGTAAAAATAGGATACGATATTGGCTGATTTGAATTACCTTGAGTCATGCTACTCTCTCCTCTCTAAATTCCTTTAGTTAAGTCTTCAAGCTCTTGTTTTGCACTAAAACGGTCATTTACTAATGGAACTTGCTGGCGGTCTTGAGTAAAATACTCATTTGGTCTTGGTGTACCAAAGACATCATAAGCTAAACCAGTACTAACAAATAGCCAGCCTGCAACAAAAAGTGCTGGTATAGTAATACTATGAATAACCCAGTAACGTACACTTGTAATAATATCAGAAAAAGGACGCTCTCCTGTTGATCCTCCTGACATAAGAACTACCTCCTACTAAAAAATGCAGAAATGATAAACATAATATATAATTACACATTATCATAAACATAGTAAAGAAGATTACTTTGTCTACCTAGTGATGAAATCATACCTTACAATATAGTACTTTACTTTTTATATATACAAACAATGTAATTACACATAAATTATATGGCAATCAATTATTGAAAATATCTACACATTAACAATAACTGACAATCAACACCCAGTATACATTATACTATAATAATTAAGTGTCATATGAGTAGCAAAAATCAATTAAATTCACTACTGCTTTTAATTACATAAATCTATCGATATATAGTATCTAAATACATATACCTATTATACTCGTTTAACAAGCAATTAGAGAGAAAAGCTTGGATATTATTTAACGATTACACAATTATTAATTGACTTTAACTAAATCAAACCAGAAGCTTGTTCCCACACCTAACTCACTATAAACAAAGATTTGGCTATTATGTTTCTCTATAATATTCTTGACTATAGATAAACCTAATCCGGTCCCTTCTAAAGTATGTACATTATTCTCTATACGAACAAATCTATCAAAAATATTCTGCTGGTCTGTCTTGTCAATACCTATGCCCTCATCAACTATCTCTATACGAACAGATGCAAAGCTAACTTTTTTATCTTTTGATGCTTGATTTCGATCAGGAATTGGATAGGCTCGTATAACAATACTCCCAGCAGCATTTGTAAACTTTAAAGCATTACTAACTAGATTGACCAAAACTTGGAGTAAAGAGCTTTCGTGAGCAAATACAAAATCTATATTAGGAGAGAGCTCAAAAAAAGTCTTTACCTCATTATTGTTAGCAATTAATTGGGATGTTTGGATAGTATTACCTATGACATCGCATAATTCTACTGGGCTAAGATGGTAATTATATTCTGACTCTAACCTTGATAGATCTAATACATCGTTGACCAAACGTGTTAATCTTTTAGTTTCATCATTAGCAATATTTAAAAAATGTATCTTTTGTTCATCGCTAAGGGACTCATGATAATCTAATAAAGTTTCTAAAAATGACCCTATATTACATAAAGGTGTTCTCAATTCATGTGAAACATTGCTCACAAATAAGTTCTTTGCTTCATTTAATTGAGCTTCACGCGTAATATCTTGTATTGTTATAGCAACACCAGTTAAGTTACTTCTAGTCTGATCAAGTACAGTTGTTAGTAATAATCTAAAGGTTTTAGCAAAATCATATGTAAGATCAATACACAATTCTTGTGTTTTATAATTGCTATTATCAAAACAATTAGATTTAACTAAATTATTCAGCACTGGTAATAAGGCATCATTAACATGTGGAGGAAGATGACTAAAGATTAGTGTCCCAATAATATCTTTATTGGGCCAATGAAATACCTTAATAGCTGTCTGATTAACAAAAAGCAAGCGTAATTCAGTATCTACTAAAATAGCTCCATCTGCAATAGTAGAAACTAATGTTTCTAACTTCACTTTCTCAGAAGTCAGTTGTTCTACATTTTTTTTCTCGTAAGATTCTAATCTTTCAGCCATATCATTAAAACTAACAATTAAGTCACCTAACTCGCCATCAAAAGGCAACTTTATTCTCTGGCTAAAATGTCCCGAAGCAATACTTCTTACACCAATTAATAACTCTTTAATAGGTTCAGTAATTGTTAATGCATTAAAAGTAACACCTATAATGACCATTAACCAAATTGATACAAAAATTGCAATACTAACATCTCGAGTCAGTTTTGAAGCAGAAGAAATACTTGGATTGGGATTAATACCCAACTCTAGAAGCCCTAAATTCCTACCATCTTTAATTAATGGAATAAGAATATCCGTGATATGATCATTAAATATAGTAGAGTATCTAATCACAGGAGTACTAAAAAAAATTTCTGTACTGTCTAAATTTATTAAATCATGATGCAATTGCAAAGCATTTCTAACTGTACTGCTATATACAGGTAAAGCAAAAGACAAACTATTATCCATATTAAAGAATAAAATATATCTAATACTTGAAGTGCTTAAGTAAATTTTTTCAGCAAAGCTAGACAAATCTTTCTGATTATTTTGATCTATTAAATCAATAATGTTAGATGAAAAGAGTAAACTTAAGTCTTTACAAAAACGAGCATCTGTCAAAATAGAATCTTCTTGAATACTAGTTAAGGCCCAGAAAGTTAAGCTACTCATCAATAGAGAAACAGATAGAGTTGTGACAACCATTAATCGAGTTGTTAAGTTGACATTAGACCACCATTGTAAAAACATTTCAATAATTTTATTAAGAATAGTCATTCTTGAGATTGATCCAAAAATATATGTTACTTTAGGACAATGTTTTAATAGCGCTATCTAAATTATGAAACATTAAATAAGACAAAACAAAATCTACTACAAAAATAGTCAATAAACTTGTCACAACAGAAGAGGTTGTAGATTGACCTACTCCTTTGGCACCTCCAGTAGTAGTCAAACCCCAAGTACAACTAATACTAGCAATAATAAAACCAAATATAACTGCTTTAAGCAAAGACTTTAATATATCTTCTGAAGACAAAGAAGAGTAAGCAGAGGTTAAAAATATTGAGGGATGTATATTATATAATGTAAAGCAAATAAAAATACTACTTGACAAACTAGTCGCCAATGCAATTATATTTAATAAAGGTAGCATTAAGATACATGCCAATAATCTAGGAAATACAATATAAGAGATGGGATCAGATCTTAAAACATACAAAGCATCTATTTGTTCTGTAATTTGCATTGTAGCAATCTCAGCAGTAAATGATGAGCCTATACGGCCAACCAGTATAACAGAAGTTAAAACTGGAGATAGCTCTCGCGTAAAAGCAATAGTTAAAATAGCTCCTATTATACTGGTTGCATCGAGATATAAAAATTCTTTAGCAACTTGAAGAGTAAAAACCATACCTACGAAGCAGGATGTTAGAAGACATATAGTTAAAGATTCGGGGCCAACTATTCTCATTTGCTGGACACTATTTGGAATATTGATATTAGAGAATTTACAATTCACGATAACTTTCGTAGATAATTTAAAAGCTGTTAAAAAACGTTTATACCATTGAACTAAACCAAACTGGAATAATATCACATCATTTCCTCAAGATAAAATGGATATAAGATATAATAGATTGTATGTACCGTAGTCATAAAATAAATCTGTATGCCTCTTGCACAATTTAAAGAAATAGACTAGTATTAGGTTTTAAGGGTGGTTAGCTCAGTGGTAGAGCGCCTGCCTTACAAGCAGGTGGTCACTGGTTCAAATCCAGTACCACCCACTCACAAATTTCAATTATAATTCTAAAGAATAGGGCTCATCGTCTAAGGGATTAGGACAGGGACCTTCTAAGTCTCTAATGTAGGTTCGAATCCTACTGAGCCTGTAAAATACTAATAAAAGCTAGGTATCTAGGTCTAAAGCAAATGTTTCATTCACAACTTTCTTAACCTTTGACCCAGAATCTATTGTTTCGAGCGGATCTTTTCTTAGTCGATGACGCAAACACAAAGTAATCACTGACTTAATGTCATAAACATCTACTTGTTTCTTCCCTTTATATGCAGCAAAAGCTTTTGCTGCTCTATTTGTAACTATATCTCCACGTAAGCCATCTACATCGAGTTCGCCACAAACTTCGGAAATTTTAACTCTTAAATCATAATCAATCGTAACACTCGGCAATATATCTTGTGCGTCTAATATACTTTGCTTCAATGCATCCTGCTGAGTTTTATATTCTTCCAAACAGAAATAAGGATCTTGATCAAACTTACTTCTTTGTTCTACTATTTGTACTCTTAAAGAAGGATCTTTAACCGTTCTGATTTCAGCATGCATACCAAAGCGATCTAATAATTGTGGTCTCAACTCACCTTCTTCTGGATTACCTGAACCAACTAATACAAAACGAGCTGGGTGGCGAATAGAAATACCTTCTCTCTCTACAGTATTCCATCCAGATGCTGCTGAATCTAACAAAATATCTACTAAATGATCATCTAATAGATTAACTTCATCTACATAAAGAATACCCCTGTTAGCTTTAGCTAACAAGCCTGGTTCAAATGTTTTTATACCTTCTGTCAACGCTTTTTCTATATCAATAGTACCACAGACTCTATCTTCGGTAGCTCCTAAAGGTAAGTCAACCATAGGCACATTAATAGAACTTGTTAATATAACCTCTTCATTTTCAATCTTTTGTTTCACAGTATCACCCATCAACTCAAAATCAGATGGATGAGAATTAAATAAATCATCCGAAACAACTTCAATTTGAGGTAATAAATCTGCAATTGCTCTAATTGTAGTTGATTTTCCTGTACCACGATCTCCCATAATCATGACACCACCTATCTTTGGATCAATCATATTCAAAATTAAAGCTAATTTCATTTCCTCTTGGCCGACAATAGCAGTAAAGGGAAAAACCGGACGAATAGTATCTTTTGCAATGCTCACAGTAATAAGCCTATTATTTTATTATTATTCAATTATTAAAGATAGCCAGTACATACACAAAGTAATTTGTTATGTTAAAAAGAAATACAGTCTTTAAATAGCTATTATAACATCTAAAGTTATAAGGAATAATCAAGAAAACATTTATATAAAGCTGACTTTAACAAGATAGAAGACTAAAGGCAAGGACAAAAAAAAGATGATTTACCTTAATAGATATACACATCTTACAATAATATATGGAAATAATCATAGATACTACTGATATAGGTCTGTTCCTAGACGAATGGCAACAACAGCTGAAACTAAAGCAAATAACAGTGCTACAAAAATTTGACTATCACTAATCATGAGATTCCTTATCACTTATAAATTTAATTTTCATACTCAGATAACATTATACATGAAATTATTAATGCTTTAATAAAAGCTATATCATAATTTAACAATCAATATTAACTTGTAATGGATGAGATACTAAATCTAGATACTATCAACTCTCAAAAGAACTATTTCTTTTAATTCCTTGAGCTCTATCTTTTTAAGCAGTCAAGAATGATAACTAACCTACGATAATCTATATTTTCTTTTAGTATTTAAACTTTTATGGTCTTTCATTAAAGTAGTGAATTTTTTTAGCAACTTAATTGCTTTAAAATTTATATAATGGACTCTTTGCAAGAAAGTATTGGTTGAAATATTTACAGGTAGTATATATCAATTCTGTTATTTTAAACGATCAAAAATTATAATGATTTGAAAACTATCTCTATAAATAAATTAATAAGAAACATTTTTTGACTTGACAAAAAACAATATAACAAAGTAATCTAGCTTTACAAATAGATAATATGTTAGATCATTTTTGTAATTCTGGATACTACGGAGAGTTTGATCCTGGCTCAGGATGAACGCTGGCGGTATGCCTAACACATGCAAGTTGAACGAAAGCTTTATGCTTTAGTAGCGGACGGGTGAGTAATACGTGAGAATCTGCCCTTGGGAGGGGAATAACAGTTGGAAACGACTGCTAATGCCCCATATGCTTACGAGTGAAAAAGAGTAATCTGCCCGAGGAGGAGCTCGCGCCTGATTAGCTTGTTGGTAGGGTAATAGCCTACCAAGGCCACGATCAGTAGCTGGTTTGAGAGGATGATCAGCCACACTGGAACTGAGACACGGTCCAGACTTCTACGGAAGGCAGCAGTGGGGAATTTTCCGCAATGGGCGAAAGCCTGACGGAGCAATACCGCGTGAGGGAAGAATGCCTGTGGGTTGTAAACCTCTTTTCTCAAGGAAGAAAAAATGACGGTACTTGAGGAATAAGCATCGGCTAACTCCGTGCCAGCAGCCGCGGTAATACGGGGGATGCAAGCGTTATCCGGAATCACTGGGCGTAAAGCGTCTGTAGGTGGGTTCAACAAGTCGGTTGTTAAATATGAAACTGTTCAACTAGAGGATGGTATGGGTAGGGGGAATTCCCAGTGTAGCGGTGAAATGCGTAGATATTGGGAAGAACACCGGAAGCGAAGGCGCCCTACTGGGCCATTGCTGA